GAAGATAAAAAGCTAATCACCGGTTGATTAGCGAACAAAATTTACACTTTTTGAGCTTAAAGTTTTTATAAAAATAATTACTCAATTTTAATCTTTACCTACTCATTTTACAGAGATGAAAACTAGCAAGTAAAGACAAAATTGTATTTGGACAGAAGCTGTCGACTTCATAAAGTTCTACGTTATTTTCTTTTACCTCTTGTATAGTTTGGTAAACAAACACGATTTTATATTTTTTATAATTTATAAACATCGCATACAGTTCTGTTTTTTTTTCAGTTTTTAATTTTCTAAAAGCTAAAAAAAAGAATATTGTTTTTAACTGTTTATAATGGTATTCTAGCTAATGCATGTATGGCTGAGGGGTCGAAAGCAACAGACTCATAATCTGTTTTCCGGTCGGACACCGCAGGTTCAAATCCTGTTACATGCAACCAATGTCTAGAACTGAAATGACTGAAAAATTTCATTTGACCATTTACCACTTTAAAACGGTAAAATGAAATAAAACGGTAAAATGAAATCAGGAGTCGGAAAGAGAGGGATTCGAACCCTCGGTACGTGTGTACGGCGCATTAGCAATGCGCTGCTTTAAGCCACTCAGCCATCTCTCCATCTGCTTTTTGTCATAATTATATTCCGATGTTCAGCTATTCAAAGATTTTTTACTTCCTTTTTTTTGCTTTATAGAGAAGTCTTACTTTGTTTAGATCAATAACCCTTATAAGATTAGTGTAACGCAACTAGAAAAAAAAACAACTCTTATTGACAAAACTCAAAAAACCCGTTATATTAATAGAGCAAAATGGGTTCTCAGTTGAAAAAATCGCAATTATATGCTTGTGGTTTGATATCGATAGTACCACAAGCTTCAATCAAAAATCACTCAATCACATCTTGCACATCTTGTGCTCTTATTGTTATTGTTGGTATTGTGCTCTTTGAAACAACTCCAAACTCCAACTTTGATTAGTTTAACTATTTTTTTAAAAATGTCTACCTGTCATTTTTAACCAATTTTGCGCTTCAATATAATTTGTTGGTGCTAACCGAATGGCCTCTCTCCAATAATCAGCAGCCTTATCAAACAACATTTGGGAGATTTCAACCTGTCCATTTTCAATAGCTTGTTCTCCTCGATAATGATAAATAACAGCAATATTGTTCAGGGCTTGCGGTAAAGCTGGATTCCTTTCCAAAGCTTGATAGTAATACTCTAAGGCTCGACCATGCTCGCCATTGCTGGTATGTATCAAACCAATATTGTACAGAATGTAACTACGGTCATAAGCATCTTTCTCTAACCGCATCGCTTCATAATAATTTTGAAGTGCTTCGGCATACTCTCCTTCCGATTGAGCAGACATTCCATCCCGGTAATAGGTAAATGCCTGTTTTTCACTCTTCGACGTAGGTAATATCTGCAACAAGATGTCAGCGACAACAGTAAATGTTTTATCAATAAAGTTATCATTTCTTTGAGAACGAGGCATAAACTATGATTAGAATTACGTTTTGATGAAAAAGATCATCTTTTCAAATCTTTGATTTATTTTCAAATTTTCTCTTCGAGAAAAATAAATAAAAGTTCGTTTGAACTTGTAAAACTGGGCTCATCGTCTAAGGGATAGGACTGAAACCTTCTAAGTTTCCTATGTAGGTTCAAATCCTACTGAGCTCATTGAGATTTGTTTCTCACAATCTGAACAGAATTCAAATCAAAACGTTGGTATTTAGTTTCAAATTTCTGATTTGAAAGAATCTTCGACTTTTTTTTTAAATCCTGTTTTCGTTTCAAATCAAAGATTTGAATAAACACAGCCTTGAACCATCTTCGATTATTTCAAAGATTTGAATAAGCGAAGCTATTGAAAGAATCAATAGAAGGTAATTCCTTCAAATAAAATTTGTTTGTTTTGACCTGTTAGGAAAAAAGAAAATAAACAATTTTTTTCCAGTAAAATTTAATTGGAAAATTTGATTTGTGAAAAACAAAAAGGGTGTAGTATTTTAGATCTTGTTTAGTTTTTTTAAGAAACTAAAGTTCTACTGTTTGTTTAATTGAAAAAAACCTCTCAACTTTTGTTTTAGTTGACTCTTTTTATTGTTTACTGGAACGAAATGGAGAGAGTTTAGAAAGATATAAAGAAGAAAGTGGATTTAACCATCTTTTTTTTCCTGAGCTATCTTTCTTAAATATGACTTTGTAAGCGATAAAAGACGATTAACCGTCTTATTTGCTTTTCTCTTCCATAGATGTTTTCGAAGTTTAGTTTTGGATTTGGACAAACGTTTTTTTGGAACAGCCATAGACTTGGTAGAAACAGTGATTCAGTTTTTTTGTTTTGTGCTGAAGAACTTCTATGCTTTAAAACTCTTCTTTTGACGTCTTACAACCGACAAGAATGAAAAACAGTCTTGTTCTGGAAAGATAGTGTCTCAATAAAAATAAAAAGCTAGGAATAAAAAGTTCAGTTCAATTCTTTGAATTGTTATTCAAAGCTTCGCTTTGAAAGAATCTTTGACTTGTTTTCAACTCTCTAGATTTGAAAGATTTGATTTGAAGGAATAGAATTCTGATCAAAACTTTTTTGAGTTTTGAAATCAAAAACCAGAGCTTACAAAGAATTGCAAACTAAGGTCCTTTACAATTCTTTGTAAGCGTAGATGAAACTCGTGATTTATAAGAAAGACTAAAAATTCATTTCAGCCAACTGAACTTTCTCAAACTGCTTTTTCTTCAATACTAAGAAGACTTGTGCTAATATGATACAAACAAAAAAGGCAAATAATCCAACAATTCGTAACGGGTTTTGCAAAACAATTTCTGTTTCTGTTTGTCCAAAACCACCGACATTTGGATTTTTAGTTAATGGTTGATCTTGCTGCAACACTTGACCGACCGTAATAATTAATTCCGGTCCAGGCGGAACTTTGTCAGTCACCTGTTCTCCTTTTGAGGTTTCAATAGTTACATTAAACCCCCCTTTTTTAGAAGCAGGTTCGATTTGAACCACCTTGCCGCTTGTTGAGGCAGTAAAAAGATTGTTGTTGCTTTTAGACCCGTCCGGATATACCTGCCCCCGTCCTCGGTTTCCACCAAGATACACTGGATATTTTAAGAATGAGACGTTTTTGTTGGTTGCAGGATTTGGAGCAAGAATAGGAAAAATCATTTCGCTGTATTTTTTCCCAGGCACCGGGCCCACCACTAAAATGTTAGATTTTTCAGAGCTATATGGTTGAAAATATAATCCGCCAACCCTTTCTTTCATCTCTTCAGAGATTCTTTCGGGTGGGGCGACAGAAAATCCTTCAGGCAAAATGAGAACAGCACCCACGTTTAAAGGGCCTTTCTTCCCATTTCCTAGAACCTGTTTAACTTCTGGATCATAAGGAATTTTAACCACTGCCTCAAACACTGTGTCTGGAAACACAGCTTGCGGAACTTCCAGTTCTACCGGTTTTTGGGCCAAATGACAATTTGCGCAGACTAAACGCCCGTTTGCTTCTCGTGGGTTTTCATAATTTTGTTGTGCAAAAATTGGATATGCTATCGCTGGCCCAGCTAATCCAAATAAAACAATCAAAGAAATGAGACACCAGGTAGGTTGAATTCTATACCACTTGTTCATGACATGATGTCAATACATTATAAAATTTTCTTCTCAGTTGTAGTTTACCTCAAAAAAAACAAAAAAAAGGGACCCCCGCCCTCAGCTCTTCTCAGAAAAGGGTTTTTACTATTGATCAAAAAAATCAGTGTCCCTACTTGTGTATGAACTCTGTTATTCAAAGCAAAGCTTTTTTTCAAATCTATGATTTGAAAAAGCAAAGATTTGAAACAAATTGGAGCTTTAAAACAAAAAGATTGAAGTTTATTTTTCTAAATTTTTGTTATATTATATAGGTATATAAATAAACAACCATTCAAATGAGAAATTCGTTTTAGTAAAGATTTCCTCTTCTCGCAATTAGAGCAAGAAGGAAAGAAAAAGAAATACCTTTGTTTTCATAGATAGAAAACATCTATACGTCTAAGATTGGAGAGCAAGCACACCGCCTATGTCCACCACAAATAACACTGTCAACCTTTTAGAGCAAAGCCGACCTGTTTTTCCCTTTACCGCTATAGTTGGTCAAGAAGAAATGAAACTTGCTCTACTGCTCAATGTGATTGATCCTAAGATTGGAGGAGTAATGATCATGGGGGATAGGGGAACTGGCAAATCAACAACGGTTCGAGCTCTTGTTGACTTGTTGCCGACTATTCAAGCCGTCGCAAACGACCCCTTCAACTCAGACCCCTTTGACCCTGAAAGCATGAGCCCAGAGATCCAAGAGCGCTTAGAAAAAAACGAGAAGTTAGAAATTGTAACCAAAAAAATTGCAATGGTCGACCTCCCACTAGGTGCGACAGAAGACCGGGTGTGTGGCACAATTGATATTGAAAAAGCATTAACTGAAGGGGTGAAAGCGTTTGAACCTGGCTTGTTAGCAAAGGCTAACCGGGGGATTTTGTATGTCGATGAGGTCAACCTGTTAGATGACCATTTAGTGGATGTGCTCTTAGATTCAGCCGCCTCGGGATGGAACACTGTTGAGCGGGAAGGAATTTCAATTAGTCATCCAGCTCGTTTTATTTTAGTTGGGTCCGGAAACCCAGAAGAGGGTGAGCTTCGACCACAGTTGTTAGACCGATTTGGTATGCACGCTCAAATTGGAACAGTCAAAGATGCCAATCTGCGTGTTCAAATTGTGGAGCAACGATCTCATTTTGATCAATCCCCGTTTGAGTTTAGAAAAAACTACACCGAGTCACAAGAAAAATTAACCGAAAAGATTACTCAAGCCCGAGCTATCTTGAAAGAGGTCAATCTAGATTACAACTATCGAATCAAGATATCACAGATCTGTTCCGACTTAGATGTTGATGGGTTGCGTGGTGATATTGTTACAAATCGTGCCAGCAAGGCATTAGCTGCTTTTGAAAACAGGAGAGAAGTCACACCGGAAGACATTTATCGAGTCATTCCTCTGTGCTTACGCCATAGATTACGAAAAGACCCATTAGAAACAATCGATTCCGGTGATAAGGTGAAGGAGGCTTTCCGAAAAGTGTTTGGGTTTTAACTCCCTACACCTTTCCTCCCTCAGGGAGACACCAGGCTGTAAGAGCTCGTTTTCATGACTCGTCAAAAACTGGAGAGTTACCGTTTCAAATCGAAGATTTTTTAAAGCTTCGCTTTAACTATCTTTGATTTACTTTAACTATCTTTGATTTAAAAGAATCTCAGATTTGAAACAAACCGGGTTGTCCACGAGCTTTCAACCGTTTTCTTTTATTAATAAATCATGGTTAATGCCTCAACCTCTTGGAAATGGATGTTTATTTTATGGTATTTGATATTTATTTTTATTTTTCCGATTTTGTCACTACTCAAGGGTGTTCAAAAGGTCTCTTTTTTTAAGTTTTTCGAAATTGCTTTTCAACCAATTGCTGTTTCCGCATATGCGACAACCTTTTCAAGTGCCTTTTTTGCCTGTTTGTGCAACACGGTTTTTGGGCTTCTTTTAGCCTGGGTCCTTGTGCGATATCAGTTTCCAGGGAAACGTTTTATAGATTCAGCGATTGACTTACCTTTTTCTATACCAACATCAGTGGCAGGCTTAACCCTTGCAACTGTATATGGGCCGAGTGGATGGGTTGGACAGTTTCTTGACAAATTTGGTATACAGATTGTGTTTACTTGGTTTGGGGTGGTTCTTGCAATGATTTTTGTTTCTTTTCCGTTTATGGTGCGAACCCTTCAACCTGTTCTCGAGGAGATAGAAAAAGAATCCGAAGAAGCGGCCTTTTCACTGGGAGCTTCGCCTTGGCAGGTATTTTGGACAATTGTTTTTCCCTCAATAGTACCAGCCCTCTTAACGGGGATGACTCTGGCATTTTCACGAGCAATAGGAGAGTATGGCTCAGTAGTTGTAGTATCTGCAAATATACCCTTTCAAGACCTTATTGCATCTGTCCTTATATTTCAAAAACTAGAACAATATGACACAATCGGTGCAGCCATCATTGGCACTGTTATCCTATTTTTTTCCCTTTTCTTACTATTGGGAATTAACGGTTTTCAATCTTGGCATAAGCGGCAGCAAAAACCGACCTAACTTTGCTTTTCAATCCTCTCTCATATTCACAATATTTTCGACAATATGGTCGAAAAGCGGACTATCATGATTTGTTCAAAGCAAAGCTTTTTTTCAAATCTCCGATCGTTCAAAGCAAAGATCTCTGATGGAAAATAATCTTCGATTTGAAACCCTTTTTTGGTATTCAAACTAAACGTAACCTCAATAACCAATGATTTGTGTCTTCAATTAAAAAAGAATTGATCAAAACAAATTGCCTCTCTTTCGATTCCGGCCGATTCATTAACGAGTTTTTCAATTTGACCTGTCATTCTTAATGTTGTTTTTCATTCAAAAAGATGCTATCGTAGTCTTTTATTTCTTTAAAATACTTTTATTTATTTAAATAAAAAGAGTTAAACCCATCATTAGAAACACCTATCACTCGTCGGTCGTATATATTAGGAGGGTGCACCGCGCTGCTTCTTTCCAGAGTATTTACAGAGTATTGCACTATTTCAACCAAAACATTTTTTTAGTGAAAAACAGAAGAATGTTAAAAAACTAATTTGAAAAGCATCGATAAACGTGTTTGAATACAGCTTTTATGGCCCGTCAGAAATTTGAACGAAAAAAACCGCATGTAAACATCGGTACAATCGGCCACGTTGATCATGGGAAAACCACCTTAACTGCCGCTATTACAATGGCATTAGCGAGCGGGGGCACTGGAACAGCAAAGAAATATGATGATATTGATTCAGCCCCAGAAGAAAAGGCGAGAGGAATCACTATTAACACTGCTCACGTTGAATATGAAACAGAAACCCGACATTATGCACACGTTGATTGCCCTGGCCATGCAGATTATGTCAAAAACATGATTACGGGTGCAGCACAGATGGATGGGGCGATCTTGGTGGTCTCTGGGGCTGATGGTCCAATGCCTCAAACAAAAGAACACATCTTGTTAGCAAAGCAGGTAGGTGTGCCTAACATTGTTGTGTTTTTAAACAAAGAAGATCAGGTTGACGATGCTGAGCTTATTGAGCTCGTGGAGCTTGAAGTCCGAGAAACTCTCGATAATTATGAATTTCCGGGGGATGAGATTCCCATGATTACCGGCTCGGCATTGCTTGCATTAGAAGCGTTAACTGACAACCCTCAACTGAAACGCGGAGAGAACAAGTGGGTTGACAAAATTTTTCAGCTGATGGATAAGGTTGATGAGTATATTCCCACCCCTGTTCGAGACAACGATAAACCGTTTTTAATGGCAATCGAAGACGTTTTTTCTATTACAGGTCGTGGCACGGTAGCAACAGGTCGCGTTGAAAGGGGTTCAATCAAGGTTGGTGATTCCGTTGAACTTGTTGGTTTAGAAAAAACTAAAACAACAACAGTTACCGGCCTCGAAATGTTCCAAAAAACTTTGGATGAAAGTGTCGCTGGTGATAATGTTGGAGTGTTGTTGCGCGGAGTTCAAAAAACAGAGATTCAAAGAGGCATGGTGTTAGCTAAGCCGGGTAGCATCACACCTCATACCGAATTCGAAGCGCAAGTGTATGTGCTTACACGGGATGAGGGGGGACGACATACACCCTTCTTTCCAGGATACCGCCCACAATTTTATGTTCGAACTACCGATGTTACGGGGAAGACTGAAAAGTTTCGATCAGATGATGACGAAGCGATGCAAATGGTGATGCCCGGAGATCGTGTAAAGATGACAGTTGAACTTATTCAACCAATTGCAATTGAAAAAGGAATGCGATTTGCGATCCGAGAAGGTAGTCGAACAGTCGGTGCAGGGGTGGTTTCTAATATTATTAAATAGGACATAGTGCACTCTCCCCAACACAACAACTGTTGTAAACCTTTAGTTTGAACCGACAAGGTTTTGATAGAAGATTACCCCAAAACACAGGCTTCAAAGCCTGTGTTTTGGTTGTTTGAGGGCTCATTTTCTGTTTACTGGCAGATTACCGATTACCTAAAATCATAAAATCCTGCTGTTTTATTCATGAAAAAGTGATATAAATCCTGACTCTGGGGTTAAAAACAAGACCAAAAGATGGTAGCATTCCTCACACTAAAAAACAGTTGTTGGTTGAGAGCAAAGAACCAATTTCATTTGATTCTTTCAATGAGAAAAGAGGTTTGTACAAAACGTGTCGTCTGTGTTAATATATACCATACAACAAAACTTTCGGAATAAAAACCACACGATATGTTCGTTTATTTTTCAACTCGTTTTGGAGTTGAAAGAGAAATTATCTTCAAAATCTTAATCTTTTTTGTCAAATCTCTGATCGTTCAAAAGAAAGCTTTGGTTTCAAATCTTTGATTTGAAAAAAAAACTATGTTCTCTTGTCCTTTTGTCTGAACTCTGTTCAGATTTGAAACAATCAGAGATTTGATAATTTTTGATTTGAAGAAAGAAAATTCCGATCTAATTTTTGTTTTGAAATCAATTTGATTGTTATTTGTTATTCAAATCAAAAATGGTTCAAATCTTCGATTTGATTAACTGCGCTTTGTGTTCAAATCGAAGATTTGAAAGAATCTCTCAATTGAATATCTTTGATTGAAATAAGCTTTGATTTGAATAACAAAGTTCAGACAAAAGACAGAAAAAAGCTTATGAAACCAAATCTTCTTATTCAACAGATCGAACAAAAAATGTTAAAGCCTACAACCTCGTTGCCTGAAATACGAGTCGGTGATACCGTTCAATTGGATGTTTTAATCAGAGAGGTTGTCAAAAAAGATGTCAAAGCAGGAAACAAACAAACTGAAAAGGTTGAGATAAAAGAACGGGTCCAACCTTATGAGGGGGTAGTAATTGCACACCGAAATGGTGGCATTAAAAAGAGTATTACAGTTAGAAAAATCTTTCAGGGGATTGGAGTTGAGCGTGTTTTTTTTGTTCACTCTCGATGTGTTAAAGCAATTCGCATCAAAAGTAAAGCAAAGGTTCGGCGAGCTAAGCTTTATTATTTAAGGGGAACCGTCGGGAAAAAAGCAAAGCTATAATCGATTCTCAAATCAACTCGTGTTTTTTAAATAATTTTTAGACAGATGTATAAAACCGATGATTTTCCATTTGTTCAGCGCTATGCTGTTATTGGTTCACGGCGAGCAAGCAACCTTTTGTGGGGCGGGTCGCTTCTTCTAGGCTCTTTTGGTTTTTTAACAACAGGCGTTTCAAGCTATTTACAAAAAAACCTATTGTTTTTTATTGATGCACAAAACATCGTTTTCTTTCCTCAGGGGCTGGTGATGTGCTTTTATGGTTTGTTAGGTTTCTTCTTTAGTTGGTATCTGTTTTTTTTAGCGTGGTGGGACGTGGGTGGAGGTTTTAATGAGTTCAATCTTGAAGATGGCGTTGTTCACATCTTCCGTTGGGGTTTTCCCGGGAAAAATCGCCGGGTTGATTTGATTTATACGGTGAACAGTGTTCAATCGATTCGTATTGAGTTGAAGGACGGAATAGGCTCGAGGCGTGCTATCTACATGCGTGTCGGACAAAACAAACCAGTCAAGGACCAAAGAGATATCCCACTAACAAGCATAAGCACACCATTAACAGTGGAGGAAATAGAAACACAGGCATATCAGTTAGCAAGCTTTCTAAGAGTGCCGTTAGAGATGTGATCCACATCAACACGAATGTGTTGATAAACACGACAACAAATTGTATAGGGAAAATCATTCAGCTTTTTTTGTTTTTTCAAAAACGCCGACTAAATTCCCGTTTGAGGAAGAGTTGTTTGTTTTCCCTTTTTATTTTATGTCCAAAACTTGGAAGAACTGCTCGGAAGAACCAGAGAGGTATCCGAGCTGAGCTAATAAGCCGGTCCAGTGTAGAAAAAGGCTTTTCACACCTTTGATAACCAAAATGTAATTTTCAACTAGCTTTGCTTTGAAATAATTAAAGATTTGAAAAAATGAATTCTTTCTTATTATCGAAGCCTTACGTCAATTTGAAACGAATCGAAATAGAATTCCGACAAAAAACTGGAGGTTTGAACAAAAAACAACCACCGAAGGTTATTCAAAGTCAAGCTTATTAAAATCTTTCAAATCCTTTGATTTTTTCAAATCTCTAATTTGAACAAAAACGTAGTTTTCAAAAAAATCGAAAATTTTTTAAAGCTTCGCTTTAACTATTTTTGATTTTAAACCAAAGCTCCGCTTTCACCATCTCAGATTTGAAAGAAAGCAGAGCTAGTTGAAAACATAGTTTTTGTTTCAATCTCTGATTATTTTACCGCAAAGCTGGTTCAAATCTTCGATTTGAAAAAAGCTTTTCTGTGAATAACCTTTGAACCCTATTTTTACCATATGCCAAACAAACCAAACCTTATAGAAAACAACGAAACGCAGGCTAGCTTTCAAAAGTTAGTTCAAATAACAACAACCGTTAGAAGAATTTTTGGACATACATTCCTGCCATTTGTGGTTTGGCGGATTACAATTCAAAAAAGTTTTTCTCCGTTGCAAAAATATCAATCTTATCTGAAGCAGCATAATAAAATTTTAGTTGTCCATTTTATCGAAATGGAAAACTCCTTCAGAGAGGAGGTGCTTCGCGTCCAGAAAGAAGTTAATAGGCATCTTATAGAAAACAACATAGAGCCTATTGTTTCATTGGAAGAGTATAGTTTACAGGTTGATTCTACAACAAAGAATTCGGGTTTCTGGTTGGGTTTTTACTTTGTCGGGTATTTGTTACGTGTTTTAACACGCTACTTCATAAAAAAAACCGTAAAAGACCTCTTTAACACTCAACTCGGTGTGAGATTTCTCGGCCTACTTTTCCTTACCTTTTTATCAGAAGGGGTGATAAAAAACAGATATCAGTTGCTGCCTTTTGAGGGGTCTGTTCCTTCGTTCTCGGTACTGACGCAAAGGCTCTCTCTAGAAACCTTTTATCATTTCATTCGGAAAGAACCGAATCTTAGATCTGGTCAACTGTCTTCCGACCAACCTGTTAAGGATTTCCGAAAACCGGTACTCCTTGAACGGATAAAACAATTTCAACGGGATGATCAAATTAGCTGGAAGCCTCCAATTCAATCTGTAACCCTGCTTCCAGACTCGATCGTTGGTGAAATCAATGAGTTGTGGTCTGCAGCAAATAAACAGATGTATCGAGGGATATTTAAACACCAAACGGTAGCAAAACAAAGTTTTGAAAAACCAGGTGAAAGACTTCAGCTTGCCAACCCTCGAGCAATATCCATTCCCCCCACAACACCTCACTGGTATCAATTGTCCCCCCGCCGTTATATGGGGGTTGTACCCCCTCCCACCGAAACTCATCAGGCTCAAATCCTTGATTTTTTTCAAAGCAAAACTTATTCAAATCAAAGATTTGAAAAAAAGCGGAGCTTGACCCATCTTCGATTGGATCCTAACCAGCTACGCCTTGAAAAGCAGGCCGAGCGTTCTTATGATTTAGGAGAAAAAGCTAAAAGCAGACAATCATCAAAAAGTTCGAAAAATGCATCAGAAGGCCTTCAAGGTGGGGGGTTGACTGGTTGGCTAAAAAGGTTCTATTTGGAAATGGACGAATTTCCTTTTTATTTATCAACACAATTCATCAAAACCAAGCGATTTGGGAAACCGGGAGTGTTTCTACATGACAATAGTTGTCTGACCTCTTCTATAACCCCAAAAAGTTCCTTGAAGGCTCTCACGGAGGATGTTGTGAGCCGGTGGGAAAGACAGTGGAGAAAACAGTATGCACCGGATTTAACGGATTATGAAGATGAAGGCAAACAGCTCGAGACAACTCAAAAATGGTTTGAGCGGAAAAAGAGGTGGGCTCAACTAAAGCGAAGAATTCAAAGCGTAGCTTATTCAAACCAAATACCTGATGGTTATCAAATCGAAGATTTGAATAAGCAAAACTTTGTTTCAAATCGGAGATTTGAAATAAAAAAGTTATCTGAACCACCATTCTTCTTTCAAGCAAGGAAGATCAATCGTTTGAGCGACATCTTGTTGAAAACAAAAGGAGCAGACTATTCATTCTTGCAAAACCTCGAAAATCAAAACAGCCCCCCCCAAAAAAAAGTGTTTCTACCACGCCGATTGAGAGACCCGAAGAAAATGAAATTAGAGGTTCGTGTTCAAGACCCCTTTCCGGAATGGTTTCCAAAATGGTTGCATTGGCTACAATACTTCGGGTTTCGTCGAGCACGAACGCCAGTCTCGGTGGATGATTTAATTCCAGAAAGAGTGTATCAGCGATCTGCCGGGCGAGATGCGGATTACTGGGGGTTGGACGCTGAAATCGTTAAAGAGCTGTTCTTAACTACTAAGAAGTTCAAGGGAGCGACCGATAAAATCCCAACCGACACCGGTTCGGTTTTTAAGAGCACCATTTTTTCACAAATAATTTCTCAAATCCGATTGAAGGAGGCTACCTTAGCTGCCGGTAGACATCGATTTTTGAGAAAACAACAGAACTATTTGAATTCACAGAGAAAACCAATCTATACTTTGAACTTTGAAAAGGTTTGGCCTGAGTATTGGACTATCGAGGAGCTGACGAGGTTGAAGAGATCTCTAAAGGCAAGAATGTTTAGTCATGTGCTAAACACCTTTTTTAAGAGTTTTGAAGAAAAGAATGTGCTGGAGTTGAAAAATTTAAGTCGAACATTTTTGATCGAATTTCAGCCCAATCAGAGAAGGGAAGCCAAAGGGAAAAAAAACAAGAAAGATGAAGTCGCTGCCTGGATCGAAAGGGTCAAGCTTTTTAGCAAGAATGCTCTGTTTGAATCTAGATTCAACTTCACTGAAGAGTTTGCTTCGATTGGTCACAAGGTCGATCAATTTGTCGATCCGGCGATCGAGGCCCTTGAACTACTTCAATCGGTAGAACAGGTGTCGCCACCAACAAGCAAGGGATGGGTAAATCTTTTGTCCTTTCAACGGGACTTGTTTGTTTCTTTTGGACGGGTATTGGGGAATTCTTATGACACGCTTCCTTCTCGACGTATGTCTGGATACGCCTATCCGGATATGGAAACCGCTGACATAAAAGCTGTTTATCTCCAATCTCGGTACAGGGGACTTCTAAAAACCTTCCAGCGGTTGAGGTGGAAACATGATGGTTACAGAAGTCAGACCCCCGGAGTGGCCTTTGATTCTGTTTTCAAATCTGTTTTCAAAATAGACCTCCCATCAACTTTCTTGAGTTTAACACATTGGGTGGGAGAAGAAAACTCAACCCCTTTCATTGAAAACAGCCCAAGTGTGGATCAAGCCTTCCTTTCAAAATATAAAGAGCTGGGTGTCTTGGAGGCTTTCGATCCAACGGAGTTGCCAGCAGAGTTGAAAGAAAAGGTAATGTACACAAAACAAGATCTTTTCGATATCGATAAAGAGAGTTGGCTCGACAAACTATCGACAGCGAGATGGTTCGACAAACTCCCGATATCGAAAAGAATAAGAGACAGAAAGGAAGAAAAAAGGAAAGCAAATCAAGCAAAGGGGCATATATCGTTTAGTGCACTGGTAAATGCTTGGTATGAGGTAGAGCAAAACAACAAGGAAGAGGTTGAGAGATGGCTGCAACGACATTTCAATACCGACAACCCAGCCAGCGATCTCAAACAAGCTTTATTGGAGTTTGAATTGAGGCGACATGTTTATACCAACAAGTTTGCTAAACAGGTCTTCAACCCAAAACCATTAAGGACGAAAGGGGCACAACACACAAAACCAAAGAACAGTCCATTGCCAACGACGAGCGAGGTCACAAATTTTTCAGACAAAAACTCGCTTGACCAAATAAGAAAACGGGTTGGGAATTGGTTAATTCCTCAACAGTGGAATTTGCGGCCATGGTTGCCAACCCTTGATGCCGACCCTAACGATGTGGTCGCTTTGCTGCCTCCTGAGGTTTGGGAGCGGTGTTTGATCACTAAAAAACCTTTTATTGATGCTGTGTTGGAGGGACTGGTTCACGAGGTGGAAAACAGGATAGTCAAAACCGGTAATGAAAATGAATACCTCAATATCATCAGCAGGAAGCATTTCAGAATGAAAAAGATTTCTCGAAACGAGCTTCTGAAGTTTTTTTTACCTAAAGTGTACTACCGTCGATTAAGCGATACGAGCAACCCCCCTCAAAGCTTTGCTTTGAACAGGGTTGCCCCGATGCTTGACTATGCTTCTTTCAACACTTCTCTTCAAACCGAAGGTTTGAAACGCTACTGGTATAGAACAACCAACAAGTTTGTAAAAAAAGAAGGTAGGTTTCAATTCAAAGATTTGAAATTCCCAATGTTGGAAAAGGTTTCCCAAGATGCGCCACAGGCACGAACCGAAAAGGTCAATGTTTTGCCATATTCTGAAGGGATGTGGCAACAGGGGTCACTCGGGCTAGATGTTGTCGGAGGGAGTTACAACAACAGAACAAAATTGCTCTATTCTTCCTCTTCTTTCATTGAAAAGGTAGAGAAGGTGCTTTCTCCGATAAACCAGCCACTCTTATCGATCATAGTGCCCGAACCACTCTTGAGAAGAGGCAACCGTCCAGACGTCTGGGAACCACTCGCTGCTCATTCCTGGCTTGTTGTGTACAAGCTAGGGTACGTGTGGCTTTGTTGTAAACTGATGAGTGATTTTTATAAAAAATATGTGCGGGACTCGCTCTCACAGCTTTTTAAGGTGTTGCTGTCGTTAGGAGAGTTTGACGAAGAGATACTTTATCAGCTTGGCTTTGAAGATCTTCCTGTAAACTCTCGAACATTCACGAATCTGAAAACACGTTTTTCTGACATAGCAGCAATAGACAACCTCATACCGGTTTTAGGAGAAATTGTTTGGTTCTTACGAAACCGCGGCAGGGGTTCCAAGACTTTAAACAAGGGGGTTTTGTTGGTAGGACCACCTGGAACAGGAAAGACTTTTTTAGTTCAAGCTATTGGAGGAGAATCGAAGGTGCCCGTGTTAGCTCAATCGGGAAGCACCTTCTACAACCTTAATAATCCCGACAAGGTAGCAGCAGCAATGAGAAAGTTGTTCCATAAAGCACAACAGATAGCTCCCTGTCTCCTGTTTGTTGATGAGATCGACTCGCTCGGTTCAAACAGAGGAAATACTGCGGGGGATAAGGAGGAAATCATTGGCTTAACGCGTCAAACCAAACCCTTTCAGAACGTTTTTCGTGACTATGCAAATCTTGAAGAGAATGTGCTTTACCGGATGAACAATCTTCTTTTGTCGGAAATCGACTTGCATAGGTTTGGGGCAAACCGCGAGGCTGAACTCAAAGATTACATCGAAATGTTAGATGTTGGGGTAACGGGTGAGCTTGCTGTGTATGGGGGACCTGTTGAATCAAACACTGTGAGAAAGGACGCTATTTTGGCGAGAAGCTTGAATAGGGAACATGACCGCCAAGAGTTGACACACAAAAAGGTCAACCTGTTGCTCACCTTTTTGACTCAACTTGATGGTGTGAAGCCGAGACGGGGGGTTCTGGTTATTGGTGCTACCAACCGGGCGGACACCCTGGACCCGGCGTTTATGCGCCCAGGAAGGTTTGACCAGGTTATTCACTTAGCGCTTCCTGGAAAAAACAAACGAATAGAGATCTTCAAATTTTACAGTTGCAAGTTAGGTGTCGACAAGACAGTGAGCAAGAGGTATTGGGAGTATTTAGCGAACAGAACGGCTGGGTGGAGCATTGCTGATCTAGCTGTTGCTATCAATCAGTCTGCAATGTTGGCTATCATCAAGGATACAACCCATACAATTGAAACGCTGGAAAATGGGATTGAAACAGTTATCAATTCTGGAGAGAAGATTGTTTTCACCCCTCCAAAACAGAATAAAGATCCGTTTTTTGCCAGCCGGCGCGGTTTTTATCAGGCAGCAAGAGCAATTGTTCATTATCTGCTCCCCGAACACCCGCCAGCGGTGGTTCTTCATCTTTTTCCGCAACCAACAAACACACGAGAAAACCGGAGAACCCATGGTAATGAACAGGCTGGTTTGAACGTGAAATTAAATGGTTTTCAGCCTCGGAAAACGTTAGAAAACCGATTGATTGGGTTTTATGCTGGTAAAGCTGGGGAGTTGATACACTTGATAGAAACATCCTCAACCACTAAGAACGAATTGCGTGACAGGTTAACGGAAGCCGTTGTCTACAGAAACAGGAAGCAAAACACCTTCTTCTCAGACAACCACGGCAGTGTCACTTGCGGTGGTGAAAAACTGCTTTCGTCTCAAATCGAATCAAATCAGATCGACTCAAATCAGAGATTTGAAACAAAGCGGAGCTTTAACTCCCTAGTCAAAGAAAGAGGGTTGTTTACAGTTGATGAGAAAGAGAAACTCAAAGATTTTTTTCCATTCCTGGCAATCGTTCAATCGGCGCGAAATCTGATTGATTTTTTATCCTTTTATCACGAAAGGCTCCCCTCTTTTCTCTCATTAATGAAGTTTATGAGTTTTCAAGGCGACGCCTTATCAAACCTTGTCGCTTTCACACTTCAAAGAAGACGAACTTTTCACTCGCAGAGAGAGAAACTCCTCCAGACTGTTTTCCTACGGTATTCTGCACTAGGGTACGAAGATTTCAAAACAGCGAGTGGGTTAGCTGTCGCTATGATAGAAAAATGGCACCTCTACTCCAACGCGCTTGCTATTCATAAACGGAATGCTGCTATCCCAGATCTCAACCGTCAAGAGCACAAAAAAGCTGCCCACCTCCTTCCTTATATGGAAGAAATAAGCTCAGAGCTTGAAGACGAATTAGCTGTCCCGCCCAATGTGTGGCACCCATTAAAAAGATATCAAATCTGGCACGCACCCGGTTATTACTTAGACGGTGCAACCTTTCAACTTGATTACAGAAAAAAGGTGCTAGACTGGTATCGAATCTATCTCCCTAACCGGGAACAGACGAAGTGGAATGTTGAATGGATCCCGCCGGACTCTTATTATCATTATAAAGAGGCGCTGAAGGGGGTGACGTCACCTGATGACCAGATGCAGTGCACCTTGAACTTTTGGTATGGCGTAAGGAGAGATTACCTTTATCGGGGGTTGATTTTAAACGCTTTCTGCAAAGCACTCTTAATCGTTCATAACAATCGCGAGCTGTTAGACTTGTTTGCACATCACCTTTTATGGCGTGGAATCTTGCGACAACCCGAGATTGAAACCGTTATGCAGGCTTTTGGGCATCATCAACAAGACACTCGGTATCTTTATGATTGACATCGCTTACTGTTTAGCACGAAATGAGCATTCTGGTAGAAAATGTTTCCAAAAGGTTTGGTGATTTTCAAGCACTCAACCAGTTGTATTTAGAAATTCCAACCGGCTCATTGATTGCACTTGTCGGTTCCTCCGGCTCGGGAAAATCAACCTTATTGCGTATTTTAGCAGGGTTAGAAGAGCCGGATAATGGAAGAATATGGATTAATGGTCGAAACAGCAACAGGTTCTCAATGAAAGAAAAAGAGATCGGGTTTGTATTTCAAAATTATGCTCTTTTCAAAAACATGAACATTCATGACAACATCGGTTATGGCCTCCAGGTTAGAGCTGTTCCCCCCGGTCAAATCTCTCAGAGGGTTAAGAAACTTTTACAAATAATGCAATTAGAGGGCTTTGACGAACGGTATCCTCACCAATTGTCAGGGGGTCAACAACAACGTGTAGCTTTGGCAAGAGCATTAGCCATTGAGCCTCCGGTGTTGCTTCTAGATGAGCCATTTGGTGCTCTTGATGAAAAGGTCCGCAAACACCTGCGATACTGGTTACGAGAACTGCATCAAAAAGCTCCCCTTACTACTATTTTTGTAACCCATGATCATCGAGAAGCGTTGGAGATTGCTAATGAGGTTGTGGTTTTAGAAAGAGGGGAGCTCAAACATGTAGGTAACCCATCCGACTTTTTGACCTTTGAAAGGGCACAATCGCGCAATGAAATGAAGAGGCTCTAACACACCCTCCTCTTTACAAAAATTGTTGAAATGATCGGTTTCAAATCTTTGATTTGAAAAAAGCAAAGCTTTGAATAACAAATATGAACAGAGGTGAGATCAAAACTTTGGTTTCAAGTTTCTGATTATTTCAAATCAAAGATTTTTTCAAAGCTTTGCTTTGAACAATCTTCAAATATTCAAATCCTTTTATTTGCTTTGTTTCAAATTGACGCAAGGCCTCGATAATGATAAATAAGATTCGAATAAAAGCCAACAAAAAACAGAACAACTGGTTTTTCTCACCATCAAACTTGACGGTCAAGTTTGGATATCGTTAAAACCATACAACTCCTCTTCTCAGTAAGAGAGATGAAAAAAGTCAAAACCAAAAATCGGCTTCTCTTTTGTTTAAAGAAAAGGATGAATGTTTAAACAATGCAAAAGAAAATCGCTTATTCACCCGAGACAAGCTGTGTTTTTTTTTGAAAAAACAAACAGTTGACAAACAATGAGTAAGTGAAAGGTAGAAAGGAGTGGTTTGCTTATGCCGATTGGTGTCCCAAAAGTACCTTTTCGTCTACCCGGCGAGCCTGCTGCTCAATGGGTTGATTTGTATAATAGGCTTTACAGAGAGAGGGTCTTATTTCTGTGCCAGGACCTCGATGATGAGTTGGCCAATCAACTAATTGGCATTATGCTTTATTTAAATGCCGAAGAAGAGTCACGCGACTTTTTTCTCTATATAAATTCACCGGGTGGGTCAGTGACTTGTGGAATTGCATTGTATGACGCAATCAACTTTGTCAGTGCTGACGTAACTACCATCTGTGTGGGAACTGCTGCATCGATGGCGTCGTTTGTTTTAGCGGGGGGTACTCGTGACAAACGAATAGCACTAGCACACTCTCGAATCATGATACACCAACCTGAAGGTGGGAGCAGGGGACAAGCCTCTGAAATTATTTCCGAGTCCGAAGAGCTTATACGGATTCGGCGTCAGATTGGAACACTTTATGCAGAACGAACCGGTCAGCCGTTAAATAAGATCTCGAGGGATATGGATCGAGATCAGTTCATGTCTGCTCGTGAAGCAAAAGAATACGGGCTTGTTGACCAAGTTGCTGTTGGTTTCTAATTGTTTCAAAATGGGTTAGAAGAAACGCTAAAAATGTCCTCCATTTTGTTTCAGGTTTAAGCTTTTTTTGAATCAAAATCACCCGGATCGACCAGTATCGGTTTCAATTCAGAGATTTTTTTGAAAACTCTGTTTTTGTTATTCAAAGCAAAGCTTTGACCCATCCTTTGATTTGCTTTAAATCTCTGATTTGAAAGATTTTTTTTGAAATATTCTTTGTTTTGATCTGAACTTTGCTTTTCTTATCAAATCAGAGATGGTTCAAAGCTTTGCTTTGTTTTAAATCAAAGATTTGATACCCTTCGATTTGAACCATCTTTGATTTGAAACACCGTAGGTAGCTGATCTCCTGTTTTGCAAGGGGTTCGGATTTGAAACAAAATGACCCTTGTTCTTAAAAAATTTGAACAGAAACAATCAACCATCACAACAACAAAGTTGTGATGAGACAATGAAAACGAGACGGAATGCAACTATATCCAAAGCAGCATTTTTTTTTATAAGGGACTTTGTTGAGGTCCAAAGAGTAAGTTTTTGGAGATTTTTAGAAAAAGGGTTGATACAGGAATTGTCAAAAAGAAACCCGATAAAAAACAGCAGAGCTGGTTTTCAACTCTGTTTTTATTCAGAGCACTATCAACTAAAACGACCAGAACTTACCAGCAAAGAGGCGATCTTACGATCACGGACTTATAGCAGCAAGGTTTTTGTTCCAGTACAAGTTTCAAGCCTGATATGCAGAAAGGCTACCTATAAATGGGTTCTCATCGGCCACTTGCCACTGATGACAAAACGAGGTCATTTTGTGATTAACGGATCGCCACGGGTTGTTGTCAATCAACTGGTTCGAAGCCCGGGGGTTTACTATTCTTTTGAAGTTAAAGAAGAGAAAGAAGAGTTCACAACAACCCAGATTCGGGTTTATTCGGCTGACATCATCCCAATTCGGGGAACCTGGCTTCGGTTAGAGATGGATAAAAAGAAAAGGGTGTGGGCTAGGATGAAGAAGACACCGAGGATGTCAATGCTAGCATTCCTTCAAGCACTCGGATACAGCAAAGGCCAGGTAGAAAGGCAATCAAAATGGTTTCGCATCCTTCAAAGATCACAAATGGAAAATCACCCCTCAACGGTGGAAGAGGCAGGAAAGAGGTTGCTTACCGATATACGCCAACAAAGAGTGAAAAGGCAAGGTCAACTTGAAAAGGTTACCGTCACAACCAATCTGAAGTTTAAACAGGCATTAGACCAAATAGAACGACAGATAAGTGAAACCGATGCTATGTGGTATTTTTATAATCGGTTTGGCAACCCTCTCACCTATCAACTGGGGAAGCTAGGTCGGTTTCGAGTAAATGCACAGATTGGAAACCAACTCCCTTTGAGCATCACCTTTCTCACCCCAAGTGATATCTTTTTAGCTGCTGAGGGGTTGATAAGTCGCTCCAAGTCGGCGTCACCAGCCGATGATATTGACAACTTAAAAAACCGCCGTGTCCGTCCATCCGGCGAAATGGTTCAAACTCAATGGGAAAAAGGTTTACTTCGTTTAGAAAGGTTGATACGAAAAGGATTTCGATCCAACAAGAGGTGGCCAAAGTTAGAAAGGTTGATAACCACCAAACCCGTTAACGGCTGCTTCCGAGAGTTTTTCGGGTCAAGCCCTCTCAGCCAATATATGGACCAAATAAATCCCCTTGCCGAAATAACTCACAAACGGAGGGTGAGCTTCTTAGGCCCGGGTGGTGTAAACCGAGACACGGCTTCTATAGCGGTGCGTGGCATTCATCCAACATATTATGGAAGAATTTGCCCAATCGAAACCCCAGAGGGGCGGAATGCAGGGTTGGTTAATTCTCTTACAATACATGCACGAACAAACCGATACGGCACGATAGAAACACCCTTCTTTAAGGTTTATCACGGACAAACACAGCTCTATAAACCTCCTCTGTTTATTTCCGCTGAAAAAGAAGAGGCTATTAAGACCGCCCCAGGAGATCTGAACTGGTCTAAACTTCATTTTTTAGGCGACACCTTCATTCCAGTCAAACTGGAAAACACTTTTGATCAAGTTTTTCGAGATCGGGTTGATCTTGTTGGTGTATCTCCGATACAGATGATTTCAATCGCTACCTCACTGATCCCCTTTTTAGAGCATGACGACGCAAACAGGGCACTGATGGGTTCGAACATGCAAAGACAAGCATTGCCTCTTCTCATACCGGAAAGGCCTTTAACACAAACAGGATTAGAAGGACGATCGGTGATAGACTCCGGTCATTCAATGGAAACAGCTACTAGTGGGTATGTCTCATATGTAAGCAGTCAAAAGATTATTGTTTTAGGGTTGTCACCCCCCGTTTGACATTTTCGATTTCTCCTCTTCAACCTATCTAATCATTAGATAGAGGGAATCCGAGCAATTTTTAAACTCGAGAAATTTATAAAAAAACAAACCAGCTTTCAAGAAAAGGATAAAGGTTGTGAGTTAAAACAATATTGACGGCTCACTTTTCTGTCTGTTTCTGTCTGAGATTACAGAGACAAATAGACATAATATGAAAGGATTTCAAAATATAAAGAGAGACCGTACAGGGAAAATCTTTCGGTTATCAACCAAAAAAGAGTTTTATCATAGTTATGTGTGCATTGAACCATCCGGTTAGACATTTAAACCTCAAACTGATAGGGGTTGTTCAAAGCTCTGCATCGGACCCCTGTCAAAATGAAAACTACCAAAATGAAAAGAGACTGAAGGAGAACCTCGCACCCCCCCCCCGACTGGACCCTTTGAAGAGAGAGTCGCTTTTTTTTCTCGAGCGTGCCAAACTCACAGCTTCCGGTTCAAGGGGTTATCAAATCGAAGATATTCACAAAGCTTTGCTTATTCAAATCGAAAATTTTTTCAAAGCAAAGCTTTGAACCATCTTCGATTTGAACCACGCTCGCCATCAAATCGAAAAATTGAATCGACGTTAAAGTGGAAAGAGGTGACAAGGGTTCTACAGAACCAGACATATTCGTTGCAAAGCTATCAACGCTCTAATCAAGATACATGCTTACATCAGCGACCAGCTGTGGTTGAAGGCGAGTGGGTGTATAAGGGTGATCTTCTTTCCGATTCAAGTTCAAGCGTTGCCGGGGATTTAGCGGTTGGGAAGAACATTTTAGTGGGGTATATGCCTTGGGAGGGTTATAATTTTGAAGATGCTATTGTGATAAGTGAACGCCTTGTGAACGAGGGCGTGTATACATCCCTTCACATCGAGCGTTATGAGGTGGAGGTTGAAACCCGGACGGAACAGATCACTTCAAAGATTTATCAGCTTATTTTTCCTCAACAAAAAAGATCTAAACACTCTCACCAAAAAAGAAAAAGTCGCATTAATTTGACAGAATCTTCCCAACTACGAAGACCCCCAGGCAGATATGGGGTAGCAAACCTGAGAACGTTGGAACATTTGGACCAGGTTGGGATTGTTAAGGTGGGAACATGGGTTGAACCTCACGACATCCTGGTGGCCAAGGTTACCCCCTTACCGGTTCGTCAGCTCTCGCCGCAAGAAAAGTTGTTTTATACAATTCTCAAAAAAGAGCCAGCCAGCCACAAGGACACCTCTTTGCGGGTTCCCGAAACAGTTCATGGGAGGGTTGTTGGAGTGAGCACAATCAACCGTTCCGACAACGATCCCGCGCACGTCTATGTTTTTATAGCAAAACAAAGAAAACTTCAGGTTGGAGACAAGATGGCTGGTCGACATGGAAACAAGGGCATTGTTTCAATTGTTTTGCCTAAAGCAAACATGCCATATCTTGCCGACGGGACACCCCTTGACATGGTGTTAAACCCTTTGGGGGTGCCTTCTCGTATGAACGTTGGTCAGGTGTTTGAGTCGTTGTTAGGTCTAGCCGGTGGGTACCTCGATCAAGCGTACAAAGTTGTCCCATTTGACGAGATGTATGGTCCAGAAGCATCGCGAAGTCTGGTTTTTTCTAAATTGTATGAAGCTCGAGTGAAGACAGGACAGGATTGGTTGTTTCAACCGTCTTTTCCAGGAAAAACGAAACTCTTTGATGGTCGAACAGGGGAATGCTTTCATCAATCAGTTACGGTAGGCCGAGCTTACATGTTGAAGTTGGCTCATTTAGTAGACAAAAAGATACATGCACGAGCAACCGGACCATATTCTCTCATAACGCAACAACCGGTCCGAGGCCGAGCTCATCATGGTGGCCAGCGTTTGGGAGAAATGGAGGTTTGGGCTTTTGAGGGGTTTGGGGCTTCATACAACCTTCAAGAGTGTTTAACCATCAAATCGGATGATACAAGAGGTCGATATCACATCATAACAGCGATTACAAAAGGAAATACTACCCCTTTAGGGGCGCCGGAATCCTTTAAACTTGTGATCAGTGAGCTTCAGTCACTCTGTTTGAACATCCAAGTTCTTGCCTCCCAAAACGATCTGAAAGATTATCATTATGACCTTTCCGTTAGGAACATCCCAGAGCTCTAACCTCTGGTTATTTGTTTTACATCCAAATCGAAGATTTGGACAAGCTTTGCTTTGAAATAATCTCTGTAATTAAAAAATTGAAGAATCTTCGATTCTTTCAAATTTTTGATTTGAATACGCAAGTTTTTGTTATTCAAAGGTACGCTTTAAAAGAAAAGAGGAGAGTTGTGAAGAAACCGACATCCTTCACTAAGTATGAAATATCCAACTAAAAAGTTTAATATTCAATCAATAACAATACAAATAGCATCGGGGCACGAGATTCGAGGCTGGGCTGAGAGAACATTACCAACGGGCAAAAGGGTTGGAGAGGTTCGGAATGCAGACACGGTTCGGTTTAAAACCTTTAAACCATTGAAGGATGGGTTGTTTTGCGAACGAATTTTTGGGCCTGTGAAAGATTTTGTTTGCTCTTGTGGTAAAAACCATAAAAAAGCTCAACATCTCTTTTCAAGCAGACAAACCACCTCGACCCTAAATGAAAAAGCGTATTGTCCTGAATGTGAGGTAGACATTACTGTAGCAAAAGAGCGTCGGTATCGGTTGGGTTTTATAAAATTAAACTCCTTGGTGACCCATATCTGGTTTTTTAAAAACAAGCCCTCTAACCCTCTTCCTGATTGGTTTGAAATAAACAAAAAATTTTTTGAGCTTGTTACCTATTGTGCTCTTCAGTTTGTCACTCATGACTACCTTCCAACGACGTTGACCGAGTTGTGGTTGTTAAAACCCTCTTTAAGAGAACATTTTGTAGGAAACCAGCCGGAAAACCTTTCTGCTTACTCCGCGAGGCGACAGTATTGGCTAAGTTTGCAACCCTTTTATCGGATAAATGAAAAGCTCTGTCTCACCATCAAACCAGCCTTACGGGGGGAGGCGTCACCGACAGATAATTCACACCTTAAACATACCCGCTCTAATCGATTGAGCATTGCAATTTTTTCGAAACAGCTGGTAAAAAAAAAGCCCAACGTATCAACCACTAACACCTGGGTTTCAAAACATACTCAAACCTTTTTTTTCTCATCTGATGAAATGAAGCTACTTCCGGCTTTTCTGATGCGGGTTTTTGAAACAGATTCGTTGGCTCCTCCATCAAAGCATTTTGACGGTTTCAATGAGAGCAAACCCTCATCGGTGTTTTCAAATGTATGTAATTTAAAAATTGAACAAACCCTTTTTTCATCTTTTTCATCTAAAAACACAATCGTTTTAAATTGTTATAAGTGTCGCACTACTGGCTTGAAACAAAATCTTTTTTGCAATCATTCGGGCTTTGTTTTCCCATCGACAATCAAATCTTGGTGGAAGCATCGCGCAATGAACACTGTTTTTTTTCAGAGAAAGGGACTCTGGTTTTGGAATCGTAAAAACAAAACCTTCAACTCCAAACTCCTTTTTCCCCAGCTCTGTTATCTTCGATTCCAAGTGGAAGGACGAAGACGGCGGAAAGAACGGTCCAGTTTCCTCCTTTCATGGTCTGGCTTTCTTTTTTTTGACCAACACACACCAGCCAAGATCACGTCAAGAATACAAACTGTTACAAACTCCATTAGGATGGAGTTGACCATCTTCAACCCTGTTAAAAACGAAGTTTTGAGAGGTGGTTGTTTCTCATCTCAAAAAAACAAGAGCCCGTTTCAAATCGAAGATGGTTCAAAGCTTTGCTTTGAAAGAATCTTCGATTTGAAACAAAACTCTGTTTTTGTTTCAAATCGAAGATTTGATAAGCTTCGCTTTGAAGGGCTATTAGGATCAGCCTGGGGGTGGTTTTTTTTTGGTTTGCACAAAAAAGCGGGGGGCTCTTTCTTTCAAGGCTGTTCAAGGCGGAGCTTGTTATTTCAATTTTTTAATGACAGAGATTTTAATGACAGAGATTTTAATGACAGAGATTATCACACCAAAGATGGTTCAAAGCAAAGCTTTGAAAAAATCTTCGATTTTTTTGAAAACTACATTTTCGTTTCAAATCTTGATTTTTTTCAAAGCTTTGCTTTGAACCAGCTCCGCTTTGTTTCAAATCACAGATTTGAGAATCGACGGTTTGAAACAAAAGTTTTGAAAAAAGCTCTGAAAACGGTATGCAAGGAAAAGAAACTCGATTCCTTTCCAAGATGTACACAAAAAACAGTTTTCACAGAGCTGATGCAAGCAAATTTGTCTTCCCTACTCAATCTGACATTGCCGGTAAACCAAAAACCTATTAGCGTTTTAACGCCGACCACCAGTCTTTTGCAGGAAGGTGTTTTAAAGCAGAACCATGTTGTCACAACTCAAACATCCTCTTTATCTCGGATACTAAAGAGGGGTGCTACAATTAGGAACAAACCAAAGGTATCAACAAAACAGCCACGGGTATTAACAAAACTTCCAACGGTAGCAGCAAAACGTTTTGTTTCATCATTCCAATCAAAGCCGTTTCAATTTTTCGATGGTTCAAAGCTTGGCTTTGAAAAAATCTTCGATTTGGAAGAAAACTATATTTTTGTTTCAAATAGAAGATTTGAAAAGCGAAGCTTTGACATTGATTGGAAGCAGCACTTCAAAAGGCTGAGAGAGTTAAAGAGGGGAATGCTATCTCCCATCCCTTACTATGAAAACCTTCTCAGGGAGCAGCTTTTTCAACTGGTGTTGCTCTTAACGGTTCCCCTGCTTAGTCTATTTAACGATCAGACTCATCATCATTCCTTGCTTCCAACAATTCGTAACAAGCTGCCAATTCCCAATTTGCGTTTTTCTAGGCGGGTTGAAGACCCTCAAAAGTTTAAGAACCGACTTCCGGTTCGTTTCAACTTTGATAAAAAAGATGCCTCTTGTTTTTCTCAATTCAACCAAAAACGGAGTTTTGAAAACAAAGGGGGTCTGGTAAAATTGAAAAAAACAGAACCTGATTCCTCACACCAATATTTGAGTTCAAATCGAAGATTTTTTCAAAGCTTTGCTTCTTCAAATCGAAGATTTGATAATCAGAATTGCTCTTCTTCAAAAAAGGTATTAAAGTTTTGCTTTTTAGAAAACAAAAACCTCTTTTTTAATAAATTAAAGAAACAAGCAATCGAATTCACAGCAAGGGGGAAGTTGCTTGCATTTTTTTGGTCGCCTCCCTCCTTTTTGACACAGTTGCCAGTGGGTGATCACTTCTTTTTTTTTGTCACCAACCACAAGATTCTAAGATATTGCAACAAGCTATTACAGGATCAACGTGTTCAAGGGAAAGAGATATCACGGGGTCCTTCAGCAATTGAAAAAGATCGATTTCTAACTTTTTTAACCATCAACCGGTATCCTGTTCAAACAATCTCATTAAAAAATGGGCTGACTATCCAAATAAAAGATCAACTGAACTCTCAAAAAGAAAAAAGAGAAAGGAAAATCGATCGTTTGAACACTCGCGCGACCAATCATCATGCAAATAGCTCAAAAAGTCTCCTTTTGTATCCTATCAGTTCTGTAGCGCCTAAATCAGAAGTGAGATTGCCATCACCATCTCTGTGGAGACAAAAACATCATTCAACGCTACCACCCCTGCCACCAAAAAAGCAGCCCAACCTGGCTACCACGGTGACCCTTCACTTTTTTAGAAAAAACAAAATAAATGAGGGGACCTTTTCTTTGAATAGATTTTGTTTTGCTTTACAGCCTGAAGGTCTGCTGACAGATAGTTCCACGTTTTTCTTTTTGAACAAAAGGCAAACTAGATTGATGGTTTGGCCGAAAGCACCGCACAGGAGGATTGGGAGAGCAGAGAGATGTATTCTTTTTTGTGTGCCGGTCCGGTTTACTCCAGTTGTATCAGATGTTTCTACGACACTTAGAACAGTGAAGGCTGACCCCCAGTATAAAACAGGTGATAGTATTCAAAGTTACTCGAAACAAAATTTTTTAGCAATCTTAAAAAAACACCTTCTCGAGGAAACCAACTCAAGTCAAAACCGCGTTTCCGAGACGGAGTGGATTATCAGGCCCACTTTTTTTTTCAATAAGTTTGACCCTCTCTTGTTCAGTCTTCTACACCGGTTGATTAAGAAGTGTTGGCATGCGCCTCACCCCCAGCAGCTGCTGGACACCAGCTTTCGGTCAAGGTCGACCGGCCCAACAGCGTTGTTTCAGCTTGTCTCTTCTTATTTTTCTTTTAAAGGAAGACACTCCTCCGTTCATCCCTTGATAGCCCTAAACCGTTTTCAAAAAAAGTTCCTCCGCATTGACAAACTCCTCAAAACATCAACTTTTCTTTTGAAAAGGTATCGCATCAAACAGAGGCGAGCAATAGTACGGTATCGGAAAGCGAGGCGGTCTTTGAAAGGTTTTGCGCAGTTTCCGTATGTTGCACAAACAAAGTCACCTCCGCACCTCTTATCAAGCATCTTTGTTTCAGCTCTTCCTGTTCTTCCACCGACTCTCAGGCCAATCGTTGCCCTCCCCGGAGGCATCACTGCAATCTCTGATCTGAACAAGCTGTACCAGCGAATTTTGTATCGAAACATTCGATTGAGAAAATCCCCAGAAGCTGATCTTGCTCAGCGGATGTTGCAAGAGGCTGTGGATGCTTTAATAGAAAATGGGCGAGGTGAGGCGAAACCCTTCACCGATCTTCAAAATCGGCCTTATAAGTCATTATCCGACATTCTTAAGGGTAAAGAGGGACGATTTAGACAAAACTTATTGGGTAAGCGTGTTGATTATTCTGGTCGTTCAGTGATTGTTGTAGGACCAAAACTGCAGATTCATCAATGTGGGTTGCCTCTACAGATGGCTAAGGAGCTTTTTCAACCATTCCTTCTTCGTACCTTACAACGATCAGGGTTAGTTGCCAACATTATCCAAGCAAAGAGACTGATTGACCTTGATGAACCTATCATTTCAAAAATCCTTCAACAACTCGTTCCACAGTATCCGATCTTGCTCAATCGAGCGCCTACGCTTCACCGGCTTGGAATTCAAGCATTTCAACCTAAAATCATAAGTGGACAAACCATATTGTTGCACCCCCTCGTTTGCACCGCATTCAATGCGGATTTTGATGGCGATCAGATGGCAGTGCACATCCCGCTGTCAGCGAAAGCTCGTTCTGAAGCTTGGAACCTGATGTGGTCCTATAAAAACCTGTTTTCAGCATCCACTGGACAACCGAACATTGTTCCAACCCAAGACATGGTTTTGGGAATTTCTTATCTGACAACGGTTCCCTCAAACGGCTTCTCTTCAAAACCTTTTTTTGAAAAAAACGGGGCTATGTTTTACAACTTTAGAGAAGTTATAAACGCGTACAAAAGGAAACTTGTACACCTTCAAAGCAGCGTTTGGGTCCAAACAAACGTTGGAATCGAAACGGGTTTGGATGGAGAAGACCCTTCAGAGGTCCTAATCAGATGGAACGGGAAGCTAATCGAACGGTATTTTACCTTCCAATACCATTCTTCAACACCGAGGTCGATGCCGATACAATATCTTTTGACAACTCCGGGTCGGGTCTTAATGAATCAGCTTATCTTTGCCGAATAAGTTGTGTCTTCTCTGTCGGTTCAGACCATTTGTAAACCTCCTCGTTTGAGCTGACAGTTCGACACTGATCGTTCTTCCAATCTTCGATTTGACAATCTTTTATTTGAAACAAAACGAAAACAGAACCAGGGTGAAATTGCTTTCAAATCGAAGATTATTCAATGTTGAAATGACAGAGATTGTTTCAAAGCTTCGCTTATAAAATCTTCGATTTGAAACAAAAATTATGTCCTTTTGTCTGAACTCTGTTCAGATGAACCCTGTTCAGATTCGTTTAAAATCCTTTGATTTGCTTTGTTTAAAATCGGAGATTTATTTCAAAGCAAAGCTTTGAACAATCTTCGATTTTATAAGCGAAGCTTTGAAATAATCAAAAGAACGTAGTTAAAGCGCAAGCTCTTTTGTCGCGATTCTTTTCAAATCAAAAATGGAAAAAACATGACTTTAAAAACCTTTTCTTTGAAAAGAGCGGGTGGAGGAGAAAAAACAACTTAATCAAACACATGAAGAAACAATCATTTTTTTTTAATTATGGTTTTGACAAGGGAAAGCTGCGGATTCTTATAAGTTGGTTTTTCCAGATGCATGGTGAACCGGCAACCTTCCATCTTGTTGAAAGGTTGAAGGGGTTAGGTTTTGAGCACGCAACTCAATCTGGAAGCTCTATTGGCGTTGATGATCTTTCTACCCCTACGACTAAGATACCAATGCTTTCAAACGTTGAGTTGTCGATTCAAGACATCGATACCAAGTATCAACGAGGGTTGATTCACTCGATGGAACGATTTCAACAAACAATCGAAATTTGGCAAGAAATGAATGAAAAGATCAAAGAGGAGGTTGTTGATCACTTCTCTTCTACCGATCTTCTTAATCCAGTCTACATGATGGCTTTTTCCGGTGCTCGTGGAAACATTTCACAGGTAAGACAATTGGTAGGCATGCGCGGGCTGATGGCTGATCCAGAAGGCGAGTTGATTGATTTCCCAATACGGAGCAATTTTAGAGAGGGGTTGACGTTAACGGAATATGTTATTTCTTGTTATGGGGCGAGAAAGGGTTTAGTCGACACCGCTTTACGAACAGCAACATCGGGGTATTTAACCCGTCGTTTGGTTGATGTGTGCCAGCATGTCGTTGTTTCTTCGTGGGAGTGCGGAACAAGCCGTGGGATCTTTCTTTCAAAACTGGAAGACGAAAAAAAGAAAAAGGTTATCTCATCCTTAGAAGATCGGCTAATCGGTCGAACACTTTTCGAAGATGTTGTGATTCCCCCAGCTGAACTTCCCACCCTCAAAAAGTTGAGAGTGGAAGATTCGTTGAAACCTGTTGTGCTCCCTCAAGTTGGCTTTGACAACCTCAAAAGGTTGGTTGGTGAAGACCCGGCAGCTCCGACCCACCCTCAACCCTCCCCTTTTTCAGACCTTCAAAACCCTCCTTTTTCAGAGGAGACAACCCTTTCTCCGTTCGTTTCAAAGGACCTTCCTTTTTTGAAAAAATTTCCGCTTTCTATTCGTCATATAAAGACGAAGGGGGCGGTAAAATTGTTTAAAAACACTCAACTATCAAGATCTCAAGCAGCGTTCCTCGCAGAAATACGAGAACAGGTATTAGTTCGATCACCATTAACCTGTGAGCAGGAACATTCCATCTGTCAATTGTGTTATGGTTGGGCTTTGTCTTCCAGCAATTTAGTCTCATTGGGTGAAGCGGTAGGCGTGATTGCTGGACAATCGATCGGGGAACCTGGAACTCAGTTGACGATGCGAACGTTCCATACTGGGGGGGTGTTTTCTGGGGAGCTCGCAGAGTTGATTCGAGCCACTGGAAGGGGGGTGGTTGCTTTTCAAACCCCCCTTCCAGGAAGCTTAGTACGGACACAGAAGGGAAAGATAGCCTTCTTGACAAAGGCTCCCGGGGTGCTCCACTTTGACCCACTGTCACACTTGACCGGCGACGGCTCTGATCAACCAGAAAAAACGAGTTTTGCGCTACCACCAACTACCTTACTTTTTGTAAAACAGGGTGAAAGGGTGGAGAAGGGTCAACCGTTAGCCCAACTTGCAGGGATGGGGATGCCTCTAGACTCTCAAGAAGAAATATACGTCAAATCAGAAATGGAGGGTGAAATTTGCAACCTCAAGGCTGATAGACCCGCGACCACCGATAAAGAAGAAGAAAGAATCTCCTTTTTGATCTTGTTTGGAAAGCTTGTTGGTAATAGCAGTTATTCTTTGCCATTGCATGGTGACTTGATCGACAAGTTTACCGCGGTTTCCAGCTCTTTAAAAGATAACCCTTTCAATGTGGATGGACGGTTAGAACTTTATCAACAACTACGAAAGATTCGTTTTCAAACCGGCTCCTTATCAAACCCCAGCCTCGTTCCACAACTCGATTCTTTTCAAAACACAAATCAACCATCGTTAGGGCGGGGTTCAAAAACCAGCCTGAAAAAGGGAAGGGGAGTTTTTTATCCCCCGAAAAATGAGACTTTTTTATATAAGGGGGGAAGTAAAAACCGGCTATTTTCAAAAACCGGTGATCTTCATTCCCAGGTTTTTGACTTTGAGGTTGTTTTACAAAAGCCCATTCTTGAGATCTTTTACAAAGACATTCAATACAACAAGACAGGGTATCTTTTGACAGCTGGGGGTCAACCTCGGTCTGGTAAACTTCTTGTTCGACATTCCCTCTCTCAAGGTTTTTGCTTTTTTTGCGTGATTTTTTTAAAACTCTCTTTTCTCCAATTTTTTGATAAGGCCGATCATACAAAAACAGGTGGGACTGTTTATCAACATGCTCTTTATTTCAACACCCCTGTTCAAAGCGAAGCTTTGAGGGGGGAATCTTTGGTTTTCAAAGAAAAGATGAGGGGTTCACTCTTTTTTGTTGAGGAAGAGAGACAGCATCTCCAACTGCCATCACGAGAAAAACAAACCTTGCATTTTTTGACTGAATTGACCCAAAACTATTTGTCTAAAAAGGGTTCACAAACGTTTCTGTTTTCTACTGTAAAAAAACAGTCTCGCCAGGGTCAAACTTATTGTATAGAACAGGTGAGAATCCTTCAAACATTAAAAGTTTTGAAGAAGCTTCAAAAAAAGAGTGAAGTTCAACAGTTTGATCTTACACGAAGTGGGGATTTGAGGCACAAAAACCAAAACAAGAAGAAAAAGAAAGGGTCCAAGGGTAAACTCCCAACATCTTCCCACCTCTCTTTTCCAAACAGCTTCATTGAAACTGCTGTTCCATCATTAAAAGAGAGTGTTCGAAAGGTTGACCTTTTTGTTGATTTAACCCGGTTGAGGTTGAAAACAATAGCCTTTCATCATCATTCTTGCCTGTTTCAAATCAAAGATTATTCAATTTTTAAATTACAGAAATTTGAAAAAGAAGCGAAGATTATTCAAATCAAAGATTTAAATGAATCTGAACAGAGTTCAGACAAAAAAATCGAAGATTTGAAATACAAAAGAACGATCAACAAACCCAACCTATTCCAACAAGGCTGCTCTCTTAAAAAAAGGGTTCAAATGTCCTGGGGTTTAGAAAAAACCAACAACCAGTATTCGAGGGGGCTCCCCACCTTTCCTTCTTCCTATGCCAGTATGAAGGTGGGTCGGTTATTCTTTAAAAAATGTTCAAAACAAGTTTTGGATTATTCAATTTTTGAATTACAGAGGTTATTTCAAATCAGAGATTTGAAAAAAAGTTTTGCTTATTCAAATCAGAGATTTGAAAAAAAAGCGAAGCTTATTCAAATAAAAGATTTGAACGGATTTGAACAAAGTTCAGACAAAAAAATAAAAGAGAGTTCAAATCTTCAATTTGAAAAAAAGCAAAGCTTTGAAATAATCTCTGATTTTAAACACAAAAAAACGAGCAACAAGAACAGGTCTAGGAGTGGGTATCTTTCTGAAACCATCGTTCCAAACCCGCTCTTTTTAATAACACAACCTGTCAGCTTGAGTACTGTCAGTGTGGTATCACCATTTATCAACCTACCGTCTTTGATAAGGTTTCAAACGAATCTTTTCTATCTGAACCCAGCGAGGCATATGTCGCTTGCTCCCTCTCCCAGATTTCAAGCTGTTTGTAAGAGGAGAGCCAGAGAGAAAAAGGCTAATGTTTTTCAAAGCTTCGCTTATTCAAATCAAAGATTTGAACAACAATCACCTTGGTTGTGCGATGGCACCAGGCTAGGTTGGATGCAGAAACGATCACTCGATTTCCGAGAAAGTTCGAATCGTTTTACTTTCAATCCTTCTTCAAAGGTTACGTCTTTGTGGGGTGAAATTCTTAAAGGGTATCAAACCTATCTGCCGTTGTATCAAACCTTTACGAGGAAGGAACAACAATCAGCAAGATCAAAGATAAACCTTGTCTCGCACTTGGTAACTCGATTCCAAGACCAGCAAAACCTTCCAGTCAGGGGTCAAGAAAAAGCAAAGAGAGGCGTGACACGATGTTGGTTAGCATCTGCCATCTCTAAACCTGTCTTTTCAAACCTTCGGATTCAAATCAAAAAAGGTTCAAAGCAAAGCTTTGAAAAACTAAACCGATCGCCGTTTCGTGATAAGAGAACGATTGACCAGCGGAAAGCTATCTTGCCGGTTCAATCCTTTTTTTGTTCTTCACCCTCCCAAAGCAAAGCTGGTTATCAAATCAAAGATTTGAATAAGCTTTGCTTTGAAAAAAATCGAAGATTTGAAAACATCTCTGATTTGAAATATCGAAGAGTTGAATCCAAAGGTTTGAAAAAAAACCAAACAGCCTTTACCAGAGGAGGGGTATTCAAAACAGGTTGGGCTTTTTTCTCAAGAGCAGACAGCAGAAACCATCATAAAAAGTTGGTCCATACCGGGGAGAGGGGTGTTGAAGATTTGCTCTTTGATCATTTTCCAACCGTTCTTGAATCTTTCATCTTCAGGGTAACCTTTATTCATCACCTAGAAGGGGGTGATGTTATTATTCAAAACAAAGCTGGTTCAAATCAGAGATTATTTCAAAGCTTTGCTTTTTTAATCGACTTGCGGGATACCCTTTACCGGCAAGCACAAGCTGTAAAAACATTTTTGAACCTTTTAAAACCAACTAGGTTAAGGTTAGAGATAGCCCGATCCTCTTTTGTCAAAAACCTTCAACTACTTAGTCAAACTGAGAAAAAAGAGATCCCACTTCTGGTTGCTACCTCCCTCTTTACCAGGAAAGAGATGACAAGGGGTGTAATGCCACTCCAATTTCAGTTTGTGACTAACAATCATTCACGGTGGAAAAGAATAGAGAACAGCAACCTTTCAGTTCTCAATTCGGACGATAAAAAATTATCTAGAGTTTCTCTTATCAAAGGTTTTGGTTTCAGCTGGTGCCTGCTTGATACCAAGAAGGTAGAGCTGGTGGATGTGAGACGACCAGCTCTATGGTTTACATCGCTCTCTGAGGAGGGTGTGTTAATCCGGAAACTTTGTGAAAAGCCCTCAGGGCAACTTAAGAGAACTCGTTGTTCCATCATCAAAAACGTGCTCTTTTGCAAATCAAAGCAACATCTCTCCGCTGGAGAGATGGAATTAGCTCAAAACAAGGAGAGGCTTCCATTTTCAAACGCGATGATTGAAGAACGGTTCTCTCAAAATGTGGTTTGGCTTGACGGTCATTATTCTGTTAATTGGAGAATGAAAACGCGTTTGAATTGCTCGCCCTCTCTTTCATCACCCCATCGCTCCTCTCGACACAAAAGGAAAGGAAATATTTTTTCTTTTCTTCTCATTTTGCAATTTCCAAAAAGGTTTCCGTTTGAGAAAACACTTTTTCAATGTCAATTTGTAACAAGGGCTGTTGTCGGCACCAAAGAGGAGGGAGAGAAATTGTTCCATTTTGTGTCACTCCCCCTCTTTAAAACGTCCACTTTCCAAGAGGTGAATTTTTTTTCAACGAGAGAACCGAAGTTGTCTATGGTGGATTATTTTTCGGCGAGACTAGAGCCTCAAATAGTGACAACTGGATTGTCTGGATATTCGGGGGAGGTTGTTGTGGTTACGGCACATGACGACAGGGCGAGTCAAAACCTATTTGTGGTAACCGAGTCCGAACAAACCGCATTTCTTACGACGCAAAAGAGGGGTGCGATCAAGATAGGCGATTTTGTTGTATACGGGCAATCCTTCGCTGATAAGAGTCAAGCTGGAGAATCGGGCCAGCTGATTGAAATAGACAGCCACAAAATGGTGTTGAGACGGGGGCAGTGGTTTGCCAATAAGTTGCGAAACTCCTTGTTTATTGGCGACGGAAAGGTCTTGGAACAAGGATCACCTATCATGAATTTTTCATATCAAAGGTCCAAAACGGAAGATATTGTTCAAGGTATTCCTAGGATTGAGCAATTTTTTGAAGCTCGGTCTCCAAAAGAAAAACAGCTTCTTTCACTGGAATTTGAGAGAGTAAGAGAAGAGCATTTTCAACACTATACTCCCACCGAGGCATTGCTGAAGAGCTATGAACGTCTTCAATCGATGGTGGTAACAACAATTCAGCGGATGTATCTTTCACAAGGGGTAGGAATTGCCGATAAGCATGTCGAGATCATCGTTAAACAGATGACTTCGGCAGTTCTTTTCTATAACGAAAACACTGACGCTGGACACCTCTCTCCCCTTCTTTCGTCGTTTTCACAAATGATGACAGAAGCTAAAAATTTGGGACCATCAATTGAACGAACAAGAGCGAGACAAAAGTTTTTTTCTCGGGCAACAACTCATTTTCGAATAATTGGAACAGTCGAAAAAATTGACAAAAAAAAAGAGAATGCTTTGAACCAGCAAACAGACACAATCGATGTAACACCAATCGGGGAAGCAGAAAAACCGATTATGCTCACCGGGGTTGCCTTTTCGCTCCCCCTGTTTGATTCGTACGTTCGAATCAAAGTAACAAAGACTGGACGGCCTCTCTTCTCTCCAACTATGCTCAGAGAGGGGGTAGCTTCCTCTTTCTATCACTCCGATCGTTTCTCAGCTTCTTTTCCAATTCCTGCAATTGTTCAATCGATTGAACGGTGGAAACCTTTAAACGCAAATTTGCCAGCATTACGATCACCTAAATTGTTCACTGTATCATTTTCGACGAGGTTGCGCCGTTATTTTTGGAAAAAAGCTTTGATTCGGGAAGAGCTTCTTATTTCTCCTCAAACACCCTCCTCAAAAATCAGAGTTACACGTCAAACCAAACTTAACAAGCAGGAAGGAGTTGGCAACATAACTAAGAAGGAGAAACCAGATCGCAGACAGGAGGGAGTTGGCAACACCGTCTCTTCTTTTCGTCAAGCCCCAAGATGGGAGTATATCCCCGCGCTTGTAGGTATAACACAAGCAGCCCTCACATCAAGAAGCTTTTTTTCTGCAGCAAGCTTTCAACAGACAACCTTGGTTTTAACACGTTCTGCATCCTTTGGTCGGTCAGATTTTTTACGAGGAATCAAAGAACGGGTTATTTCTGGTGAGCTTCTTCGTGCAGGCACGGGTCATCCAGACGCGTCCTTGCTTGTAGGTCGGGTTTCTCGCCAAACCAGGTTTGTCAAGCGGGAACGTCGAATAGAAAGAGACAAAAAGGTTGTCACTGCTGCTGTAAACACCAGTCTTCTACATCCAGGGCCTTTTCCTTTACCTTTTCCTTTAAAAGAAGCTGAAGCCAAGCTAGTGAAAAAATGGATACCTGTTTTTCGACAGCTTGCAATGAGACAAAAATCGAAACAACAACGCGGTGTTTCTGATTTTTTAAAGCTCCGCTTTGGTTTAAGATCTTTGATTGTTCAAAGCAAAGTTGGTTCAAATCTTCAAATTGACTAATCGAAGATTTGAATAAGCTGCGTCATCAATCTTCTCATAAGAAAGAGTTAACGCCTACGCTCTTAGTTTCGAGAACAAATCCGTCGCAAGTTGAAAGAAGAACTGAAGTTCTTCTTTCCAAGCGACGAACACGTATCAAAATTTTTGCCATCAGCGAAATCTCCTTGTTGTTTTTACTCGATTTCGCTTTGTTTGGATCTGAACAAAGTTCAGATCCAAACAAAGCTTTGAAATCAATTGAACATAGTTTCAAAAAAATCGACGATTTAAAACGAATCTGAACAGAATTCATCTGAACAAAGTTCATCTGAATAGAGTTGATCTGAACAGAGTTCAGACAAAAGGACAAGAGAATATAAATCAAAGATTTGATAATCTTCGATTTGAATAAGTCAAACTTTGAAATAAATCAGAGATTTTAAACAAAGCGAAACTTTGGAAAAAATTGAACCAAAAGCGGAGCTTCTTCCAATCAAAGATTTGTTTTTCAAAGCTTTGCTTTGAAAAAAGTTAGCGTTAGATGAATAAAGGAAAGACGATGATCTGTCGTTTTCTATTGTATGCAGAGTTGGATAATTTATATAAAAAGTGGAGGGTTGCCTTTTAAACAAAAAGGTGGTATCTTGATAAGACAAGTTCATTTTTTTATTCTATCACCTCTTATAATATGTGAGAACTGAAAAGGGGCAGCATGATAAAAAGGTTGATAGGTTCAAAAAAATGAACTGAAAAACGGTAGTTAGCTATTTCAAAGCTTTGCTTATCAAATCTTTGATATTCAATTCAAAGATTTGAAAGATTGTCAAATCGAAGATTTTTTTTTAAACAACGGTTCTGTTTCAAATCAGAGATTTGAACCCAAAAAATCAAAGATTTGAACCCAAAGCAACGTGGTTTCTGTTCGTGAGAACCCCTACGTTTTAAAATATAAATCATTTGGTTTTCAGGGAAGAAGTAAACTCTACCCTGAAAACCAGCTGTAGAGGTTTCGATGTTTATTGTTTTTGCTTTCATGGTTTGAACCGACTACCGTTTTTTAAACCTTACCACGATGGCGAAAACAAAAAAGATTAAAATTAGGAAAAACTCCTGTACTAAAAAATGACACTCAAAAAAAGCTCCCAGTTTCTTGATTTTTGGCAAGGTATGAATTATAATATTCTTCAAAATTTCATCCCCTGAATCGAGGGTGAAGCCAACCCCTTATCTTGCGGTGGGGTCAATTTTCAATCGGGCAGGTAATAAGATCATGAAACAGAACAACTTGTTTGTGACAAATGAGTCCACAAACTGAAACCAAAGCTGGTGCTGGATTTAAAGCTGGTGTAAAGGATTACCGTTTAACCTATTACACTCCTGATTATCAAGTTAAAGACACTGACATCTTAGCAGCCTTTCGTATGACACCTCAACCAGGTGTTCCTCCTGAAGAGTGTGGTGCAGCTGTAGCAGCTGAATCTTCTACAGGCACTTGGACAACGGTTTGGACTGATGGATTGACCAGTCTAGATCGTTACAAAGGTCGTTGTTACGACATCGAGCCTGTACCGGGTGAAGACAACCAGTACATCGCATATGTAGCCTATCCGTTAGACCTTTTTGAAGAAGGGTCTGTAACAAACCTGTTTACATCGATTGTAGGAAACGTTTTTGGTTTCAAAGCTCTTCGTGCATTACGCTTAGAAGACCTTCGAATTCCTCCAGCGTACACTAAAACCTTCGCAGGACCTCCGCATGGTATCCAAGTTGAGCGTGACAAGCTTAACAAGTATGGTCGTGGTCTTTTAGGTTGTACAATTAAGCCAAAATTAGGTTTATCTGCAAAAAACTACGGTCGTGCTGTTTACGAGTGTTTGCGTGGCGGTTTAGACTTTACAAAAGATGACGAAAACGTAAACTCTCAACCGTTTATGCGTTGGAGAGACAGATTCTTGTTTGTAGCTGAAGCGATTTACAAGTCTCAAGCAGAAACTGGTGAGATCAAAGGTCATTACCTTAACGCGACTGCAGGAACTTGCGAAGAGATGATGAAGCGCGCACAGTGTGCAAAAGAGCTAGGTGTGCCTATTATCATGCACGACTATTTGACCGGTGGTTTTACCGCTAACACAACCTTGTCACAATATTGTCGTGACCACGGCTTGTTGCTTCACATTCACCGTGCAATGCATGCTGTAATCGACCGTCAAAGAAACCATGGTATGCACTTCCGTGTGTTAGCAAAAGCGCTTCGCCTGTCTGGTGGTGATCACCTACACTCAGGAACAGTTGTAGGGAAGCTAGAGGGTGAGCGTGAGGTTACATTGGGGTTTGTAGACCTGATGAGAGACGATTACATCGAAAAAGATCGTAAGCGTGGTATTTACTTTACGCAAGACTGGTCATCTATGGGCGGTGTTATACCTGTTGCGTCTGGTGGTATTCATGTATGGCACATGCCAGCACTGGTAGAGATCTTTGGTGATGATGCTTGTTTACAATTCGGTGGTGGTACCTTGGGTCACCCATGGGGTAACGCTCCTGGTGCGGTTGCTAACCGTGTTGCTTTAGAAGCATGTACTCAAGCACGCAATGAAGGTCGCGACTTAGCGCGTGAAGGCGGGGACGTTATTCGTGCGGCATGCAAATGGAGCCCAGAGCTAGCAGCTGCGTGTGAGGTTTGGAAAGAGATCAAGTTTGAATTTGATACTATTGACAAACTGTAACAGCTTTTTTGGTTTGAGTTGACGACATAGTCAAAATATTCTCTCTGTTCTCTATCGACCTCTAGAGGTCGATAGAGAACAGAGAGGACATAAGAACAAAGATTCTTTATTTTGTTTCTTTCAATCTGAACAGAGTTCAGACAAAAGGACAAAAAGACAAGAGAACATAGTTTTCTTTCAAATCTTTGATTTAATAATCTTCGATTTGAAGAAGCTCCGCTTTGGGTTCAAATCAAAGATTTTAAAAAAGCTTTAAAAGAATCTTTGATTTAAAAACGCAAGTTATTTTGTCGCGATTCGTTTTCAAATCTTTGTAATTCAGCTACGCTTTTAAAGAAAACTTTTTAACCTAACAAACTGCTTATGTCTATATTAGATTGGATGGAAGAACAAAGACAGCTTCACCAAATTGCTCTATCTTTTGGAGAGAAAGGGGGTGTTAAGAAAAAACTCAGGTTCAAAAAGGTTGAGATTGAGGATGAAAACAAGTCAGGCCTGTGGACGCGCTGTGAGTATTGTGGGGGAATATTATACATCAAGCATTTAAAAGAAAATCATCAAGTTTGTCTAAGTTGCGAGTCTCCTTTGCAGATGAGTAGCAAGGAAAGGATTGAACAGCTTATAGACAAAGGGAGTTGGCGCCCATTAGATGAGATGATATCTCCTTGTGACCCATTACACTTTTATGATGAAAAAAGGTATACGGATAGATTGTTCGATTCTCAACAACGGACTGGCATCCTTGATGCCGTGCAAACCGGAACAGGGCTGATAAATGGGATTCCCGTAGCGCTTGGTGTGATGGAGTTTGGTTTCATGGGTGGGAGCATGGGGTCGGTGGTAGGTGAAAAGCTTACTCGATTGATAGAACATGCTCTAGAAGAAAGGCTTGTTTTAATCATTGTTTCCGCTTCCGGGGGGGCTAGGATGCAAGAAGGCATTTTCAGCCTAATGCAAATGGCAAAGATCTCTGCCGCGTTGGAAGCATACCAATCCTCGGCTAACATGCTTTATATTACTGTTCTAACCTCTCCAACAACAGGTGGAGTAACAGCAAGCTTCGCCATGTTGGGAGATCTGATCTTTTCTGAACCAAAAGCATTAATCGGGTTTGCGGGAAAACGGGTGATCGAACAGACGTTAAAAGAGCAGTTGCCAGAAGATTTTCAGACCGCAGAGTCTTTGCTCAAGCATGGCCTTTTAGACCTCATCATTCCCCGTTCTCTGTTAAAACAAGCACTTTCTGAAACGATCACACTGTATAAAAGGTCGGGGTATAAGAGAGCGAGAGGGTAGGAGGGTCGCTCACACAACCTCTTTCGTCCCTCTTTCGTCACAGAAATGTGACAGAAACTGCTAGCTGCTCAGCATTCTATTAAGGGTGGAGATGTTTTATCGACTTGTTGGCATGAGGCCCTGATTGTCACTTTCCAACCAAATGTGATATAGTAAGGGAAAGAGAGGCTTGGAATAAACAGCTTCTCTGAGAGGGGTTGACTTCGTTGAGAAAAAGCTACTCGGTTGGAGGACCTGCTTCAAAGAGAAGCACGCCATGCCGGGGCGGATAGCCTCTTTTTTTTCTCTTCATTTGAAATCTTATCTTGTGTATAAAAAGGAGATTTTTGAGCAATGACTCGAGTCAAACGTGGCAACGTTGCTAAAAAAAGACGTAAAAAAACATTACGAGCTGTCCAAGGATTTCGAGGTTCTTCGGCGACTCTCTACAGAACTGCAAATCAGCAAAAGATCAAAGCTCTTCATTATTCTTATCGAGACCGTCGACAAAAAAAGCGCAATTTCCGGTCACTCTGGATCACTAGGCTAAATGGCGCGGCAAGGGCACATGGTTGGTGCTACAACTCTTTGATTCATATGGTGAACAGCACCTCTATCGAGGTGAATCGCAAAATTCTTTCTCAGCTTTCGGTGTATGATGATCGAACCTTCGCTCAACTGGTGCACCTTAGTTAAACTCACATCACAATGCGAAATGCAAAGCATAAAAGCATCGCGGGTTGTTTTTATTACTTACGAGCTATGTCAATACCTCACTTAACGCTGTTTCGGGGGTCTACCTCTTCCCCTCATTTCCAAAAATCTTCGCTAGTTTCACCCCTTTTTGCAGCTCAACAACAGGCCGAACCAAAAGATGGTCAGCCTACCAAACCCACCCGTCAACCGAGGGTTGGACAGCTGAAAAAGCAAAAACGTCACAAATACAAGAGGTTCAAATCCTCAACAAGACGTTTTCCAAAAAGACGATTGATAGCGCTTATTCCTCAAAAACCGGCTTGGCAGCTCCCACTCCCAAAAGAGACGATAGATTATAAAAACATAGCGTTGTTGAGAAAATGTATAACCGCGGAAGGAAAAATACTTCCTCGGCGAGTCACCGGTTTGAATGCAAAACAACAACGCTATGTTTCAAGAGCAATTAAGAATTGTAAAATGATCGGTCTTTTACCTTTTATCAGCATAGCAAAGTAATTCAAAGGCAGAGGTCTAAGAGGCGCCTCAAACCAATTCAACTTTCAATTTTATGGCTAAAAAAAGCATGATTCAGCGCGAAAAAAAGCGGCAAAACCTGGTGTACAGATATGCAACAAGAAGAAACCTTCTTAAAGAGGAGATCAAGTCCTCTTCTTTTTTAGAAGAAAAGGTAAAGCTTCATCGCAAGCTGCAGCTCTTACCCAAAAACAGCTCGCCAGTACGCTTACACAACAGGTGTATGGTAACTGGCCGCCCGAAAGGATTTTTTAGGCAGTTTGGTTTGTCTCGTCATCTCTTGCGTGAGATGGCTCATGAAGGATATCTGCCTGGTATCAAAAAAGCAAGTTGGTAAAACGCGTCTCACAACTTACATTAGGGGTAGCTCATCAACAGGATGACTTCAAAACCTTGTTCTTTTGAACAGTGGCTTGGTTGTAAAAAAACACAAAAACCTGAAGCCGTTGTTTCAAATCTTTGATTCTTTCAAAGATTTGAAACGAAAACATAGTTTTTATTCAAAGTAAAGCTGGTTCAAATCAAAGATTTGAATATCTCTGATTTGAAAGAGTCTTCGATTTGAAACAAAAACTATGTTTTCATTCAAAGCTTTGCTTTGTTTCAAATCAATAAGCAAAGCTTTGAACTAATCGCTGGTTAACTACCTCTAGTTTATTCAAACCTTCGGTTTGATTGAGAGATGGTCTGATTTTTGAAAAAAAATCAGTTGACAGGGAATATTTTTTATGGTAAAATAATTATAATCAATGCGGGATAGAGCAGTCTGGTAGCTCGCAGGGCTCATAATCCTGAGGTCATAGGTTCAAATCCTATTCCCGCTAGTTCATTAGTTTTAAAGTTCATTAGTTTTAATGACATCGAGTGATACAAGTCAAGCCGTAATTGTGGCCAGATTCAAAAAAACGTCTTCCTTCAACCTTTTGAAAGTAACTAGTCACAGAAAGTAGTCACAGAAAGTGACAGAAGAACAATCTAGTTAGAGATGCAGGATGGTAGCATAGAGAAGAAGTTTCAGTCACGTTGGACACGTTGAGGTGAGCGAACAAAACCGATCGGTGGTCTTTTTTTTTGATCAGGTTGAATATTATTGCATTGAAGAGCCATCGCGCAGCTTCGATGCGCGATGTTTCAAAAAAACAAGACAGCAAAATGCAGTTTGATTTTGATGCTCGCCCCCTCTTTTTGTTTCAAGCAGGGCGGTAGTCACAAAAAGAGCTGAACTTGGTCTTTGTCTGCAGTTAGCGATCTCCGGAGACCACTCCTCTGTTTTATAGTGATGACCCTAATCCTACATAAGACCCATAAAAAAAGATGCCTAACAAACCAATAGCAGCAGTACCTACGACTGCACCAACAACCCATAACGGGATTCGACCGGTAGTTCCAGTATCAGACATTTCAAAGGCTTTTAACACTTTTTGAGCATGATCTTTTCCACTTTTCGCTCTTACATCGTATAAAATTAGTGCCGCTTACCATCAGCCGGCGAAAATTCACACCGAAAACAACTCGAATATTGTGGTGTTCCTCTTCAAACCAAGTAGTTCGGTATGAGCATTAGTTAGTTAAAAATATAGCTCGAAAACAATACAGCTAACACAAAAATTAATAACAACCCCCAATAAAGACTTGTACGGTTTAATTCTACAGATTGTTTGTTTGGATTTGGTTTAACCATAGCGTGTTTTAATATAAGAGATTAACGTTGAATAAATTGCATTGCTGTAATTGCACCCAAAAAGAAGACCGTTGGAACCGCTAATGCATGAACTGCTAACCAACGAACTGTAAATATTGGATATGTCGTAGATCTTTTTGTAGTCATGTTGTTTGTTTTTGCCTTTCGACGGTTTAGACAGAGGTGTTACCTTTCTTCAATTTCTTGAAAGGTGCACCATCCTCTTTATGCCAGAGTTATATTGAATGACCGAAAAAAAAACATAAAAAGTTTTTTCACAACTTCGGTTCAAAGCGAAGCTTTGAACCGAAGTTCTTACCATCTTCAGTAAAATGAAGATGTCCTTCACCGGTGGAAAAAAAAATGGTGTTTGTTATTTGTTATTCAAAGCAAAGCTTTGAAATAATCAAAGATTAAAAAAAAAAGCTTTGAATAAAAACGCAGTTTTTGTTTTAAACCCAAGATTCTAATAAGCCGTTTTTGCTAGCCTTTACCCTTCTATTCAATATTTTTGAATGAAGAGAAAGCAAAAAACTGGAGAGATCGTCTAATTAATTTCAGACAAGCTCTTAACCTGCTCTAAGGCGTTAAACCGGTCTGTGATCAAAGGTGCCTCTTGACGATCTTCAGTAAAATATTCGTTTGGTCGAGGGCTACCAAAAACATCATAAGCAAGGCCGGTACTAACGAACAACCAACCTGCAATAAACAAGGATGGGATGGTAATGCTATGAATTACCCAATACCGAATGCTAGTAAGAATATCAGAAAAAGGTCGTTCTCCTGTGTCTCCTGACATAAAAAGCTCCTAAATTTGTTGAATTTTTTGTTACTAACAGGGTGAATCCTTACCGAGGGCATTATTTTGCCCGTCGGCATGCCCGTTGGCAAAGAGAGCAATTCCAAGCTGAATCTTGTCGGTAGTTAACAAGGGTGAACCTCTGTAACTTGGTAACTCTGGTAACTCTGCCAGCGGTGTGATCGGCGGCAAACAGACTTGACAGTTTAGTTGTCATAAACCCTTAAGCCGATAAGAATACAATAACCTCAACGCGACTCCAAAAATCGAATTTTTTCAACGTGTTTCTCTTTATACTTTATAACAGAATCAGTTTTGTTGTCCTTGTTTCGAGGTTTCAATGGACGGTTACCGACTGCCTAGAAATTTCACCGCCAACACCTCGATTTGAGGGTTGTGGGTGAATGGACAGCAAAAGGAAATCGGTGACAAAAAAGCTTTCAACAGTAGCTTTTAGCTCTTGTTTGAGCTCTTTCTGTTGTTTAGTATATATTCAAATTTTGATTCTCTCAAGGTTTGTAAAGAGTGACCTCAGGCCACGTCCTGTCTCTTAAGGGGCAGGTTGTTTTCTGTTTATGAATTGTGGTATTCTAATTCAAAGAAGAAAAGATTCAATCAATTCTTTGAATATATACTAAACAGCAGAAAGGCGACTGTTGGTTTTATCAATCAGGGGGATATCAGTTCTCACCTCATCTGCTTTTAGATCTCACGGGCGAGGCGTGGTGTCACTAGGATAGGTCGACTCTCAGTGTAGAGAACGAGTGATCAAAGCTGGTTGGTAAAACTCCCGCGGATGAACAACCTGTTTGTTTGAAGGGTATTCTTTTATTCAAATATTCAAAGAATAAAAGAAAAAAAGAAGAAGCTCTGTCGCACTTTTTTTAGTCTGCTCGTGTTCTTTCTTCAATGCCAACCGCCAACCGTCACACAAAAAACCGGTCGTCAATCAGTCGATCCGAGAGAACAAAAAAGATGGGTTGTGTGAGGGTGGTTCATTTAAAAGATAGCAAATGGTAATTAGTTTTTGCCAGAGTGAAACTGATTCACTCCGGCAAAATCTGGTAAAAATAGAGTCAAAAACATATCAAACTATGTCTCGATATAGAGGTCCTCGAATTAGAATTATACGGAGATTGAAACAAAGGGAAACATTGCGAGGGTTTACTGCCAAAATAACCATTCGGAAAAAAACCGCCGGGGAACATGGCAGATTTCGTCCAAAAGGGGTGCAATTTTTACGGAAACCAAAAAAGCCTCGGAGAAAGATACCGAAGTATCGTGTTCGTTTGCAAGAAAAACAGAAGCTACGATTCAATTATGGGGTTACTGAATCTCAATTGATTAAACACGTCAAACAAGCCAAGAAGAGCAAGGGGTCAACCGGTGAGATGCTGTTACAAGTGTTAGAGATGCGGCTAGACAACATCGTTTTTCGGTTAGGTCTTGCTCCAACCATCCCAGCCGCTCGACAATTGATTTCTCACGGGCATGTGCTAGTTAACTCGCGGAAGGTTACTATCCCAAGCTATCGATGCCAGCCAAAAGACTATGTTTCTATAACATCGAAAACCCAGATTCGAACACTACTTTATACCTTTTTAAAGCAGAAAAGGAAAAGAAAAAAATGGTTTTGTCCTCCCCATTTGATTGTTAACAATCGCCGATTGATAGGTGTTATCAAAAGTGTAGTAGATCGGCGTTGGGTAGGGGTTCAACTAAAAGAGCTTTTGGTTGTTGAATACTATTCAAGAAAGGTTTAGTGGAACTCTCTTCTCTCTCTTGTCTTTTTGTCTGAGTCTTTTTGTCTGAGTCTTTTTGTCTGAGTCTTTTTGTCTGAACAGAGTTCAGATCAAAACTTTGGTTATCAAATCTTCGATTTGAAAAAAGCAAAGCTTGTCAAATCAGAGATTTGAATAAGCCAAGCTTTGAAATAATCAAAATAAAGAAAGGGGTACGAATAGAATTCGCTGTCAGAGGGGGGCTATCTCCTCAGGTAGGACTTGAACCTACGACCAATCGGTTAACAGCCGACCGCTCTACCACTGAGCTACTAAGGAAAAGACTGTGATTGATAATCATACTCGTTTTTTTGTTTAAAGTCAACTAATCTAGTTTTTACAAATCTTTCATCGGCATAACGCCTATTCGAATGGTGTGTCTGTACTATCTGTAATACTATCTGTAATAGAGCCAAATTGTAAAAAAACCTGTTTCAAACAAAAACATAGTTTTCAAAGCAAAGCTTTGTTGAAACCCCTCTGATTTGATAAGCTTTGCTTTTTTCAAATCGAAGATTTGATAACCAAAGTTATGATTTAAACTCTGTTCAGATTCGTTTCAAATCAAAGACGGTTCAAAGCTTTGCTTTGAAAAAATCGAAGATATTCCAATCTCTGATTTGATAAGCTTTACTTTGTTTCAAGGTTTGAAATTTAATGAGGAATGCGCTTAAAGGGTTGTGACTTAGTCAAATTTCCATATGGTACAAGCTGTTTTAGGAAATAGTTGTTTTGTTTTGTTGTTTTTTGCCATGCTGTTGTACTGGTCTGAAGCTTGGCTGTTGTGCTTGTTTGAAGGTTTTGCTCAACCCCTACAGCTGGGAGCATTAGGGATGAAGGTTTCCAACCTTCTTTTGCTGTGTTTGCTTCTTTTTCGATGGGAGGAGAATGGTCATTACCCATTAAGCAACCTCTATGAGTCACTCATTTTTCTGACTTGGAGCATTACGCTAGCTACTCTTCTTTTAGAAAAAGTATATGGGATGACTATAATTGGAGCAATTCTTTCACCTTTAGCTCTGTTGACTTTAGGGTTTGCTGATTTCAGCCTTCCAAAACAGCTACAGGAAAGCACTACCCTCGTCCCCGCACTCCGGTCAAACTGGCTTGTCATGCACGTCACTGTAATGATGTTTAGTTATGCGGCGCTTTTGATCGGCTGTCTCTTCTCAATAACCTATCTGGTTTTTTCTTATCAAGCAGCGGAGAAGGATCATCCGTCGAGAATCGATGCTGGTGTTAATCAAGGCTCGTTTCTACTTCCGAAGAAAGATATTCTAACTGTCGATCAGGCAGACCTTTCGATGAATGGGACTATCCCCTCTCAACCTGGTTCTCATTCGATTTTAAAGAGGGGGGTTGAGGGTCTGTCTTTAAAATCGAATGAGAATAAAATGTTTCCAAACCGGTTATCGCAGTCAGCCTTGTCTCCTCTTCAACTGAATGACTTGATAAAACCCGACGAGGGTGGTTCAAACTGTCGAAACGAATCTCTGGATCAGCTAAAAGTTGCTCTTGACAACCTTAGCTATCGAACGATAGGGTTGGGGTTTTCATTCTTAACGATTGGCATCTTGTCCGGAGCTGTGTGGGCAAACGAAGCCTGGGGTTCGTACTGGAGTTGGGACCCTAAAGAGACCTGGGCGTTAGTGACTTGGATAACGTTTGCTATTTATTTGCATACTCGAATAACACGGGGATGGGGGGGGAATAAATCAGCCATCATCGCCACCTTTGGTTTTTTAGTGGTATGGGTATGTTTTTTAGGGGTAAACCTGTTTGCTAAGGGGTTGCACAGTTATGGTTGGGTGACCTAACACTCACATCACTTGCCTATTCATCCATCCGTCGATCTGTTGATGGGTGGATGAGGGCTGTTGATAAGGAGAACATAAAACTCCTGAAAAATCCTATGATACCAGGGTAGAAAACACCAAGCACGGTAGTGAGAATTTGGTGATAACCAGTGTTATTAGTTATACTTTATCTTTAAAAGACAAAGCCTGCTTAGCTCAGTTGGTTAGAGCATCCGTCTCATACGCGGAATGTCACTAGTTCAAGTCTAGTAGCAGGCAATGTGGAAGTTCCACCGCCGTCAAAACAGCAAAAAAAACTTTTAGTTTCTAAGTCGCACTACACGGGTTTAAGCTTTGATTTTACATTGATTGGTAGAGGGGTATCCTTTTTCCTTCATGTTTTTTTTTCAAAAGCTGGTTGGGTCCAATCTCAGATTGTTGAAAGCAAAGCTTTGACCCAACCAGCAAAGTTGTGCCAATAAAGTTGTGCCAGCAAAATAGCTATTCATCTGATCACGCATTTCGGTGATCTGCGCTTTGTTTCTTCTTACCGTTATGTGTAACTGGATGACCGATTTGAGCTTTTTCAGATGAAACACTTTATGATGCTTTATGATGATTGACTTAGTAAAATATCTTGTTATTACGGAAAAGGCAACCCGATTGCTGGACAACAATCAATATACCTTTGAAGTAGATAGCAAACTTACAAAACCACAAATAAAAAAATTAATAAGCAACATCTATGAGGTGGACGTTATCGCTGTAAACACCCATCGACCACCTCGCAAGAAAAAACGAGTCGGCTTGACAGAAGGAAGGAAGACGTCTTACAAGAGAGCGATTGTTACATTGCAATCTGGCCAGTCTTTATTGTTTAAAGATAAAAATTAAAAACCTTCTGTTTTTTGTCCTTTTGTCCTTTTGTCTGAACTCTGTTTAGATAAACTCTGTCGGACTCCGGCAGTATTCTTTAAGAATACTGGTCAGATCGCGTTTTGGGGGGTATACTTAGCTCCTATAAAAGTGTTCTTTTCAAAACTGGTTTTGGTTGAACCGACTAGCCCTTTTCAACCAAACACTTACAGGAAAAGGGTGTTCATCTTCTCAGAATAGGTTTTGGCTTCGTCTTAAATAGGGGGTTAGTTTACAACTTCTGTTTTTGCTCCTAGTGACAATAGTGACAATAGTGACAATAGTGACAATAGTGACAATAGTGACAAGCATTTACAAAAAAATTTGAAGATGGGAATTCGTTTTTACAAAGCTTATACACCAGGGACACGAAACCGATCGGTTTCCGATTTTCAAGAAATTACAAAACTCAACCCTGAAAAATCACTAACCTATTGGCTTCATCAATCAAAAGGTCGCAACAATCAAGGGATTATTACTAGCCAGCACCGAGGTGGAGGTCACAAACGACTTTACCGACAAGTTGATTTTCGACGGGACAAGATTGGTGTTCCGGGGAAAATTGTGCGGGTTGAGTATGATCCAAATAGAAATTCTCGAATAGCGCTGGTTCATTATCAAGATGGCGAAAAGAGATACATCCTTTGTGCCGAAGGGTTACATCCGGGAGTGACGATTGTTTCATCTTTTCAAGCACCGATAACAATAGGTAATGCTCTTCCTTTAGCAAACATCCCCTTAGGTGCAGAGATCCACAACGTTGAACTTCAAGCCGGTTCAGGGGGACAGCTTGCCAGAGCTGCTGGTGCTGTCATTCAAATCGTTGCCAAACAGGGCAATTTTGTTACGGTAAGGCTACCATCGGGTGAAATACGATTAGTTTCAAAAAACTGCTGGGCTACCATTGGACAGGTGGGTAATGTAGAGGCGATTAATATGGTTTTAGGAAAGGCTGGTAGAAGCCGGTGGCTCGGAAAACGACCAACTGTCCGAGGAGTTGCTAAAAACCCTGTGGATCATCCTCATGGTGGGGGTGAAGGGCGTGCTCCAATTGGCCGCAGCCATCCAGTCACACCCTGGGGTCGCCCTGCGCTAGGTCAGCGCACCCGGAGATCGAAGAAATACAGCAACTCCCTTATTGTTCGACGTCGACAATCCAACTAAAAGCACACCTCCTTTTGTCTGAACTATTCAAATCTCCGATTCTTTCAAAGCAAAGCTTTTATTTTAATATCTTTGAGTTGAAATAATCTTCAATTTGAAAAAAAGCAAAGCTTTGGTTTCAATTTTTTTCTTTTTTCAAACCAAAGCTTTGCTTTGACTATCAAATAACAAACAATAACGTGCAAATGTTCAGAGAGTTCTCACTCTTTGCTATAAGCTATACCAAATCTTCTTATGTCACGTTCTCTTAAAAAAGGTCCCTTTGTTGCCGATCAACTTTTAAAAAAAATTGAAAACCTGAATGAAAAGGGAGAAAAACAGGTTGTTAAAACGTGGTCTCGTTCTTCAACGATCGTTCCGATTATGATAGGTCATACTATTGCTGTTCATAATGGGAAGGAGCATCATCCTGTGTTTATAACAGACCAGATGGTGGGCCACAAATTAGGCGAGTTTTCCCCAACCCGGACATTCCGAGGTCATGTTAAAAAAGACAGAAAAGCACGCCGGTAATTTTGAAGAACTACCTCTTCCTCTTGCAGAGGACCAAAAAAAAAATAGAAAAGGTCAAGTTTGCTATTTTGATATACAACAACAAAAAAACTTAATCCGTTATGGGACAAAAGATTCATCCACTTGGATTCCGCCTTGGAATTACACGAAATTATAGATCTCAATGGTTTTCGCATTCAACCCATTATCCGCAGCTGCTGATGGAAGACTCCTTGATACGTAAGGTTGTTACAAAAACATTCCCAGAAGCAAAGATTGCCGAGATTCACATAAAGAGATGTCTTCGGGTAGAAGGTGCACGGGATCAAACCTTGTTTCAGATGGGGCTACAAAATTTAGAATCTCTGATTGTTCGGATCAGGGCCCAGCACCCTGAAAAGATTCTTGGAATTGACTTTCGACAGAGGGTGGGGGTGAGACGGTGTCGAAAGCTTTTAAAGGAACAGCTTCAAAGGGTTCGTCAAGAGTATGTCAAAAGGCATAATTATTTCAAAAAAGAGATGGTTCAACCAGTCTCAGAAAATCAACACATTAACATTTATGTGTCAAAGGTTTTTTTGCCAGATGTCGAAGCTAGCTCAATTGCGAACTTTTTAGTAGAAAAGTTCGAAAGCCGAAAGCGGGTGCGTGCTGACGTGAAACAGATCATAAAGGAGTTTAAAAAGGATTTGAAAGAGAAGAGGTGGGCTCTTCTAAGGGGTCGAGAGCATATCTACACCAAGCGGTGTGGTGTGGCTCCATATTCGTTTCGACACAAGCTTGCACGGTCACGAAGGTTTTATCGGAAAGCAAAAACGCTTTTTGAGAGGACTGGGCTTCATCTAACCTCCTTGTCGCCCCTTCCAAACAACGATCAAGATCCTGAAATTATGAGGCCTTTGAAGCGTATGGGTGTAAAAATACAAATCTCGGGGAGGCTAAATGGGGCAGAGATTGCACGAAGCTTGTGGGCGAGGAAAGGACGAGTCCCTCTGCAAACCTTGAATGCTGACATTGATTATTCTTACAAGACTGCACGAACGATTTATGGGCTGATTGGGATAAAGGTGTGGGTTTTTCGACAAGAAAAAAAACCACGATTGCGGGGAGAGGTGTTTTTCTCACCTTCAACAGAAAACCCATTGTTGTTACCACCAAACCTGCATGACAGGGTAAGAGACTTAATGAGATTAAAGCTAGAAACCTTTTTTTAAAAATAGTATGTTAACCCCTAAAAGAACAAAGTTTAGAAGACATCATCGCGGCCGCATGAAAGGAAGAGCATCTACCGGAAACAAGATAGCTTTTGGAGACTTTGCCCTTCAAGCCCTTGAACCTAGTTGGATTACATCTCGTCAAATTGAAGCAGGACGCCGCGCTATGACCCGGTATGCAAGACGTGGCGGGAAGCTTTGGATCCGCATCTTTCCAGATAAGCCTGTGACCATGCGTGCCGCAGAAAGCCGGATGGGGTCCGGAAAGGGTGCTCCAGAATATTGGGTTGCCGTTATCAAGCCTGGAAAAATCCTTTATGAGATGAAGGGTGTTTCAGAATCGGTTGCCCGCGCCGCGATGAAGATTGCAGCATATAAAATGCCTATTAAGACACAATTCCTTATCAATAAATCACACCCCGTCAAAGAGGTACATTGACTTTTGTCAGCTTTGATTCAAATCGTTCGTTATTTAAAGCAAAGCTTATCAAATCAGAGATTTGAAACAAATCTTCGATTATTCAAATCTTTTATTTGAATAACAAAAACTACGTTATCTTGTCCTTTTATCTGAACTCTGTTCAGATTCGTTTCAAATCTTTGATTATTCAAATCTCCGATTCTTTCCAAGTAAAGCTTTTTTAAAGCTCCGCTTTGTTTCAAATCAAAGATTTGAATATCTCTGAGTTGAAATAATCTTCAATTTGAAAAAAGCAAAGCTTTGGTTTCAAATCTCTGATTTGTTCCCACCTCAGATTATTCAATCTGAACATTTGCCCGTTGTTATTGTTGTTTGTTATTCAAAGCGGAGCTTTATGCTTTAAAATAAATCGGAGATTTGAAACAAAACAAATCTTTGATTTGAAGGATTTGCTTTGAACACAAACCAGCTTTCAAAAAAGAAGGAGGAGGGTCGGCTCTTCCCCTTTTGTAAAAAAGGAGATTTATGATTCAACCACAATCTTATTTAAATGTTGCAGACAACAGTGGGGCACGAAAATTGATGTGCATTCGAGTTTTAAACAGCAATCAAAACCAATCAGGAAACATTGGAGATGTGATAATCGCCGTTGTGAAGGAGGCAACTCCAAACATGGCTCTCAAAAAGTCTGCTGTCGTACGGGCTGTAATTGTACGAACTTCAAAGGGTGTGAGCCGCGACAATGGAACTCGAATCTCCTTTGATGAGAATGCGGCGGTAGTTATTAATCAAGAAGGAAACCCGAGGGGGACGCGTGTGTTTGGGCCTATCGCAAGAGAGCTGAGAGACCGCAACTTTACAAAGATTGTTTCTTTAGCTCCGGAGGTTTTATAGGAGCTCGTTAAAAAACGTTCTCCGCGTCCAGCAGAGCCAACACGGTGTTCCGTGTATCGGGTACAACTTTGTTTATTCGTTCCATAACAAAATTACCGGTTGGTTCGGCAAAATGACATTTTTATTTTTCAAAGCTTTGCTTTGAACCATCTTCCGGTTGAATAAATCTTCGATTTTAGAATCTTCTGGCAGGGGTGAGGAGAGTTCTTATGGCACAAAAATTACAACAATATTACTTTCAAACTGTTGTCCCAAAACTGATGGGCAAATTTCAGTATAAAAACACATTTCAAGTCCCTCGAATTGAAAAGATAGTGATCAACCGGGGTTTAGGCAATGCGTCCGAAAATGCTAAACTTTTAGACTCTTCTCTCAAAGAGCTAGCTTTAATAGCTGGACAACGTGGGGTTGTGACTCGCTCTAAAAAGGCAATCGCTGGGTTTAAATTGCGTCAAAAGATGCCTGTTGGGGTTTGTGTCACAATTCGGGGAGACCGCATGTATGGGTTCTTAGACAGGTTAATAAACTTGGCTTTGCCGCGGATACGAGATTTTAGGGGAATCAGCTCAAAAAGCTTTGATGGCCGAGGAAACTACAGCTTAGGATTGGAGGAGCAACTGATGTTTCCCGAGATTGACTATGACAAGATTGAGGAGGTGCGTGGAATGGATATCTCTATCATTACAACCTCGAAAACTGATATTGAAGGGTGCGTCCTCTTGCAAGAATTTGGATTACCGTTTCAAATAAACTAGATCGTTAATTTTTACATTATTCTCTCCATGCTTCTCTAACGGCGCATTGTAGAACGGTTTTTAAACTGATTTTGAAAATCATTGAGAATACGCTGTTTTCACAAAAACCTCCTCGGTTTTTTTGTCGCCTCAGAATTTTGACGGGTGTGGCCCTTTCAAAAAAACAACAAACTTTAGTAATTCATCCTTATTGCTGAATCGGAATAGAGTTCAGTTGAATCTGAACAGAGTTCAGATCAAAACTTTGGTTATCAAATCTTCAATTTGAAAAAAGCAAAGCTTTGAACCATCCTTTGATTTGCTTCAAATCAAAGATTTGAATAAGAGAAGATATTCAAATCTCTGATTTGATCAGCTTTGCTTTGAATAAATTTTTGTTTCAAATCGAAGATTTGATTAGCTTTGCTTTGAAAAGAGCTACCTTCCTTTGTCCTTTTGTCTGAACTCTGTTCAGATTCGTTTGAAATCTTTGTAATTTATTTTCGATTTGAATAAAAGCCGACACAAGATAGAAGATTTAAAGGAAATTGACCAATGATCAACGACACTATCAGTGACATGTTAACTCGGGTTCGAAACGCCAATCTGATAAAAAAAAGCACGGTAGTCATCCCATTGACACGGTTGAACAGAAAAATTTGTATAATTTTACAGAAAGAGGGTTTTATAAGAACCTTTCAAGAAAACACCTTAACCCGTAAATTGAGGATTGTTCTTAAATACAAAGGGTTGAACAAAAAACCTTGTATTACCAACCTGAAACGAATAAGCAAGCCGGGACTCCGCATTTATGCAAATCACAATGAGATTCCTAAGCTGTTCGGTGGGATTGGGGTTGTTATTCTTTCCACTTCGCGAGGTGTTATGACAGATAAAAGGGCTCGGTTTCTTGGAATTGGTGGTGAAATATTGTGTTCAATCTGGTAACATAATTTGAAGATATTCACGACCTTGTTGGTTTTCTTCTGGATTCAAAACAAGGTTTTGAGACAGGGTTGGATGTTTCAAATCTTTGATTTGAAAAGCATATTGCATATAACAGCGAGCAGCAACCAAGTGACAACTTCGTCGTTGAATTTTCAAAAGCTGGAGCACACTCCCTTTTGTCGGAATTCTATTCAGTTGTTTGTTATTTGGTATTCAAAGCAAATCTTTGAACCATCTTCGATTTGAATAATCAAAGATTTGAAACAACAAGAATTCCGACAAAAAAAATCTTTGATTTTACTCTAAGAAAAACAGGTAGTGTGCTCTTAACCCCGTTTGCCGGGTTTTAGTGACCACAAGGTTTGATTTTTGTTCGAACCAAAACCTTCAAGACCGGTACCATCGAAAAACAAAATCTCTTTGTTTTTTTAGACAAAATTTTGTTTCATTTAAGGGGGTCTTTTTGCTGTGAAGAAAAAAAAAACTGATCACGTAGAGATGAGGGGCGTTGTCATTCAATGCCTTTCTAACGCCATGTTTAGAGTTAAATTAGAGAACGGTTTTGAGGTTATTGTATACGCTTCCGGCAAAATACGAAGAAACTCGATCCGAATCTTGTTAGGAGATCGTGTTATCGTCGGGCTAAGCCCTTATGACTTAACACGAGGTCGAATCGTTTATCGTCTCCGGCCTCAAGATTAAGAATGAGGTTGGACAGAACGTCAGAACGTCAAGCATATAGAAAAAAAGAAGAGGAGTGAAAATTTATGAAAGTACGAAGCTCAGTTCGGAAGATTTGCGAAAATTGCCGGTTAATTAGAAGAAAAGGAAGGATAATGATTATTTGTGTCAACCCTAAGCACAAACAGAGACAAGGATAACCGATTCATTAAAATGCGATAACATCTTGTCTTTAAAAAGAATCTTTGCAAATTTTTTTTTATTGTTGTTTATTATTTGGTATTCAAAGCAAAGCTTTTTTTAAAATCTTTGATTTGAATAAATCTCTGATGGTTTAAAGCAAAGCTTTTTTTTTCAAATCGAAGATTTGAATAAACGAAGCTAATTAATCTGAACAGAGTTCAGACAAAAAGACAAAAAAAGAAAGAATAATCGGAAGACACTTTTGAATACCGCCATGGCGAAACAAACACGAAAGATGCCCTCAATGAAAAAGGGTTTTGAAAAAAAGTCTAAAAAAAAGGTTCCACGGGGAACTTTTCATATCCAAGTTACCCTTAACAACACATTAGTGACACTAACAACCCTTCAAGGGAATGTGATCTTGTGGTCTACAGCTGGTACATGTGGTTTTAAGGGGGCTCGAAAAGGAACCCCCTTTGCTGCACAAAGTGTTGCAGAAGCCGCAGCTCGACAATCAATCGATCGAGGAATGAAACAAACACATGTTGTGTTGAACGGGTCTGGCGCAGGCCGTAAAAAGGCCCTTATTGGGTTGATCAAAGCTGGCATTGGGATTAGCTCCATTCGTGATGTTACCCCTCTACCCCATAATGGTTGTCGACCCCCTAAAAAGCGACGTATTTAATACAATTAATAATAATTGTATTAAACAGGAGAGAGGCTGATATCTATTTTATAACTTTGTATGGCAACAAAAGAGTTAGTAAGACTTCGTAGCATAAAATCTCAAATTGAGGACAAAAAGAGTTTTTATGCTTATTATCAGCTTGGGCCATTTTCACTGGGGCATAGTGCCACTGTTGCAAATTCATTACGACGAAGCCTGTTAACCGAATTGGCTGGGGTAGCGATTAGTGAGGTTGAGATTCAAGGAGTGACGCATGAATATTCCGCTCTTCGTGGGGTTCGCGAGTCGGTTTTGGAAATTTTGGTGAACTTAAAAAACATCGTCCTTACCAGCAGTCACAAGCTCAGAAAACCAGCTTTAGGGTATTTAAGGGTTCAAGGTCCGGGGGTTGTGAGAGCAAACCTGTTGGTGTTGCCATCCTATGTCCAAGCGGTTGATCCTGAACAATACATTGCAACGTTATCCTATGATGGGTCACTGAACATAAAGTTTTTTGTTTCTTCTGGAGCAGGAAACTCTATTAACACACCCTTTACTGTTCAACAGCAACATCTCTTCGTCCAAAAACGGGGACCAAAACAACGAGCGAACAGAGGGTCCAAGGGGGAGATAGTAGAGAAAAACAACCTTAAGATTCCGTTGGACACCAGTTTTGTTCCCGTAAAAAAAGTCAACTTCAGAATTGATGTTGAAGAGAGGTTGGAAAAACCTAAAGAATTTATTTTTCTTGAAATATGGACAAATGGAAGCATTCATCCACGACAAGCTCTTCATGACGCTGTAAAAGCGCTTTTGATTCTCTTTTATCCACTTCAACAGGTAACCCACCTTGACAAGATTGCATACGCCTCGCGCCGTCGTTTCAAATACCCCTTTCTGAACTCGGTATCAAAATCAAAGATACAGAGTTCAGACAAAAGACAGAGGGGGTTGAAGAGAAAAGAAGAGACTAGACAAAGTGATTTAAAAAAAAAGAGACAACTGGTTGTTACGAAGCTTTTTAAAACCGTTGTTTAGATGATAATTTTAGGAGGATCTTATCTTGTCTGATTCAACATTTATACAAACTAACGGTAGCAGAAAAACTGCCACCGCTGAAGTGCTTCTTAAAAGCGGGTCGGGGCTGTTTGTTGTTAATGGGGTAGAAAAAACTTTGTCGATTGATCTGCAAGAACTTGTCTTGCAGTTAACCGAAGAACAAAAAGCTGCTTTGGGGGGATTGGACTTCGTGATTAAGGTGAGGGGTGGCGGCGTTGTTAGCCAAGCCCAAGCAATCAGCCACGGGGTGGCTCGAGCTTTTTGCCTCCTAGATGCTGCTTATAGGCCGGTGTTGAAAAGGGGTGGGTACCTTACACGTGATGCTCGTGCTAAAGAAAGAAGAAAATACGGGTTAAAAAAAGCTCGTAAAGCACCACAATATTCAAAACGTTAATTTGGTGCAAACAGAAAGGTAGTAAAAAAACTTCGTTTATAAGAGTTGCCGTGTTAAGACAACCGAGAAGGGCATCTGTTTTCTGGCGTATTTCCATGTGTGAAAGAAAAGTGTCGACCTTATTCTCTAAGCTAATCCTTCAGAAAGGAAAACAGAAAGGCAAATTAGAGCCATAAGGCTTATTGAATCTTTTCAAATCTTTGATTTGTTTTTTGTTTCAAATCGAAGGGGTTCAAATCTTCGATTTGAACCATCTTTGATTTGAACCCCTTCGATTTCAACCCAAAGCGGAGCTTTCAAACAAAAGGAAAACTGTTTTTTATCATCAAAATTGAGGATCTTGTTATGTCTGATATTACTAATGAAATTATTGAAAAATTAAAATCGATGACCCTGTTAGAGGCATCGGAGTTGGTTTCTGAAATTGAAAAAACTTTTGGGGTGGATGCTTCTGCACCTGTTTCCGGTGGCGTAATATCAGTAGCGGGTGGAGAGGGAGATGCGCAGTCTCAAGCGGTCGAAGAAAAAACAACGTTTGATGTTATTTTAGAAGCTATTCCACAAGATAAGCGTGTCCCTGCTTTAAAAGTTCTTCGAACCATTTTGTCATTGGGAATTAAAGAAACAAAAGAGTTTATTGACTCACTGCCAAAACCTCTCAAAGAAGGTGTTTCAAAAGAAGAGGCGGATTCTTTACAACAGCAGCTAGAACCCTTAGGTGCTCAAATTAAGATTGTATAACACCTTTTGACGACCCGTCAGATCGGCAATTATCAACAGAAAACCTCGAGCAGTGAATTCAAAGGTTATTTACATCAAAGATTTGAATAAAATTTTCGCTTTGACCCAAAACGAAAAGATAGGTTTTCAAAAGTCAGCCTATTCGTCGGTTAGCCGAAAATGAAAGAGTAGTATTGTGATGTGGATGCCGATCCGATCTTTTTATGCTGAGCAAGGATCGGAGGGGGGGGGGTGACAATCAAAGTGCCATTCCCAGTGACAGTCACAATCACATTCCCGGTGATATTCACAATGGAGAAGGGTGTGTAAAGGAGAGACAACGAGATAAAAAAGGAGAAGTTGCATTGTGTCAAAAAAGATTGACTTTCAAAACAAAAACCTGGTTGAACTGGCAATTTCCAATCATTGGGACTTAAGGTTGGATAAGCGATTTATAAAAAAGATGTTTGGCGTGAAGATGCATCTAGGGCATCAAGCTCAAAGTTGGCATCCGAAAATGAGGCCGTATATTCGCGGAAAGCGGGAAAATTTCCATGTTATAAATCTGGTAAAAACCCTTTTCTGTCTGCAAGAGGCTTCTAGATGTCTCTTCCAGGCAACCTCAACAGGAAAAGAGGTGTTGTTTGTAGGAACACAAAAACAAGCTTCCGGATGTATTGAAAAAGCTGCTCGATATTGTGATTCTTCTTTTGTCAATCAAAAATGGCTCGGTGGAACCCTAACCAATTGGCAGAAAATCAAAAAGTCTCTTGCTAGATTGAACCATTTGCAAGGTTTTGAACAGAAGGGTCTTTTACAAAAGATGTCAAAAAAGGAGATAGCTTCTTACAACCGAGAAAAACAAAGGTTAGAAAAACATTTGGGGGGGTTGAAAGGAATGCTCCAAATCCCGGATGTGGTTGTTATCGTCGGTCAGCCGTATGAATTCAATGCAGTTCGTGAATGTCAAAAATTAGGAATAAAGACTATAACTGTTGTTGACACAGACTGTAACCCCGACTTAGCCGATTTTGTTATCCCCTCCAATGACGATTCGATGAAATCAATTTCACTTGTTCTCGCACAGCTAGTCCTTGCTGTTCGTCGAGGCCAGCTCTCCTTTGCTGAAAAAATGAAAAAACTTTTGCTAAAAAAGGGTCGACTCACGAAATCGCGCAAAAATAGGGCAAAAGCTAAAGCACAGCACCGTGCAAACAAACGTCGGCGAGTGACAGCTCCTGCCATTTGATAAAAAAAGAGACCTGTTTCCTTGTTCTTTGAACTCGAACTTTTTTTTCGTTTCGGTTTCTGAATGTGTTCTTTTAAAAAAGAAAAATTTTGGAAACACCCGTTTTTAAAGAATTAGCTTCTAATTCTGTAGTAGAATGATAAAACAAAGTCAATCTTCATCTGGGAAGAAGTTCAGCAGAAGGTTGATTTTATGTATTCTTTTGTGTATTCAAAGCGAAGCTAATCAAATTGAATAAATCTTCGAATTCAAATGAAAGAAGGTTCGCTTCATCTTTGCCAGTATTCTTATTGTCAATAATAAGAAACAAAACAAACAACCTTTACATAGCGAGTGAGGGCATGCTTGATCGTTTGTATAACAACATGTCGTTTCCCGGTGAAAGGGAATTGACAGCATAAATGGATTTTTCAATATGACGATGATGAACCCCCTTTTCGAAGTCTCAGAGGTTTCAGTTGGACAACATTTGTATTGGCAGGTTGGGGGGTATCAGCTTCATGGCCAGGTGTTGATTACTTCCTGGATAGTGTTTGCAATAATCGTTTGTTTGTCTTTTTTAGGAAACAAAGATTTAAAAACAATACCTGAAGGGGTACAAAACTTTACAGAATATATTACTGAATTTATTCGAGATTTGGCAAAAACACAGATTGGTGAGGAGGAATACTTGAATTGGGTTCCTTTCTTAGGAACTATATTCCTTTTCATTTTTGTTTCTAACTGGTCTGGAGCTCTCATTCCTTGGCGGTTGATTGAATTGCCAAGCGGTGAGCTTGCAGCACCTACAAATGATATAAACACAACAGTGTCATTAGCGCTGTTAACATCAGTAGCATATTTTTATGCGGGATTAAGAAAAAAGGGGTTGTCTTATTTTAAACGGTATGTTCAACCAGCCGCGTTTCTGTTACCAATCAACATCTTAGAAGATTTTACGAAACCTTTATCACTCAGCTTTCGACTGTTTGGTAACATTTTGGCGGATGAGCTTGTAGTTGGTGTTTTAGTTTCATTAGTTCCTCTTGTCATTCCGATCCCATTAATGTTGTTAGGCTTGTTTACCAGTGCTATCCAAGCGCTAGTTTTTGCTACTCTTGCCGGGGCTTACATTGGAGAATCCTTGGAAGGTCATTAATCTTTTTTTGTTTGGAAACAAAAAAACTGGGTTTGGCTTTTGATAAAAAGGTTTGATTCTCAAAAAGGGTCAGGATAAAAATGTTGTAAGATTAATTCCAGAACACCTCTACTAGGTTTTTGTCAAAAATGCCGTCTAACCGGACCGGTTAGACGGCAGCTCTTCTCTTTTTTCAAAAAAGGTCGTACAAAAGATACTTCACATTAGGCTGATTTGCACCAAATCTTGGTTGTTTTCGATTGGTTTCATTGTTTTATAGGAGGAAAATCTTTATGAACCCACTTATTGCTGCTGCTTCTGTGATTGCTGCTGGATTAGCTGTCGGACTTGCTGCTATTGGACCTGGAATGGGTCAAGGAACCGCTGCTGGTTATGCAGTGGAAGGAATTGCACGACAGCCAGAAGCTGAAGGTAAGATTCGTGGTGCTTTGTTGTTGAGCTTCGCGTTTATGGAATCTTTAACAATTTACGGGTTAGTTGTAGCATTAGCTCTACTTTTCGCTAACCCATTTGCTGGTTAATTAACCCCTCCCCTCAACGGACGATCACACCCCTTCTTGTTTTCTGTTCCTTTCAAATAGAAAACAAGAAGGTCAGACGGCATACCCTGAAAGAGTACGCCCGAAGAAGGTGGTTGAGAGAGGAGTTTTTAAAGAATGGAAAAACAGTTTAATCAATCAATTTTTTTTCAAAACTTTGGTATTTGGTTTCAAATCTTTGATTTGAAATAATCTTCGAATCTTCTCTTCGATTTGAAAGAAAACTACGTTCTCTTGTCCTTTTGTCTGAACTCTGTTCAGATTTGTTTCAAATCAGAGATTTAAAACAAAGCGAAGCTTTGAAAGAATCAATTGATTGATAACATAGAAAGCACTGCATGGAGGTCTTATGAGTTTTTTAACGTTCTGGAAGACGTTGTCACTCGGGGAGGGGTTTGGTTTCAATGGCAACATTTTAGAAACAAATATCCTGAATTTAGCTGTAGTTTTGGCTGTTGTTGTTTCACTTGGTGGAGACGCCTTAAAATCACTGTTAGAGAATCGTAAACAGGAGATTATTAAAAACCTTGAAGAGGTTGAAAAAAGAGCCAAAGAGGCTGAAGCATCATTAAATGATGCTGTTGCTCAGCTCGAGCTTGCCCAGAAGAAGGCTGTTGAAATTAAAGAACAAGGTTTGAAGACAGCGGAGCAGGAAAAAAAACAAAGCATCCGTCAAACGGAAGAAGATGCACAGCAGCTCCAATTGATGCAAGAAGAGGCTCTACGATTACAGCAGCAAAAAGCAATCTCGCAAATTTCAAAACAGGTTGTTAACCTAGCTTTGAAGCGGGTTTATACAAAGTTTACAAGCCGGCTTGATGATCGCTTTCACAGGTCTATTAACAACTTTCAGATTGCTCTTTTTGCCGATTATAACAAAAAATGATAGGTGGTTGTTTGTTTCAAACCTCCGGTTATTCAATCTGAACATTTGCTGAACATGTGATTGTAAAATCTTCTTTTTTTTGATATCAAAAATAGAGTTTTGACCGGAATTCTACTCCTTCAAATCAAAGATTTGAATACCTACTGTGCCAGTTTTTTTATTGCTGTTTGGTCTTCAAAGCGAAGCTTTGTTTCAAATCAAAGATTCTTTCAAATCAAAGATTCTTTCAAATCAAAGATTCTTTCAAATCAAAGATTCTTTCAAATCAGAGATTTCAAACCAAAGCTTTGCTTATTCAAATCAGAGATTTCAAACCAAAGCTTTGGTTTGAATAACAAAAACTACGTTCTCTTGTCCTTTTGTCTTTTTGTCTGAACTCTGTTCAGATTTGTTTCAAATCTTCGATTTTTTTGAAAACGTAATTTTTGTTTCAAATCTCTGATTTGATAAGCTTTGCTTTGAATAACAATCAAACCAACAAGACATAAGATTGTTTTTTAACAATTAACTAACAAAAAACCCTCTTCGTGACAGGAGAGAGAACTACAATTGTTGTATGGTCAAAATTAAGCCGGATGAGATTACAAACATTATTCGACAACAAATCGAACAGTATAACCAAGAAGTGAAAGCGGTAACCGTTGGAACCGTCTTCCAGGTTGGAGATGGTATCGCTCGAATTTATGGGTTAGAAAAGGTAATGGCAGGAGAGTTGCTAGAGTTTGAGGATGGAACAATCGGGATTGCTTTAAACCTAGAAACAAAAAATGTTGGCGCGGTTTTAATGGGTGAGGGGCTTACAGTTCAAGAAGGAACATCTGTTCGAGCAACAGGAAAAATCGCCCAAATCCCGGTAGGGGACGGATATCTTGGACGGGTTGTCAACTCATTAGCAAAACCTATTGATGGAAAGGGTGAAATCCCAACGTCGGAAAACCGGTTGATTGAATCTGGCGCTCCTGGAATTATCTCTCGTCGATCAGTTTTTGAACCTCTTCAAACCGGGCTCCTGGCTATCGATGCTATGATCCCTATTGGCCGAGGGCAACGAGAACTTATCATCGGAGATCGCCAAACCGGAAAAACCGCTGTCGCAACGGATACCATTTTAAATCAAAAAGGAAAAGATGTGATCTGTGTCTATGTCGCCATTGGTCAAAAAGCGTCATCGATTGCTCAAGTTGTCAACACCTTACAAGAGCGTGGTGCTCTTGAATACACCATTGTAGTTGCTGCAACAGCTGATTCACCTGCTACGTTACAATATTTGGCTCCGTACACGGGGGCTGCCTTAGCAGAATATTTCATGTACAAGGGACAGCACACACTTGTTATTTATGATGACTTATCGAAGCAAGCTCAGGCATACCGAGAGATGTCTCTTCTTCTAAGACGACCACCCGGACGTGAGGCGTATCCCGGCGATGTTTTTTATTTGCATTCACGACTCTTAGAGAGAGCAGCGAAGTTGAGTGATCAACTGGGCGGGGGGAGCATGACAGCCTTGCCGATTGTAGAAACACAAGAGGGGGATGTTTCTGCATATATCCCAACAAACGTTATTTCGATCACCGATGGTCAAATCTTTTTGTCTGCTGATATCTTTAATGCGGGGATTCGACCAGCTATCAATGTTGGGATCTCAGTTTCACGAGTCGGATCAGCTGCTCAACCTAAAGCTATGAAAAAGGTGGCAGGAAAGCTTAAGCTAGAATTGGCACAGTTTGCTGAATTAGAAGCTTTTTCACAGTTTGCTTCCGATTTAGATCAAGCAACCCAAAATCAGCTGGCAAGGGGTCAGAGACTACGAGAGCTTTTGAAGCAACCACAAGCCTCCCCGTTGACGGTTGAAGACCAGGTAACCAGTATTTATGCTGGGACGAATGGCTATCTTGACAAAATCAATATTGATCAAGTTCGATCATTTTTAATCGGTTTGCGCGAATACTTGTCAGTTCACAAACAAGAATTTGGTGAGATTATCCGGTCTACTAACACCTTTGATGAAAAAGCCGAAAGTTTGTTAAAAGAGGGAATTGAAGAATTTACACAGCAGTTTAAAGCTTCTACTTCGATAAAAAAGTAAGACACCGTGGTTTGTTGTGATCACTATCAGTGTGTTTGAGTAGAAAATCTGAACAGAGTTCAGATTAATAAAAAAGAGTATGACAGCCTTTCAAAAGATCTTTTTTCTTTTGTCCTTTTGTCTGAACTCTGTTCAGATGAAAGTAAGATTAAGTCACCCGGGTTCAAATAGTTGGAATTGAAGTTTTTGTTGGGTTCAAAAATAACATGATGGGGGTCGATGAATAAAAAGGGAGGTTTTTTTTTCTCGAAATCTTCTTCACAAAAAAGCGATGAATGAACTTCAATTCTCAACCATTGTCCCACATGAAAAAATGAGTTTCTTGTTTATGACTGCTGCCTATCTGCCTTCTATATTAGTGCCGTTAGTTGGATTGGTTTTTCCAGCTATTGCAATGGCTTCCCTCTTTTTATATATTGAAAAACAAGAGATTGTATAAGCTTCAAGTTGAACTGTGCACAACCGTTATGAGTCTTTTCGAAGCATATGGAAAAAATTAGGCCTTTGAAAAAAGGCCTGTCGGTACTGTCGAGAATCGACATTATCCAGCCAGGATCAGACTCAAACATTCTCGTTCACCTTGCTATACAAAAACAAAAAATGATCTCATAAACTTATGGTTGAGCCTTTATTGTCTGGAATTGTGTTAGGTTTAGTCCCAGTGACTATAATAGGATTGTTTGTAACCGCTTATTTGCAATATAGACGCGGTGACAGGGTGACAAGCTCTCTTTAAACAACTCACAACTAGGCCTTTATGGTTGTTAAACAAGAGCAGGGAGTTTCAAAGCAATCTCCGTTACACAGCGTGTCTAAATTGAAAAACCTGTCTTCAAAATCATCTTATGATTACAATTATTAGCTTTATTGGGTTGCTTGGTACCGCAATAGTTTTCACCTTAGCTATTTACTTTACCCTTCTTAAAATTCAATTGATTTAGGAATTATTCAAATCTTCGATTTGAAACAAAAACTTTACTGTTTTTGCTCAAAATAGGATTTTTTCTGTTTTTTCGCTTGGACATTAGCGATATCAGCTGCCCCAATGGTCGGCAGCTGTTTTGTTTTATTTTATCAAATCTCTGTTATTCAAATCAAAGATTCTTTCAAAGCGAAGCTTTGAAATATTCAATGAAATATTCAATAGAACGTAGTTTTTGTTATTCAAAGCTTTGAATAACAAAAACTACGTTCTATTGTCCTTTTGACTTTTTGTCTGAACTCTGTTCGGATTTGTTTCAAATCTCTGATTTGAATAATCGAAGATTCTCAATTTTAAAAAAGCTTTGCTTTGAGATAATTTCTGATTTTAATAAAAAAAGATTTGACCAAAAAGAATACTAATGTGAATAATTGAGCAAGGAAGGAATCGAACCTTCGACATCGCGATTCGGAAACGCGCACTCTGTTCCACTGAGTTACAAGCTCTTCTATTTTCATTTGATAGGAATTAGAGCTGACTCTCTTGCCCTGAAGAGGATTCGAACCTCCACGCCGTTAAGCGATTGATTTTGAGTCAATTATGTCTACCTTTTCATCACCAGGGCACTCTCTTCATTCAATTGTGATGTTGTAGGGAAATCTTTTTCATATTCTATCTCTTTTTTTGATAAAATTCAACTTGGCACACAACACAATGGTGTTGTTTTGAGAAATTCAACCCTTCGAAAGAGACGACGGCTCTATCATAAGAGACCTTCAGCATACTACCAAAAAAACATGCCGTTTGATTTTGAGCTAATCTCGCTTTTGGGCAGATGTCACCCTCTAACTCGCACACCACAACGACTAGCCGTACACAATCAAACGTCTGCTAATGAAGAAGAAGATTGGTGTCTAGTTACTCCCGCCCAGATTGCCTCACCAATGGGTTGGCGTTGGTTTCAAAACAAAACCTGTTTTCACCCCTTTGATTGTTTCTTCGATTCTCAAATCTCTGATTTGAAAGAAAACGTAGTTTATTCAAATCAAAAAATTGAAAACATATCTGATGGTTCAAAGCAAAGCTTTGAAAAAATCTTCGAATTGAAAGAAAACTATATTTGTGTTATTCAAAGCTTTGCTTTGAACCATCTCAGATTTGATAAGCTCCGTTTTGAATCGATAACCAAAAACAAATCCCAACCAACCTTGTTTCTTTTTTCACCTGTGTGCGTTCCTTCAAAACTGATAGCTTGGCAATCATTTTATAACCATCGCCTCTGTTTTGGGTTGCGGGAGGTTGGGTTGCCTGAACATAAATTTCAACCATCTAAAACCCATTTGATTCGACCGTTGATAACTCTTCACAGGAGGGATATTAAAAAGCTTTGTTTTTTTTGGATGCTTCCGTTTTGTCCTGATAAAACAAACCAACAACTTACCTTTCAAAGAAACCGTGTTCGAAACCAACTTCTCCCATCCCTCAAACATTTTTTAAACCCTCAATTGGAAAAAGCCTTGTTTCAACTTTCTGAGATATTGGCAAGTGAACACAGGTTTGTAGAGTGTTTTACTACTCAATTCTGGTCTCAAGCGGGAAACATTGAGTATATCAAACCTTCCTTGCTACTTGCGTTGCCACCACCTCTTTCTCGTCGTATGGTAAAGAGGGGGTTTCAACAGAAGACAACCCGTAGAACAAGTTTTTTAATGATCGAATCCTTGCTTATCAGAACACTGGAACAGATCATGAAAAACTGTAGGGGTTTTTTGTTTTCAAACAATACAAACAAAGGGCTAACCACCGATATTCGATCAGTTGATATTGACCAACTTTATCTTCTGTTTTACCCTAAACAGGGGGCAATTGTTGAGTTTGTACGAAAAAAAACCGCTAGGAAGAGTAAGAGATCCTGATTGTGGTGTTTTTCTTGTTGAATGTTCGTCATTGCAACAAGAAAAACAGCACAAGATGAAAGATTTTTAATTGACATTTTGGAATCTTCTGTGGTAACTTAATCGGTAGCCCCTGTGGTGAAATTGGTAGACACGCAGGTCTTAGGAACCTGTGCGATAGCATGTCGGTTCGAGTCCGACCGGGGGCAAGAGGTCAAGAGGTTGTTGATGTTTTAAAACTACAGAGAGCTTGTAGCTCAGTGGACTAGAGCACGTGGCTACGAACCACGGAGTCGGGGGTTCAAATCCCTCCAAGCTCATCTCGTTTTGATGATTTGAGAAGCTTTGCTTTGAACCATCAGAGATTTCAAATTCAAAGCTAAAATGAAAGAGCGTGCTAAAACTACTAAGCTTTCACTGTATAATGGTGTTAGCCCGCTTGTTGTGTTGCCTCTCTTTATCCACAGAATCGACAGACGGTCTCAGACAGGGTTTAAAAGACAGAAAAAAAGAGTGTCAATCTTTTTTATAGACTTCATATAGGATATAGGGTTTGTACGAACCCCCTCCCCTTGAAAAAGAACCGTTTTTTCGCAACAAGTAACAAATTACGCCTAGAGATATAAAAATCTAGAGAGAGATTACCGTCAAATTTTCGTTACCAGTTCTGAAAGTCAAAGTTCGCCTGTATTTTGTTTGTTTAGATAAACGACAAGCAGGGAGAGGAAAGCTCTTTTTTGACCACGGAAAAGGTGAATCCTTTTCGACTCTTGAAAAGGGCTAGCTATGCACAGCCTGTCAAAACAAAGTAAGAAGGATTTCTCAAAAAATAAAAAAAAAGTTTGTGAAAATGCATCAAAGAAGATGGTTAAATCGCCTTCAAATCGAAGATTTAAAGAAAGGTTCAGGTGTGCATTCAACGGATTTGCTCAAATCAGACGATTTATCGATTCCTCTCAATCAAAATGCAAGGATCATTGTTGTCACCTCTGGAAAGGGCGGCGTTGGAAAAACAACAGCGACAGCAAATCTTGGTATGTCTATAGCTAGATTGGGTTACCGAGTCGCATTAATCGATTCAGACATTGGATTAAGAAACTTAGACCTTTTGTTAGGATTAGAGAATAGGATTATGTATACCGCAATTGACATTTTTGAAGGAAATTGTCGACTAGACCAAGCCTTAATCCGTGACAAGCGATGGAAAAATCTCTCTCTTTTAGCAATTTCAAAGAACCGACAGCGATACAATGTTACCAGAAAGAGCATGGAAAGCCTTGTTTTTTCTATCAGTGCTCTTGGATACAATTTTATACTCATCGACTGTCCCGCTGGGATTGATGTAGGATTTATTAATGCAATATCTCCTGCTGAAGAAGCTTTAATAGTCACTACACCAGAAATTACAGCAATACGTGATGCTGATCGTGTAGCCGGTTTGTTGGAAACAAATGGCATCTTTAACACTAAACTTTTAGTTAATCGGGTTCGCCCGGAAATGATTCAAACCAACAACATGATGTCCGTTCGCGATGTTCAAGAAATTTTAGGAATTCCACTTCTTGGGGTTATTCCCGAAGATACTCATGTTATTGTCTCCACTAACAGAGGAGAGCCTTTAGTTTTACAAAAGAAATTAACATTGTCAGGTATTGCATTTGAAAATGCTGCCCGCCGATTGATTGGTAAACAGGATTATTTTATAGATTTGACAACCCCTTACAAGGGAATTTTTCAAAAGGTGCATCAAAAGTTGTTTGGGCTTTAACTGATTTGCAACACTATTGAAGACTATATTGAATACTGGCTTGAATACTGGGTAGTTGTACAATAGCAACTAAAAGGCTCGATCTCGTTTGTTTTGGTCCCCCCTCATCGGGGGGGTTTCACGGAGTGTTGAGAATCAGCCACAGTCAGGCAAAATTAATCCGGAAAAAACGAGAGAACAACTCTTTCAATCTTTGAGGAAATGGCTCGTTTCCTCGCCAAGTAACCCCCCCCCCTCGAGCTGGAGGGAGGTTGTTTTCGTCCTTTTTATCCCCTACCGGAGCAACGTTTGGTGGAAGAGTGTCGAAATCCCAAGAGTTCAAAGAGTTAAGAGGTTGAGGAGAAACCCGATAGGTCTGATCGTCGTTTTCATTATTGTCGCCGTTAAACGTTTGAATGTTATCGTGTTGGGGGTCGTTGAGAGAGACGGATTTGTTTTTAGAATAATCAATATAATGTTCACTATAGTTAGGATCATCCAGATAGCTTTCATCTAGATTTAGATGTAGGCAGCTTTCATCATCATCCCATTCGTCTTCTTCCAAGCTTTCCAACGCCCCTTCGTTATATTTTTCCAAGTTATATAAGTTGTAAGCTCCATAAAAGTCTTCGTAGTCTGGATAGCCTGGAGATTTTTGGGGAGAATACAAGCCAGAATAAAAAGCTCTGTCAGGCCTTAATTCATAAAAGGTCTCTACTTTAGTTTTTGATTTTGGCCAGTCAAACAACTTTTCGTAAGATGCAGGCCACGACCTAAAACTAATCCGTATTCTCGGCTCAACAGGATCAGTAAGCATGTTTTTGCCTTTGTTTTCTTGAGGGCTTACCCAACCCGGTATTAAGTCTGCCTGTTCAAAGGCAAGCTTTGAAGACCTTTTATTCTGAGAAAAGGTCTTCAAAGCTGTGCTTTGAATAGCTTCGCTTTGAACAGGGTTTGCTGATATACAGAAATTATCGGTCAACCATTGTACCTTAAACAGGTTAGTAACGACTAGTGTTCTTAACTCTGGATCCCAACCCGTGTAGAGTGGATAAGGATTTGTTTCGTTTAAGAGAGGAAGACGTTCTGCAAGCGGACGATTCAAAATTCGGTCCGAAGATGCTTCTTTCCACAGTTCGGCGTCTACCAGCTCTTCATGATAGCTGATGTTGGGGTCAGCCTTGTTTTGGTCAATAAACAGCGGTTGATCGTAACTTAAAGAATGCATCGTGCTATCTGGAGTAATAGCAAACAATTCTCGAACAGTTCGCAACGTGCCTTTAAATTGTTGGCGGTACACACGGTTTGAATATGAAGTCCCCGCTATGGAATAAGGTTTTAATGTCTTCAAATTGGGGATTGTATTAAGATTGATAACGCCATAATCGTCTTCCCTTTCCTGAGAGAAACATCGCCACAAGCTGTCATAATACTGCTGTAGCACTTGTCTTTTCTCAAACAGCATCTTGTCGTGTGTTGGGGTTAATCGATAACGGCTCGGTTGACGATTCAAAAACGCGTCAACATCAAAGCTTAAAAGAGCTTGGTATACTGGGTTAGAATAATAAAACCTTTTAAACAAGTTTTTCAATCTGACCTTCTCAAAGAAATTTTCACCAAAGGATCGGGTGCCTAAATTATAATATCTATAGGTTTCAAGGTGATCGAACTCGTTATCATCGAGGTCAATCTCCGACTCACCGAACTCATCATCATCAAACTCGTCGTCATCGAATTGTTGCCGAATTGTCAAATTTTTCGGCAATAAAGGGTTGAAATCGTCGTCGGCTACCCTGAATACCTCTCGGTCAACTTGAAGCATGTTGTCAAAATCACCCAGAATTTGATCTTTCTCCTCGCTTGATAACTTTTCGCTCGGTTTGACTTGTTGCCTTAAGGTTTGAACAGCTTTCAGAATTTTTTCTTGGAATTCGTCAGTAGGGGTCAAAAACGATGGGTCAAACCCTTTTTGAACCTGTTCTTCATAATTTTTTGAGGAGAGTCGTCGAAGAAGATTCTCATACAGCTTCTCCTCTTCCCCCTTCAAAGAAAAAGAATCTGCTTTCATTAAGTTAAGAAACCGATCTTTGAAAAAAAGAAGGTTTTCATCATCACGAGTAGGCCGGAAATTAAGCTCGCTTTGTTTGACAGTCTCATTTTCGCTCTGAAGTCTCTGAAAGTTTGTTTGAGGAGGTGGGGTGAGGTCGGTTTGGAGCAATTTCTTGACGGCGTTTCGAATCGCCGTCGGACCACGCCTTTGTTTGTATCTTTCCATCCAGCTGGCGGAATCAAACTCAGCACGGGTTCGCCACGCGTGTTCACCAGCAAAGGTCAGATCTTCAAAACCCGTCTCCCAGTCCGTATACGGTCGTAAATACAACCCTCGATCAAAAGGAAACCCTGAAAACTGTAACGGTTCATTGTATTCTGCCCTTTTTCCCATGCTAGCAGTATTGACATACGGATCTTTTAGATCTAAACCATCGAAAACGGTTTTTTGAAGAGCCGTATCTTCCGAAACAAAACCAACAGGCGATGCAAGCAAAAAGTCAGCGCCGTGATAGCCAAAAGATGTCAGGTTTGTTGCCATGATAAGAACAAGAAAACCATAATTAATTTGTTGGCGCCAACGCGCATAAGATCTTGCATACAAGCGTGCACAGTATCTAAACAGTGCAAACATACCAAAACTAAAAGCAAATGTGAAGAAGAGACTTCCCGCTAGGAGGCCTAGCAGGTAGCTAAATTCAGTGAAATAGAATTGTAAAATTGTTGCACCGGCTTGCATGTCAAAAATTGCGGGCTCTTTCATTACTGTCAAGTTGGTAACGAATTGGAAAAAACAGCTCTGCTCTACCCAAGTGAGAAAAAAGTTTAACAAAAATATTCTGATCAATCTTGGAATTTGAGATCTTGGTATCTCGGCTAAACTTCGCTGATGAACCATGTCGTACACAATCCAGAGCACCAAAAAAACCCCGGCAAAATAATTATAAGGTTCAAAAGCTAACCATGGAATTAAAATTGATCTGAACCCGAGCAAAATGCTCGCAAAATAAAGAAACTGACCACCCACCAAACCTAATCCTGCATAAATGCCTGCCGGTAACCCTTGAACAAATAACCTTCTTAAGAAAATGAAATGAGCGCACGAAAACGGCAGCGAAAGGAAAAAGCTGTTTAAAAAACCAGTTAAAAACTTGTTGCTGCCCCGGGCAGAAGCTTCAACAAAAATTAGCTCCGTCCCTTGTACCGTGAAGTCTATCAATCTTTCTACCCAATTATCGGGGAGCTGTAACGGCAGAAAAATAACATTTCGAAACCATTCTAAGCTGAACAAATAATAGAAAAATTCTCGGCTATTATCCCATGCATAGTGGAGGAAAAATGCAACTAGCTGTTTCGTAGTTTCATCGTTGACAGCTGTTGTTTGCAACGTTTCGGTATAATCTTTGATATATGTGAGTAGTGACATAACAGTTTTAATTTTTATAAACGCTTCCTTCTTCTTATCCTTCTCCTTATATTGTCCTTTTGTCTGAACTCTGTTCAGGTAGACAAGTTTTTGTTTGGTTCTTTCATCTGTTTACTTTTTAATCACTCTAATCATCCTTTAAATTTTGATGAAATTTGTACATCGAGAGCTATTTATTTCTTTCATTCGATTTAAAGATTCATTCGATTTAAAGATTCATTCGATTTAAAGATAATGAAATTAATCGTATCTGAACTCTGTTCAGATAAAAGGACAAAAGAACGTGCCATCTCAAAAACTTTTAAAGGAAGGGACATTTCCTTTTAAACACTTGAAAGTTTTCAAGACAGGGTAGCTTTGTTTATTCCATTAGTATACTTCATATTGAAATAAAAAACAAGTAGTTGTTTTGCAAGTAGTTGTTTTGAAAGATGACGATATCGAGATTGACGGGATTTGAACCCGCAACTTCCGCCGTGACAGGGCGGTGCTCTAACCGTTGAACTACAATCCCGGCTGATTCTATACTATTACCCTATTAGTGATGAGTATGGTGCCATATTCATCCGTTGATGTCAAGTCGATCAGAAGTTCCACAAATCGGGAACTCCTGGCTCAGGGTTTTGATTCAATAAAAACAGCTCTCTTTTATTCCAAGTCAAATTGTCAAAATGAATGGGAGCAATCAGGCAATGGACAAATGACTCAGCCCTTACATGTTAGGCATTTGGGTTTCTACCGGGGTCATTAGAAAGAAACCCAAAAGTAAACAAAGAGACAAAAAAGGTTACAGTAGCATAAACACCAATCTTTAAAGCTAACATAAACGATAAAAAACTTGTTTCTGTTAAAAAAATAACCAGACTACCTTCATAAATTTTCAACAGCATCAGAGGGTTTCATTGGATGAAACATGGATGAAACATTACCAACTTTTTGATTTGAATGGATAGACACACAATATATCGAAGTTTCGAAATATCGAAGAAAAACTGTCGAAAAATCGGAAAGTTGATTAAAAAACAAATGTTTCAAATCGATTATTCTCATCTAATGATACTATAAATAATCCTCACTTGTCAATTCTCAATTATGTGATATACTCTATAATTAGATTGTTTAGATTAGTTAGATTGTTTAAATTAAAACAAATTGATAACAAAATTAGTTGTTTTGAATTTATTATTGATGCTATTACCGTTAAACAGGTAAAACAAATTGATTGACAGATGCCAAGAACCAGACTTGAACTGGTGACACGAGGATTTTCAGTCCTCTGCTCTACCAACTGAGCTATCTCGGCATTCTTTCTGTTGAAGGTATTTGAGAAAGTTTTTAAACTAATTATACAGCTTTTTTTTTTTTCTCAACCCCATTTCAATAAAAAAAAACGATCATCACTTTTTATGAATTCAACCATTCGCTCATTGCTTGTCTTTAGTTGTATGTATTTTGTTTGTTTCGTATCGACGCTTACATTGGATCCATGTGCGAGAATTCTGCGACATTGTCTAATTAACCCCTCTCAACGTTTTTCAACGGACTTTGACCTTATCCGATTACCAATTATCCTTATTTTTTTAGTTTTTGTTTGCCTACAATTAATGATTCAAGAGTCGTTTTTCGAAGTATCAATTTTTCGATTCGGATTATCGATTCTTCAATTATGGATTGTCCTTTTTTTTAGGTTTTTTATTTTCTCAAGATTTTATTATTTATGGCTTCAGCTTCTCTTTATGTTTATGTTGTTTATTTCCCCACAATCGACGCTTGCCCTTATTTTTATGTTTATTGTTTCCCCACAAACAGAAATTTTCAATATTATCCACTATTTTTTTTTAGATTTCGGTTTTGCGCCTGCTTTTAGTTACGCAGTAAGTCTTCGTAAAAAAACCAACCGTACTCTCTTTGTGTTCCTTTTAATTATGTACGCATGGGAGCACAAAAAATGTTTTCCATTGTGGTTTTGAAAAATTTTTTTTGTTGAAAATCGTAGATTGGAATCCAACCCCTTTCATCTTGTCTATGTGGTTGATTGGAGTTTGAAGGGTTGAAAACAACATCAAAATCATCTCCCTTGGGTGGGGGCACGGATAAGGACGTGTGGAGACCAACCAATGTATAAGTCCAGTATTAATAGCTTGTATGTCATTAACAGCATTGATCAACTTTTAAAAAAGAAGACTCCACTCAAACCGTATGACACCGTATTTATTGCTGTTTCGGGAGGACAAGATTCAATTTGTCTTTTGTTTTTTTTTTTTCAATTACAGGTTGAATGGGAAATTTATCTTCAAATTGTGTGGTGTAATCACTTATGGCAATTCGATACTTTTTATACGATGCGAGAGGTTGTGAAAGTTGCTTTTCTGTTGCAGATACCATTTCTTGGGTTGGTGAGTTCACAAAATTTAACTCTTGAAAAAGCTTCACGTGAATGGAGATACAAATCGTTACAAAGATTACTTTATTTTTATCACTCAGCTAATCTTTTAACAGGTCATACGGCCAGTGACAAGATTGAAACGGTCCTGTTTAATCTTTTAAAGGGGTCAGGCAGTGCTGGCATCAATATGTTAAAAGGAACAAAAATTCTTATCAAAGAAAGCACTAACCGAAAAAAATTGACCGGTGATAAAATATTCAAGTTGGTATATAGAGCAGGGCCCTTCTTAAGAAATAGAGAACTTGGTTTTTTTTACAAAAAAGAGGATTCTTTTATTAAACTCAACTGTTCTTATCCTAACTTTCAAGAAAAATTGCATCAGTTTTCTTCTATAAAATCTTTCAAAATGACAAAATCTCGGTCCCCTTCTCCAGCTAATAACAGGTTTTTTCGATTTTCTATTTTAAGGGTTCAGTGGTTGTGGAATTTTAAAGAACCCCCTTTTGTCGGAATTCTTGTTGTTTCAAATCAGAGAATTGAAACCCTCCGGTTTGAATTGGAATTGAAACCAAAAAAACCATCTTTATTTTGATTATTTCAAAGCTTCACTTATTCAAATATTTGGATTTGTTTTGGGTTAAAATCTTCGATTTGATAATCTCCGATCATTTCAAAGCTTTGCTGTGAATAATTAAATATTTAAAATATTTGAACTCAAAGCGGAGTTTTACAAAGCTTTAAACAATCAAAAAATTGAAACCAAAGTTTCAATCTGAACTCTGTTCAGATTTTCTATCAGTTATAACCTGTCGAGGAGAGGAAAGGTGTTTACCAAGTTTTTTTCTTTTTGTCTGATATTACATTTCTTTTCAGCTAACTAAGAGCAAGTTAAAAAAGAGCCTTTGTTATTTTCGCAGTTCTATTATTAGAACTGCGTTTTTTCGCAGTTCTATTATTAGAACTGCGTTAGTCATCGAACACCGATCTGTGTTTTTTGTTTTTCAGTTTTTATTAACAGCTAATCTAAAATTAAAAATCTACATTTCTTATCCCAACACAAAGAAACATTGTTCAAACAATTAAGGAAAGGTGTCCGAGTGGGTGAAGGTGTAGACCTGGAACGTCTATGTAATGTAAAAATTACCGAGGGTTCAAATCCCTCCCTTTCCGAATTGTGGATCATTCGGTTAAAACGATAGTTTTTTTTTTAAATCTTAGTATCTTTCCCGGTTGATTCATGTGTTTTTCCCCCCCCCCTCTCCCACGAATTTAGAAATCCTCATTCAATAAATTACAGAGATTATTTCTAATCTCTGTTTCAAAATTTGAAACAAAAGCTGGTTGCTTTCTGAGAACAATATTGTGACAATAACGAAGAGAAGCAAAGACGAGGCCTGTAACTCAGTTGGTAGAGTGTTTGCCTTACAAGCAAAGCGTCATCGGTTCGAGTCCGGTTAGGCCTATATGTGTTTGGTTTCTATCGATAGAAATCAAAAAGTGGAAGATGGGATGATTGGCGACGATTCGGAGAACAAACGGGGTTAGTTTTTGATTCAAACTCACTTTAAATTTTAGTCAATCACTGACTATCACTGACTATCAATTCTCAACTGATTTTGGTAACTCTTATTGAAACAGGTTGATGTGGTATGTGGTATTATGTGGTATACTGTCTTTTGTCTGAACTCTGTTCAGAAATCAAAAATAAAAACGGTTTAAAATATCAATCTCGAGGGATCTTTACTTCGTATCAAATCAAAGATCGTTCAAAGCAAAGCTCTGGTTTCAAATCTTTGATATTTCAAATCTCTGATTTGAAATAATCTTCGATTTGAATAAGCTGTGGTTTTGTTTTTGTTCCAAGAAATTGTTGTAACTCTTTGTAACAAAGAAAAGGGGTAGGAAAACAGTTTTCCTTCTTTGGTTTTTGTGGAGAAGCGGTCAGGCGGTGTAGCTAAGTGGTTAAGGCAGAGGATTGCAAATCCTTTATCCCCAGTTCAAATCTGGGTGCCGCCTAACACTCTTGTTTTTGGAAACAAGGAGGTTTGAGAGGTTTGACTGTTCAAAACAAACTTTGTTTTGAAGATAGGATCACTGTCTTTTCAAATCTTTCAAATCAAAGATTATTCAATTTTGAAATTTCTTTAAATTTTCTTTAAATTACAGAGAATATTTAATGTCAATTTTTTAATGAATTTTTTAATGACAGAGATTTGAAACAAATCTGAACAGAGTTGATAGCAAAACTTTGGTATCAAAGATTTGAAACCAAAGCTTTGCTTTGAATAACAAACAAATTGATTTCAAAACTCAAAAAAGTTTTGATCGGAATTCTATTCCTTCAAATCTAAAGATTTGAAAACAAGTCAAAGATTTTCAAATCGAAGATAGTTCAAATCTTTAATTTGAAAGATTTGAAAGATTTGAAACAAAAACTATGTTCTCTATAAAGAATCTTTTGTGCTTTTGTCTGAACTCTGTTCAGATTTGTTTCAAATCTCTGATGGTTCAAAGCAAAGCTTTGGTTTCAAATCTCTGATTTGAAAAGAAACGAATACTGTAGTTTTATTTCAACAATATTTCGGTTTTTGAGTCAAAAGTTTTATTTTGAAATCTTCTTGATTGGAATAGTTTCAAAAAAAACCCTGTCACTGATACACCAATAAACCAAAGGGGGTATCAGTTAAAAGAGAGGGTTGACAAAACTGGGAGGGTGGTGTATGATACCTAGTAACAGGTGTAGCTAGCCTGGTACGAATTATGATCGAAACAATCAAAATAGAATTCAGTTGAATCTGAACAGAGCTCAGATCAAAACTTTGGTTATCAAATCGAAGATTTGAAATAATCTCTGTAATTTCAAAAATAATTTCAAAAATTTCAAAATTGAAGAATCTTCGATTTGATTTTTTCAAATTGAAAATCTCTGTAATTGAAAAAAAGAATTCATTGAAAAAAAGAATTTCAAAAAAAATTGAAAAAAAGAATTTCAAAAAATAGTTTTTTGAAAACTACGTTCTATTGATTATTTCAAAGCAAAGCTTTGGTTTCAAATCTTTGATTTGACAATTTGAATAAAAACTAGTCGGACCTTTAGTAGCAGCAAGTGGCAGCAAGTGAAGGTCGGTGCTGGGCTATTAGCTCAGTTGGTGAGAGCGCACCCCTGATAAGGGTGAGGTCGCTGGTTCAAATCCAGTATAGCCCACCAAGGGGATGTAGCTCAGTTGGTAGAGCGCTGCCCTTGCAAGGCAGATGTCAGCGGTTCGAGTCCGCTTATTTCCACCATCTGTTGGTTCACACAAGTTGACCGATAGTGACCGAGTGACCGATAGAGTCAAACAAAAATAGAGTCAAACAAAAATAGAGTCAAACAAAAATAGAGTCAAACAAAAATAGAGTCAAACAAAAATAGAGTCAAACAAAAATAGAGTCAAACAAAAATAGAGTCAAACAAAAATAGAGTCAAACAAAAAAAAGCACGAAGTCGATGGAGAAAGAAGTCAGCAGGGTTGTTCTTCGGATTGGAACAGACCAGTATCTCGGTTTCAAATCAGAGATTTGATAATCAAAGCAGGTGATATCTTCTAAAGATCAAACAAGTATAGGCTTACGGTGGATGCCTAGGCACCCAGAGTCGATGAAGGGCGTGGTAACCGACGAAATGCTTCGAGGAGCTGGAGACAAGCACCGATTCGGAGATTCCCGAGATGGGGCAACCTTTTCAAACTCCCTCTAGAATTCATAATGAGGGGAGAGGCAACCCAGTGAATTGAAACATCTTAGTAGCTGGAGGAAAAGAAAGCAAAAGCGATTCCCTTAGTAGCGGCGAGCGAAGGGGGAGTAGCCTAAACCGGCTGTAGTGCCGGGGTTGTGGGAGGACTGAGTATTCTTTATTTTCCTTTTCTTTGCCCGTTGTGATTGTTGTTTGTTATTTGGTATTCAAATCAAAGATTTGAAATAATCAATAATCAATAGTCAATAGATAGTCAATAGAAAGAGGGAAGAGAGAAAGATTTGTGTTTGGTTAGGCGAAGCAGCTGAATCCTGCACCAAAGATGGTGAAAGTCCAGTAGTTGAAAACGAAGTGCAAATCTTGTTCACCAGCCTGATCCCGAGTAGCATGGGGCACGTGAAATCCCGTGTGAATCAGCGAGGACCACCTCGTAAGGCTAAATACTCCTGGGTGACCGATAGTGAATAGTACCGCGAGGGAACGGTGAAAAAGAACCCCTGTTGGGGAGTGAAAGAGAACATGAAACCGTAAGCTTTCGAGCAGTGGGAGGGTAGCCTGACCGCGTGCCTGTTGAAGAATGAGCCGGCGACTTGTAGGGGGTGGCCAGGTTAAGGAAGCTTCTCCGAAGCCATAGCGAAAGCGAGTCTTGACAGGGCGTGAAAGAGAGTCACCTCCTATGGACCCGAACCCGGGTGATCTAACCATGACCAGGAGGAAGCTTGGGTAACACCAAGTGAACGTCCGAACCGACCGATGTTGCAGAATCGGCGGATGAGTTGTGGTTAGGGGTGAAATGCCAATCGAACTCGGAGCTAGCTGGTTCTCCCCGAAATGCGTTGAGGCGCAGCGGTTGACGAGCTCATCTGAGCGTAGGGCGGTCTAGGGGTAAAGCACTGTATCGGTGCGGGCTGCGAAAGCGGTACCAAATCGTAGCAAACTCAGAATACTAGGCCAGCTGTCCGTCAACCAGTGAGACGATGGGGGATAAGCTTCATCGTCGAGAGGGAAACAGCCCAGATCACCAGCTAAGGCCCCAGAATGGCCGCTAAGTGGCAAAGGAGGTGAGAATGCTAAAACACCCAGTAGGTTGGCTTAGAAGCAGCCACCCTTTAAAGAGTGCGTAATAGCTCACTGGCAAAGCGTTCTTGCGCCGAAAATGTACGGGACTAAGCGGTCTGCCGAAGCTGTGAGATTATTTCTTTTCTTTCAAAGAAAGAATAACACGGTAGGGGAGCGTTCCGCTTGAGGGTGAAGGGGCAACGAGAGTTGCCGTGGACGGAGCGGAAGTGAGAATGTCGGCTTGAGTAACGAAAACATTGGTGAGAATCCAATGCCCCGGAAACCTAAGGGTTCCTTCAGTAGGTTCGTCCGTGGAGGGTGAGTCAGGTCCTAAGGCCAGGCCGAGAGGCGTTGTCGATGGAAAACAGGTTAATATTCCTGTACTCGTTATCGGTTAGCAGCGAGGGACGAAGGGAGCGCATGGCCCGGTGCTGCTTTTGTTTCACAGAACAGGACGGTGCCGGTTCAGGGTGCGTCGTGGGGTGAAGAAAAACACCCCGTTTTTTTTTCTGAACAGAGTTCAGACAATCACGAGACCCCTTCCTAGAAAAGCTCCAACTGTGTCAATCTCCGATGATGACCTGTACCCGAAACCGACACAGGTAGGTTGGTAGAGAATACCGAGGGGCGCGAGACAACTCTCTCTAAGGAACTCGGCAAACTGGCCCCGTAACTTCGGGAGAAGGGGTGGTGTCTTTCCTTTTTTAAAGCTGGAACGACTCCCGCAGTGACCAGGCCCAGGCGACTGTTTACCAAAAACACAGGTCTCCGCTAAGTCGTAAGACGATGTATGGGGGCTGACGCCTGCCCAGTGCCGGAAGGTGAAGGGAGTTGGTGATTTTCACATGAATAAGCTGACAACCGAAGCCCCGGTGAACGGCGGCCGTAACTCTAACGGTCCTAAGGTTTGCTTTGCAACGCTCTTATTTAGTCAATCGCTAGCCTTAGTAAAACCAAACTAAATGCTGGAAACTCCTCCAAAACTTTTCAATACTCGCTTGTTACTTGTTATTACTTGGGCAGTCAAAACTTGGGCAGTCAAAAGCAGTAAAAATTTGAAAGACATGGGGACAATCAGCAGGGAAGGCTTTCTTAACATCCAAAAGCTAAAAGAAAGAACCCTCAGAGACTATACGTTTGGAGGCATCACACTCATGAATTTAGAACCACAATGGATTGTCGGTTTTGTGGATGGCGAGGGTTGCTTCTTTGTCGGTATCAACACCAATGTCGAGATGAAAACAGGCAAACAGGTGTTGCCTGAGTTTACAGTGGTACAACATAAAAGAGATATTCAAATCCTTTATGCCCTCAAACAACATTTTGGGTGCGGTGTTGTTCGTACGAACCATGGAGATCGGTATGGATATCGAGTAAGGGGTCATAAAAACCTTTCGGAAAGGATAATTCCTTTCTTTGAGAAGCATAAGCTCAAAACAAAAAAACGGATTGACTTTGAGAAATTCCGAGATGTCGTTCGTTTAATGGACAAAAGAGCTCATCTCACCCTTGAAGGAATTGCCGAGATCCAAAAAATCGCAAATCAAATGAATCGAAGATTTATTTCAATTTCAATTGAGTGAAACCTAAGATAGAGTCCAGCTTTAATTGAAAAATTAAAGATTAACTGAGCGAAATTCCTTGCCTGGTAAGTTCAGGCCCGCACGAAAGGCGTAACGATCTGGGCACTGTCTCGGAGAGAGGCTCGGTGAAATAGACATGTCCGTGAAGATGCGGACTTCCTGCACCTGGACAGAAAGACCCTATGAAGCTTGACTGTAGCCTGGGATTGGGTTTGGGCTTCTCTTGCGCAGCCTAGGTGGGAGGCGTTGATCGTCTGCTTTCGGGGAGACGGGAGCCGCTTGTGAGAGACCACCCTGGAGAGGCTAGAATCCTAATGGCGATCCTTGAACCAGGACGCTTGACAGTCTCAGGTGGGCAGTTTCACTGGGGCGGTGGCCTCCTAAAAGGTAACGGAGGTGTGCAAAGGTTCCCTCAGGCTGGACGGAAATCAGTCATAGAGTGTAAAGGCAGAAGGGGGCTTGACTGCAAGACCTACAAGTCGAGCAGGGGCGAAAGCCGGCCTTAGTGATCCGACGGTACCTCGTGGAAGGGCCGTCGCTCAACGGATAAAAGTTACTCTAGGGATAGATAGTTGTCCCGCTTGGTAGTGATACCAGGGCTACAAACCGGGTGAATTGCAAGAACGGCTTATTGTTTCAAAACAAAGTTTTGAAACACGCCAACTTGCAGCGAAGCTTATCGAAACACATGCATCGGTTATTCAAAGCAAAGCTTTTATTCAAAGCTTTGCTTTGAAAGAATCTGAACAGAGTTCAGACAAAAGGACAAAAAACAGTAGATAAGAACGTTCAACGACTAGAGAGTGAGGATGTGTAACCAATAAACTCTCCACGAGTGCCCGGCGACTTGCTTATTTCTTTCTTTATATGGTTGGTATTTCTGGAAGATCCTATGAAACTTTTCTCGATCTGGTAGAACCTTATGTGATACCTTCGATGAGACATAAACTTCCGACTCCAAGGAAAAAAAAGCAAGCTGATGACATAGTCTGACCTTCTGGGAAACCAGAAGATGTAAGGGATAAAGAGCTCTTACGATAACAACGTGAACAGGCTGATCTTCCCCAAGAGTTCACATCGACGGGAAGGTTTGGCACCTCATACAGGGGTCTCGTCACAGTGATGTGATGATGACAATCTAGCTATATGCTGGGACATCCGTCCACAACCAGTGGTGAAGTATCTTTGAACGCTCACATTACACCTTTTGTAATGGCAGAAAAGGTTTCATAGTGCGGACTATCAGCAGGGAAGTCGCGTTTTTTCAAAACAAAGTTTTGAAAGAACGTTGACCCCTCAACGACTACACGCTAGACAACATGACAAAAGAATGTTGATGATATAGTCTGATCTACTAGGCGACTAGTAGGCCTTTTCCTTTTCTTTGAAAACAGGAGGCGTTGAGTGGATACGACAAAAAAATTGAAATTAACAGCGTATCAAAAACAAGTGCTCATCGGCACACTTCTCGGCGACGCCAGTCTGCAATGGAGTGAATCAAAGGCACGTACTACATGCCGGGTCCGATTTGTGCAAAAAAACAAGGCTTACATCGATCACCTGTCTCACGTCTTTTCACCATTTGTGGCAACACCACCACAATTGCGAAAGGATGCCGATGTCTGGTATTTCAACACTAGACAATATGCATCTTTTCGATTTTACGGTCTTCTTTTCTATGACAAAACAACCAACAAAAAGATTATTCCTCGATCCATCCAGCGATGGTTAACACCGGTCTCCGTAGCCTATTGGTTTATGGATGACGGCAGCGCAAAATGGCGGAACCAGTCATCGGGTGTCCGGTTTTGTACTGATTGTTTTGAAGAAGAGGATGTGCGAAGGCTTGCCAAAGCGTTAGCCCTAGCGTTTGGTGTGAAAACATCAGTGGTTCGAGCTCGACAGTCACTGCGAATTGAAGTCAGTGGACAGGGAGACAATGGTTTTCGATTTGGACGAGCGATTTTGCCACATATACTCCCAGAAATGCGTGACAAGGTACCACCACGGTGGTTACAAGCAGGAGAAGAATAACAATACTCAATTAACGGAATGCGATGTCGGCTCCTCGCAACCTGGGGCGGTAGCACGTCCCAAGGGTTGGTCTGTTCGCCCATGAAAGCGGTACGTGAGCTGGGTTCAGAACGTCGTGAGACAGTTCGGTCCATATCCGGTGGAGGCGTAAGAGCATTGAGGGGAGCTTTCCATTGTACGAGAGGATTTGGAAGGATGTACCAATGGTGTACCAGTTCTCGTAATTCTTTGAAACGGGAGACGCTGGGTAGCTCTGTACAGAGTGGATAACTGCTGAAAGCATCTAAGCAGGAAGCCCACCCCAAGATGAGTGCTCTATGGGATCACCGGGAGACTACCGGTTAAAAAGGTGTCCGGTGTAAGGCCAGCAATGGTTGTTTCAAATCTTCGATTTGAATAGCTGAGGCATACTTCCAGATCCCAGTGTTTGATCTTTTTTTTTAATTCAAATTTTTTAATTCAAAAATTGAATAATCTTCGAATTCAAATTGACGCAAGGCCTCGATAATGATCAATAAGATTTGAATAAAATTGTGATCCTGGTGTGTTCACTAAGGCATAAACAAACTATCCCATCTCGACCTAGCACTTGAAAGGTCTTAGAAGCCAACATACTGAAGGGGGGGCCCTTTGGGAAAGGGGCTTCATGCCAGGATCACCACTCATCCCGAAAATATAAACCACTTATTTTTTTGACATTTTGCTTGTAACAACAGTATTCTTCCAGTATTCTTACTGAGGCAGCAGGGTTGCTGGAAGAATAATGACACGGTGCTCATTTCTAAGAATTCCTCCTCCCCAGTATTCTTTATGTCTTTTGTCGGCTTTTATTCAAATCTTTGATTGTTTGTTATTTAGCTGGTTCAAATCTGAGATTATTCAATTTTGAAATGACAGAGATTTGAAACAAAAACTATGTTTTCGTTATTTGTTATTCAAAGCAAAGCTTTTTTTCAAATCGAAGATTTGAACTATCTTCGATTATTCAATTTTGAAATGACAGAGATGACAGAGATTTGAAACGAATCTGAACAGAGTTCAGATCCAAACTTTGGTTATCAAATCTTAGATTTGAAACCAAATAACAAATTCGAAGATTTGAAAAAAATGGTAAAATTACTACTACGGCGGTCGTAGCCAAGTGGTAAGGCAGTGGACTGTGACTCCACCACTCGCGGGTTCAAACCCCGTCGTTCGCCCTTGTGGCGCCCTTTTGGCGCCCTTTTGGTTGACTTTGAAAAATTTAGACACAGCCCAGTTGTTATTCAAATCGAAGATTATTTCAAATCCTTTGATTTGCTTCAAATCACAGATTTGAAACCAAAGCTTTGCTTATTCAAATCTTTGATTTGAAACAAATCTGAACAGAGTTGATCTGAACAGAGTTCAGACAAAAGGACAAAAGGACAAGAGAAGGACAAGAGAAGGACAAGAGAAGGACAAGAGAAGGACAAGAGAAGGACAAGAGAAGGACAAGGAGAAGGACAAGAGAAGGACAAGGAGAAGGACAAGGAGAAGGACAAGAGAAGGACAAGAGAAGGACAAGAGAAGGACAAGGAGAAGGACAAGAGAAGGACAAGAGAAGGACAAGAGAAGGACAAGAGAAGGACAAGAGAAGGACAAGAGAAGGACAAGAGAAGGACAAGAGAAGGACAAGAGAAGGACAAGAGAAGGACAAGAGAAGGACAAGAGAAGGACAAGAGAAGGACAAGAGAAGGACAAGAGAAGGACAAGAGAAGGACAAGAGAAGGACAAGAGAAGGACAAGAGAAGGACAAGAGAAGGACAAGAGAAGGACAAGAGAAGGACAAGAGAAGGACAAGAGAACGTAGTTTTCTTTCAAATCGAAGATTATTTCAAAGCTTTGCTTTGAACCATCTTTAAACAACAAACACAAACGAAAAGATACTCAAGTGTTATCAAAACAAAGCAAAATTGTTTTATGCCTACTATCCAACAACTGGTTCAATCTGCGAGAAAAAAAATTCTAAAAAAAACAAAATCTCCTGCCTTACAATCTTGTCCGCAAAGGAGAGGGGTTTGCACGCGAGTTTTTACTACCACTCCAAAAAAGCCTAACTCGGCTCTTCGAAAGGTTGCTCGTGTCCGTTTGCTGAAAAGTAGGATTGAAGTGACTGCGTATATCCCAGGTATTGGTCACAACCTTCTCGAACATGCCATGGTTTTAGTCCGGGGTGGGAGGGTGAAAGACTTGCCGGGTGTTCGGTATCACATTGTTAGGGGCACTCTAGACACAGCGGGGGTGAAAGATCGGGTTCAGAGCAGGTCAAAGTATGGGGTGAAACGAGCAAAATAGGGGCGGTATTGAAATAATCAGAGATTTCATTAGTATTTAAAAGAGAAAAGGAGCATTATGTCTCGTCGACGAGCATCAAAACAGAAAGTGTTGACACCTGATCCGGTGTATCGCACAAGTTTAGTGTTTTTAATTGTAAACAATCTGATGAAAAAGGGTAAGAAGGCATTAGCTAGCAGAATGGTTTATCAGGTTATGAATGAGATCCGAGAAAAGACTCAACAAGATCCGGTTGTTGTGTTAGAGAAGGCAGTCACTCATGTTGAACCAGAGGTTCTTGTGAAAGCTAGAAGGATTGGCGGTGCAACGCATCAGGTTCCAGTGAAGATTCAAGAGAAAGAGAAAAGGCAAGCGATTGCTGTTCGATGGATCTTGGCTGGGTGCCGAAGCCGGGCTGGGAAAAGCATGGTTGCTAATCTGGCCGCTGAGCTCTTAGACGCTTGGAAATATAAAGGAAACGCTGTTCGAAAAAAAGAAGAGGTGAACAGAATGGCAGCAGCAAACAGGGTCTACCAACGAGACTAAAACAACTTTTCAATCAAATGTTGAACCATCTTCGATTTGATATGATTCAAACAATTCAAATCTTCGATTATTCAATTTTGAATTGACAGAAATTCTTTCAAAGCTTCGCTTATCAAATCTTCGATTTGAAACAAAAACATAGTTTTCAAAAAAATCTTCGATTATTCAAATCTGAACAGAGTTGATCTGAACAGAGTTGATCTGAACAGAGTTCAGACAAAAAGACAAAAGGACAAGAGAACGTAGTTTTTGTTATTCAAATCTTTGATTTGAATAAGCGAAGCTTTGAAAGAATCATCTGAACTATTCTTATTATTGACAATCACAACGGGCACAACGGGTTCAGACAAAAGAAAGACCGAAGGGGGTAACCTTGTTTTCAATCAAACCGAACGGAGAGGCGGACTGAATTGACAAGATTTCAGACATGTTTTATAGTATTGAGAGATGAATGTTCTAAGAAAGTTGTTGTTTTCATTACCTCTTTTATGGAGAGTTTGATCCTGGCTCAGGATGAACGCTGGGGGCATGCTTAACACATGCAAGTCGAACGGGTTTGACGGTGGTTGTTTCAAATCTTCGATTTGAATAACCCCCTTCTCATCAGTGGCGGACGGGTGCGTAACGCGTAAGAACCTACCCTTAGGTGGAAGATAACCATTGGAAACGGTGGCTAATACTCCATACGCTGAGGAGTGAAAGGGAAAGACAACCTTTCCCGCCTAGGGATGGGCTTGCGTCTGATTAGCTTGTTGGTGGGGTAAAGGCCCACCAAGGCCACGATCAGTAGCTGGTCTGAGAGGATGATCAGCCACACTGGGACTGAGACACGGCCCAGACTCCTACGGGAGGCAGCAGTGAGGAATTTTCCGCAATGGGCGAAAGCCTGACGGAGCAATGCCGCGTGGAGGAAGACAGCCTATGGGTCGTAAACTCCTTTTCTTAGAGAAGAAGCTCTGACGGTATCTAAGGAATAAGCATCGGCTAAATATATTGGCCCCTACAGAAGTCATTTTGTAGGTAAACTTGGCTCATAACGGTGAAACCCTAACGCTAATGCGGCTTCTTTCTCATTGTTTTGAAAAACAATGAGAAACAAAAACAGGCGAGGGCAATACCGTGGGAAGTCTACATAGTGAAAACGCTAACGACAAATGCTTAATCTTACACCAAGACAAAACGCTGTCCTTGTAGGTGGATTACTAGGTGACCTTCATATCCAAAAAACCCCTGCAACAACAGGAAAATGTCGGTTACGTGTTTGTCAGAATGTCAATCAAAAAGAATTTGTCGATTGGAAATATGCAGTCTTCAAAAACTTTTGTGACGGGACAAAACCACCTTTCATAGAAAAAAGAAAAAATCGAGACGATTTAAGGAGCGATTATTTGTTCTATACCAGTTATAGAGATGAATTTATTGAACCTCGATCGGTTTGGTATCCTGTGGTTGAAAACCCCGATCCTACGATTGGACAAGAGTGCCTAAAAAGAATTCCGTTAAATATTGCAGAAATTTTAACTGAACCGTTAGCGTTAGCTGTTTGGTATTTAGATGACGGTACAAAACGAAGTGATACTGACTCCTGTCGAATCGCAACTCAATCTTTTTCCAAAGAAGAACACGAATTCTTACAAGATTGTCTGAAAAAAAATTTTGACATTTCTGTAAAAATTGAAGATTGGGGTAGAACAAAATCAAATAAGGTTTTGTATTCTCTTGCAGTTTTAAGCAGAGGAGGAAATTATAAAAAGTTTCGTGACGACATCGTTCGAGCCGAAGTACCAAGCATGCTTTATAAACTATAATGACCCCGTAACGACTGAGGAAATCAGAGGAAATTCTGAAAGTACGAGATACCTTCTTTTTGTTTCAAATTTGAAACAAAAAGGTATAATACGCCGAGCTCTTGGTTTCATCACCAAGATGATGGTATAGTCTATGCTCTAGGAAACTGGGGACTATCATGAACTCCGTGCCAGCAGCCGCGGTAATACGGGGGATGCAAGCGTTATCCGGAATGATTGGGCGTAAAGGGTCCGTAGGTGGTCGATAAAGTCTACCGTTCAATACCAGGGCTTAACCCTGGGGCAGCGGTGGAAACTCATCGGCTTGAGTACGGTAGAGGCAGAGGGAATTCCCGGCGTAGCGGTGAAATGCGTAGATTTCGGGAAGAACACCAATGGCGAAGGCACTCTGCTGGGCCGAAACTGACACTGAGGGACGAGAGCTAGGGGAGCGAATGGGATTAGATAAATCCGGCCCGCTCAAAAAATTATAGGCCGAAGGTGTCCCCTTCAATCGTGAGATTGAGGTGCGCATCCAGCTATATCGGGGAAACTTTTGGTTTGACTTTTCTTTTGGTTGACTTTTGAAAGAAAAGTGAAACCCAAACAATCCCGAGGGAAGCTTTTTTTTTATTCAAAAAACAGAAAGAAGCCCCGTAGAGACTATGAAAGTAAGGAGACAGGAGGGATGGACAAAAGAACCAAGCCTTTCCTTTCTAGGAAAGAGATCCAAACCATTCCTTTGTCGGATCGATGTCGAGAGGTGATCCTCGGTAGTCTTCTAGGAGATGGTTCCTTAAAGATCGCCAAAGGGTACAAGAATGCACGATTGACAATTCGTCACAGCATCGTGCAAGAGGAATACCTCCGTTGGAAAGCAGAAGAATTGCAAGAAATTGCTAGCGCTGGTTCAATCCAGCTCCAAAAGCCAGACGGTTTCAGTGCAAACAAAAAGATTTCTTTCCAAAGTCGAGCTCTTCCTCAGTTAACTGTCATTCATCGCAAAGCTTATGAGAGCAACCAGCTCCGTATAAAAAGGAGCTGGTTAAACCATATGACTGAGCTATCACTCTTAGTTTGGTGGTTAGATGACGGGTCGATTATTGCAAATGGGAGGAAAGGGGTTTTCTGCACGGAATCGTTTGATCTAAACGCACATCGGATACTTCAAAGGTATCTCAAAGTAGTTTGGGGGATTTCTACAACTATTGGAAAGCATTCTTCACAATCTGACGAACAAAAATACAGATTGTATTTAAACAATTCAGAACTTCGAAAGCTGTTTCTTTTGATAATGCCTCTCTTTTGTGTTTCAAATCTTCGATTTGAACTGCATGGTATGCTCAAAAAGTTTTGTCTTCAGTACAACGATCCCCAATTTCAACAACGCTGGATCTCTGAAATGAAAGAATCGATGCCAACGCTTGATGCAGAAATTGATCAGTGGTATTTCAGAGAATGATATAGTCCATTTGGTTCAAAGCAAAGCTTTGAAAATTTGACCCCAGTAGTCCTAGCCGTAAACTCTGGACACTAGGTGCTGGCCGGCTCACCCCGGTCAGTGCCGTAGCTAACGCGTGAAGTGTCCCGCCTGGGGAGTATGCTCGCAAGAGTGAAACTCAAAGGAATTGACGGGGGCCCGCACAAGCGGTGGAGCATGTGGTTTAATTCGATGCAACGCGAAGAACCTTACCAGGGCTTGACATGCCCACGAGCCGTAACCGTGGCCCTCTCTTGAAAGATTGAGGGGCCCCCTGTGTCCCCCTAGGGGGGAAAGGTGGCAGGGTGGTATGCACAGGTGGTGCATGGCTGTCGTCAGCTCGTGTCGTGAGACGTCGGGTTCAGTCCCGTAACGAGCGCAACCCTTGTCATACAGTTGTTTCAAATCGAAACCAAACTGTTGAGACTGCCGGTGACAAGCCGGAGGAAGGTGAGGATGACGTCAAGTCAGCATGCCCCTTACGCCCTGGGCGACTCACGTGCTACAATGGCCGGGACAAAGAGTTGCTACCCCGCGAGGGGACGCTAACCTCATAAACCCGGTCTCAGTTCGGATTGCAGGCTGCAACTCGCCTGCATGAAGGCGGAATCGCTAGTAATCGCCGGTCAGCCACACGGCGGTGAATACGTTCCCGGGCCTTGTACACACCGCCCGTCACATCCCGGAATTCAGCTGGGCCCCAAGTCATGGTGAACAGAAGCTATGCCCAAGGCCAAGCCCGAGACCGGGATGAAGTCGTAACAAGGTAGCCGTTCTGGAAGGAGCGGCTGGATCACCTCCTTACTTTTTGAATTCTTTTCAAATCTCTGATTATTCAAATCGAAGATTATTTCAATTCAGAGGGGTTTCAACAAAGCTTCTCTTATTCAAATCTTTGATTTGAAGCAAATCAAAGGATGGTTCAAAGCTTTGCTTATTCAAATCGAAGATTCTTCAAATCAGAGATTTGAAACAAATCTGAACAGAGTTGATCTGAACAGAGTTCAGACAAAAGGACAAAAGGACAAAAGAAAGTGCGCGGGTATAGCTCAGTGGTAGAGCATCTCGTTGCCAACGAGAATGTCGCGCGTTCGAATCGCGTTACCCGCCTTATCTCTTTTATAATCTGATCTGAACTATTCAATTTTTAAATAATCTTTGATTTCAAATCAAAGATTTGAATATCTCTGATTTGAAACCAAATAACAAACAACAATCACAACGGGCACAACGGGTTCAGACAAAAGAAGAAAAAGAAGAAAGAGAAAACATTCAATTAGCTTAAGGGAAGGTGGCAGAGCGGTTCAATGCATCGGTTTTGAAAACCGACGTAGCCTCAAAACTACCGAGGGTTCGAATCCCTCCCTTCCCGGTGTGATCCCCGGTTATTCAAATCTTTGATTTGTTGTTTGGTTTCAAATCAGAGATATTCAAATCTTTGATTTGAAAGAAAACTACGTTCTCTTGTCCTTTTGTCTGAACTCTGTTCAGATCAACTCTGTTCAGATCAACTCTGTTCAGATCAACTCTGTTCAGATCAACTCTGTTCAGATCAACTCTGTTCAGATCAACTCTGTTCAGATCAACTCTGTTCAGATCAACTCTGTTCAGATTTGTTTCAAATCGAAGATTATTTCAAATCAGAGATTTGAATAGATACATGTAATTATATCTATGATATGTAACTTTATTAGCGCAATTAGCGCACTTCAACCTTTTGTCCGTGAGATTGATGATGTTTCTGTAGTTGAGAATTATAATAAAAAATTTATTCAAATACACTACAGGAGTGTTATGAAGATTCTACGAACTTTATTACAAAATCTCACAGTTAAACTCTACAGAGATCTTCTAGTTTTCAGAAAAATATCCATTAATGACCGATCAGAAGTTCTCTTTCTTTGGTCATCTTTGGTCAATAAGGAAGAAATCGAAAAAATCACTAACAAAAACACCTAGGGGTGAACTTTCTATCCGTTTAAGTAATGGTGTTGCAATTATTAACGATTAAAGAGACGGCTTGACTTGTTACCATAAACAAGGCTGGAATAAAGCTTTAAACAAATTCAATATTGTAGAATCTGTAGGTGCTTTCACACTTAGAAAGTAATGAGTGGTAATTTTTACCAATTTAAGCACAAAAATAAGGAAATTCGCGCTGTCAAAACAAAATGTGCGATCTGTTAACAATGCTGGTGTAAGCGTTTCTTGAAAAAACGGTTTGGACAGGTTGCTCTTATAAGATTGTCAAATCAAAAATTTGTTTAAAAACGTAGTTTTCGTTTCAAATCTTCGATTATTCAAATCTGAGATTATTCAAATCTGAGATTTGAAATAGCGAAGCTTTGAAATAATCAAGTTTTGTTAAAGATTTTGGGAAGAACTTGAAAAATGTTCCAGTTTTGAGTTTCTAACAAATGTGTTTGATTTTTTAACTCTGAACAGAGTTCAGACAAAAGGACAAAAGAACAATAGCAAGTATAATATATTGCAAATTTTTTCAATTCTAAATATAATGTATTTAGAAAGTTTAGCAAAACCAAAAGCGGATGTAGCTCAGTGGTAGAGCAGAGTCCTTCCAAGTCTAAGGTCGCGCGTTCGAATCGCGTCATCCGCTTTGTTTCAAATCTTTGATTTGAATATCTCTGATTCTTTCAAAGCAAAGCTGGTTGAAAACTACGTTTGTGTTTCAAATCTCTGTCATCTCTGTCATTTCAAAATTGAATAATCGAAGATTTGAAACAAAAACTAGGTTTTCATTCAAAGCTTTGCTCTGAATAAAAACGCTCAGGAAGAGGCTGAAGAGGTAGATATTCAAATCTTCGATTTGAATAACGGTAGCGGTTTAAATTCAAAGAAGGTTAGAGGAGGTGGGGACAAAATGGTAAACTAGATTTCGCGATTTCTGAAGCTCAAAAATTTTATATTAGTCACTAGATAATCTAATGACTAATATAAAATTTTTGAACAATTGTTCTAAAAAAGCAGAAAACTATATCTTCTAGATAGTCTTATTTAAGGAGGACGCACTGGATTCGGTGTTTTCGGCGTATGATAATGGTTTTTTTCACAAAACAAAAAAAGACTATTTGTCGATTTGTAATGTAGTAATCGATTCAACAGATGACTATTTCTATTCCAGCAGATAGCGCTATGTCGCTTAATTGTTTTGATGTTTCAAAAAACTCCCATTTAAAGAAACCAGTAGTAAACACCCCTTTATCTGACACGGTTTCTATTTCTGAAAAAATCGATCTTTTTTTTTATTCACAAAAAGAGGTCTTTTTCGAAGAAATGACGGTTGAAGAGGTTGACCACCATTTTCAACTTCTTAATTTGAGTGTTTGGGATGTGAAAAAAACTACCCTTGAGACAGAAAACCTCCCACCTGTTTCACCTTCGAAAACAGAAGATTTGACAACAGGATTTTCCGGTGTGTTTTTGAAATACCCAAGAGCAAAAAATGAAGGGGAGCAACCACAAAACCTTCAACCGACTACTGGTGGCAAGCCAGGAAGCTCTGGAAAAAATTCTGGAGATGAAGAGGATGACCCCAATAAAAAAAGGGTTCATCCTCCAACTTTTTTCAAATCTTCGATTTGTTTCAAATCTTCGATTTGTTTCAAATCTTCGATTTGTTTCAAATCAAAGATTTGATAAGCTCCGCCCTCATTATTTCGAACAAATGAAAGCTCGGACCCTTCTTCATGAAAGTTTGCGATCAGTGATCTTGACAGAAGAAACTGCAAGATGCCTTTCCTTCTTGCACGCTTCGAGTCACCGATAGTGACATTTCCGGTGTTTCAATCAAATCGTAGATGGTTCAAAGCAAAGCTTTTTTTCAAATCTCTGATTGGAACCAGCATTGAAATAATCGGAGATTTGAACCCAAAGCGGAGCTTATCAAATCAGAGATTTGAAAAAGATCTGAACAGAGTTCAGACAAAAGGACAAGAGAACGTAATTTTTGTTATTCAAATCTTTGATTTGAATATCTCTGATTTGAAAGAATCTTCGATTTCAAAAAAGCTTTGCTTTGAATAACAAATAACAAAAACTACGTTTTTGTTTCAAATCTCTGTCATTTCAAAATTGAATAATTGAAGATTTGAAAGAATCTCTGTCATTAAAAAATATAAATAATAGTAATGTTTCAAATCAAAGATTTGAATAAGCAAAAAAAAACGATTCGATGCGTTGACATTTGTTTCAAACTGACTCTCATTTTGGGACACTTAACACTTTCTAGCTGTTAATCTTTCAAAATCGAGGTAGTAAAGCTTATCAAATCTGAGATTGTCAAATCGAAGATTATCAAATCTTTGATTTGAAATAATCTTCGATTTGAAACAACAATAAAGTCGAGAAAGGTCTCCAACTCATTGAGGTTGTTTCGAATTCAAACAAACGCGTATAAAAGACGCCAAAAACTTTGAACTGACCACGCTATTAAGGCACTGCTGGGGAAAAAAACCCTATTATTGGGGGAAACGTATCTTTTCCCATCTCTAATTGTTTTTTTCTCGTGTCAGAGACTTTACTTGTCTCTTTCTGCTAGTATAAATAATTGGGTAGTGATTACAATAAACAAGAAATGACACGTTTGGGTTTTTGCTTCAACCAGCTGAAAATGAAGTGGAAATTCGTATTATAGGTAACCACCCCTATTGTTTGGGGTTGCCTTTTCCGTTAGCCTTTCAATGGTGAGTAACGCAACATCTAAATGAGAAACGCTTCAATTTCTTTTATTTCTTTGTTTTCTAGTATAAATTTCATGCTAAAGTATGTGTTTTGTTTGTTCACTTGCTTTCGTTTCAAATCAGAGATTTGAATAATCTTTGATTTGATAAGCTTTGCTTTGAATAAAAACTATGTTCTCTATAAAGAATCTTTTGTCCTTTTGTCTGAACTCTGTTCAGATTTGTTTCAAATCGAAGATTATTCAAATCAGAGATTTGAATAACCCCCCCTCCCTGTTTTTTAACAGAACTTTTTCCTAAAAAAAAGCAATAGTCTTTTTTTTTAGAGAAAATCTTCATTTATTGGAAGCCTTTGAGGCTATTTATAGGAATTGTAGGGGGGTTGTTTTCTAGATTACTCGGATACTTTGAACAAAAGCCTCCCCGTTTTCTTGCGATTGAAAAAATCACTCTATATTTTCCGATAATTCAATCGCCGAAAAAGTATCATCATTAAAAACTTTTGGTTTTTGAAAAACCCCATTTTTAGAAACCAATTTCTTCTATAGAATGTTTTCTTCTTCTACAATCTATCTGAACTTTTAGTCTTTTTGTTCAAACTATTTTCCTAAAAAAATACGACGTTAATCCCAATACTTTTTAGGAATTGTCTCCGGATTGAGTAGGTAATTGTTAAGAGTTGGGGTAACTTCATTAACATGTTGAATAACGTTGATTAGATTTTTTTTGCAAATAAAGCAAGTCTAGATTGTTTTTGTTAATACCATCTTTATTTTGTTCTTTTGTCCTTTTGTCTGAACTCTGTTCAGATAACAAAAACTCTAAACGACTAGTGTCGGTTAATAACGCTTAAGCTATGAAGCTTTTTGGAGTTATTACCCGTTTATTCGAAGATTCGGTGTGTGGTTCAAATCGAAGATTTGAAAACATCAATGAGTAGTACCTCGTTTTGAGGAAGCTGTCGAAGAAGAGGAAATCCAGCTAGTTGAAAACTATGTTTTTATTCAAAGCAAAGCTTTTTTTCAAATCTCTGATTTGAATAATCTTCGATTTGATACAAATGATGGCCTACAATTTTGTAATCAAGTGACCCTATTAAACCCGTGATCTGACAAGTAGCTGTTTGGAAACCGAATTGATGGCATAACGCAACTACAAAGTGGACATTTCTGGACACAAATGGACACGAAGTGGACATGGAAATGGTTACAACTCTCATTATATTTTAGAGTGATTATTCATTCTAATCAGGCTAATCAGGCTAATCAGGCTAATCAGGCTAATCAGGCTAATCAGGCTAATCAGGCTAATCAGGCTAATCAGGCTAATCAGGCTAATCAGGCTAATCAGGCTAATCAGGCTAATCAGGCTAATCAGGCTAATCAGGCTAATCAGGCTAATCAGGCTAATCAGGCTAATCAGGCTAATCAGGCTAATCAGGCTAATCAGGCTAATCAGGCTAATCAGGCTAATCAGGCTAATCAGGCTAATCAGGCTAATCAGGCTAATCAGGCTAATCAGGCTAATCAGGCTAATCAGGCATCAATGGAAATGCTAAACTTTTTTATTGTAAAAATATGATTACATATTTTCTCGTATTATCTTCAATCATTTGTTGGTTTGATTTGTATAATAAAAAAATGAAGTAGTCAAATACTTGCATTGAAAGATACATAAGACCTGTATCTTTAAATTTATATACGTTATACGTATTGAATTTCATATTGCTTGATAATGAACGCAGGCTAACTTCTAATAGCTGGTTAAACTTGTGTTTCATTTTTAGAAACACAAGGTTTTAGCTCTTTCATTAAGCATTTCATTGAAATACTTAAACTTTTTGATTTTTTTAAAGAAAGATTAATGAAAGAGGTGTATAGAGCTTCATATCAAATGTCGGACGTAATTCTTGTTTTTTCAAATCGAAGATTATTAAATCTCTGATTTGATAAGCTTTGCTTTGAAATAATCAGAGATTTGAATAAGCATAACGTTTGTAATGATAAGAAAACGCTGTTCTGTGTCTTTTTTCACCTTAACAAAATTGAATCCGCTATGTGCAACATACAGAAAGGTCTCGGTTTGTAAGAAACTTTAAATTGTTTATACTCGGGGTCGTTACTGAGAAAACTTTTGTCTAACTCTTGAATCCCTTCACCCCATCCTTCATAAACGATACGTTTTTCCATCCACTCTTTCACTATCCACAAGGTAGTACCGGGAACGTTTGGACGTTTTACACTTAAAATCTTAGAAGTGTAGATAACAGCTCCGTTACCTTTGCTCACATCCTCTATTTTCTTCCTCTCTCCCGTCTCTTGTCCTTTTGTCTGAACTCTGTTCAGATCAACTCTGTAACTCTGTTCAGATTCGTTTCAAATCAGAGATTTGATAATCGAAGATTTGAATCACCATTATATCCAGGGGTAACGCCGCTGCAGTACGAAAAGTGGAAGGGTATGGAAAAACGAAGCGTGGCAATAATAAAAAAAGATCGGAAAAACGCAACGTGGCGTTTAGCGGCAAGAAAAACAAGATGAGTACTCGTTCTAACAATACCTACAATATCCCGGTGGACGAAGTAAACAGTATCTACGATATTCCACTGGAAAAGACAACAGAAAGATTAAAATCTGAACAGAGTTCAGACAAAAGGACAAAAGAACATAGTTTTCTTTCAAATCGAAGATTTGATAACCAAAGTTTTGATCTGAACTCTGTTCAGATTCGTTTCAAATCTTCGATTTGAAATAATCAGAGATTTGAATATCTTCGATTTGTTTCAAATCAGAGATTTGAACCAGCTTTGCTTTGAATAAAAACATAGTTTTTGTTTCAAATCGTGAAAACTATGTTTTCAACTAGCTTTGCTTTGAACCATCTCAGATTTGAAAGAATCTTCGATCTAAAGAAGACACTGAGTTTTTTTATTTAGCACTCTTCTCGTCACCACTACTCCCGCGTACGCCGTTGTGGGCCACCCCTCCACGGCCCTTGTGTGCCGGAAGTCTCAGTTTGAGTGGTTTTATCCTCACTCATAGGCGCAGTTTGAGTGGTTTTGTCTATGCCTGTCCGACACATGAGTTTGTTAATTAGAGCTAGACAAACAAACGCATACGAGTCATCTGACGTCGCAGGGTATCTAAACGAACGTATAGCTTACCGACCGGGAAAGAAGTTAAAAGTAGAGGAGGTTTATTATGACTTTACGAAATATCTTGAAGGAATAGGCGTGAAGAAGACCCCGTTGAAAGCCGCCTTCAGGGGATCGGTTGTGGAATTGTGCAAATCTTTATTTGAAATTGAAGTTATATCCCAGAGAGTTAGGGTTAAAGGATCAGGCAGAACAACTGTGTTTCTGAATATTGACTTTAAATCATCCTCAGATATTAACTTAGAGCATAGAATAAAGCAACAAAGGTTTGAAGTGGATGTGTGGGAGGGTGCAATATTTCCTTCAGGGGATTACGACGAGACCCCTTACTATCGTCAACAACTACTTTCGAGTGTATATGATCGACTTGAAGTTTTTTACGAAGCAAACACAGAAAACATAGAAGATAACAAAGTATCCAGTATACATACACTAGATACTACAGAGACAAAAATTTCATCAAACGATGAAGTAGACGAAAACAGACAAAAAATTCGGCACAACTCAGTCGACTTGTTAGATTTCCGTGGGGATTTACCTGTTAATAAAGAGGCTCCATATGCGGGTGATCATAAGGCTATTATGTTATCCGATCAACTGTTAGAGTCGGAAGCGTCACCATTGGATCCTTTATCTGGATATCTACCTGCTAGTCCTCAAAATTTGGAATTTGAACAGAATAGTTATACTGAGGACAAGATGGGAATATCAAAAAATACCGATCAACTTTCAGATTATAACAACAGAAGAGAAAGGTTGTCCAAGTATACACTAGTAAAAAGGGCAGAAAAACCAGATTTTATAGCGAAACTTAACACTATGTTGGACGAGAAACCCGCACTGGGTTCTTTGAAAAAAATTAGATATTCAGAGCTCAAGAAAATAAAGGAAATTGTGGAGAATCCGTTATATATAAAAGATACCTCTACAGTTGTCGTAGAAGAACATAAAAGCAACTTTAAGTTTGTTTTTGAGTATTCATACGAGGTGTTTCAACTACTTGTGGGAGTTAAGTTACAGGAACTTAGGTATATTGCTAATACGCCTTATACTCATAAGTTAAGATACCCAGGTGCCGAAACTATGATGCAAAGAATAGCAGGCTGGGTGATGTGAGCTATGTTTTTCAACAGATGCTGCCTGATCTAGCTCCATTGTGGCTCTCGTCCCTTGAGGAAGCTAGAAAACAGGAACCAAAAAGAAAATATTTGCATAGCGACCGAAGTTTTTCGGGATATGTGTTCCCAATCTACTACTATTGACACCCAAGATTGTTAGTATACCCGTACGGAACTATATTCGATGTACATAGAACCTGGCAGAGAGAAATATTGAACAGAATGAGACTTTTATGCGGCGTATATTTCTATGACGTGGATCTTTCTGCGTGTCACGCCAGGATAGCCTCAAATTTATTCTCAGCACATCAAGCACCCAATCTAATGGAAGCTTTAAACAACCCCAACTTTTGGGATGAAGTAGCCATGGAAGCTGTACAAGGGAATCCTCAGTTTGAGTCGATACCATTTAAGAAGCTAAGAAAGATACTTAAGATTCAGTGCCTGGCTATCCTAAATGGAGGGGGCGTAGGCAGTGTAAGAAATATACAACGTGCCACTGAAGACCAGGTTGACAAAAATGTGGAACCATTGGACAAGAAAATCAATGCTATTTCCACCTATTTGAAACAATTATCCGTAGCAAGGTCTATGTGACGAGATGACAAAGAAAACAAGTCCCTATCTCATGACATCTCCGACTCCTTACGAAGTCATGTTAAAAGGTAAAGGGGTTCAAATTCCTCCTCACAAATTAGCCTCAGGTATAATGTGCTCAGGCGAGCTTAGTTGCCTAACGTATTTAATAGAATTCTTTAGCATGTTTAGGATTCCGATCATTCCAGTGGCTTGTGTCCATGACGGTGTGGTAATAATGACTAGCGTAGAATTGAATGAAAAGGATATCCAAGATCTGTGCAACGGGTACCAACTAGACACTTTACTATTGTCGGTACCCATTACCATTGACAAGCTATAACTAATTAACAAGGCAAACAAGAATAAACTGGATTCAATTCATGAAAAACGGCCCGTCGTCATCTAAGTTAGTCGGGCCAAAATTCACCTTAGGTAGGTTGTCGTCCATCTTGGAGACAATATCATGCAAACTTTGTTTAGTTGTGTCTAATAATTGAATATTATGAACCAACGCGCTCCCTAAAGAGCTCAATTTATCATCACCAGGATTCTAATTAGCAGAGTCTAACAACTTAAAAACCTCTGTTAACTCTCGGGTCAAACCTAAGAGGTTTTGCGTCTTGGTGGAAATCATATCCACCAGTTTAGTAAAATTCTTGTATTCAAGAGTGATATTTATTTTTCAGTAAAATGCTACACTTTTTAGACGTACTTTGTGACCACTTAGCACGATTTGTGACCACTTTCTGACCACTTAGCACGATTTGTGACCACTTAGCGTGTTTTTGTGACCAGCCCTGAGTCATAGAAATGCTTTAGATTCAATATAAACTTTGTAATATTGAATTAAATATCTATGTATATCTTAATAATATCCCTAATACATCTATAAAATTTATAGATACTGTTCATGCAATACGTTATATATGCCTAAAACATATAATAGTGGTTCAAACGGTTTTATTTGTGTCGCCACTCTCATTTTGTGTTTTTTCTTTGTATTTTTGTGACCAGTATGCCTCTAATGAAGAAAACACTTGATATATCAGTGTTTCTTAATGCAAAGTGGTCACAAATCGTGCTAAGTGGTCACGTGATACCTAGTAATGGTACAAAATATATATTAAGCGAACCTTGAAGTGGTCTTCTTCGATTTTTTCTCTCGAATTGAGCCGGGTTCTACTCGGTATTTTGCATTCTGTGACAGAGAAGGAATGGTTACCTAGTTTCCACTCTTGTTTGTATAATAGGTCTACTACCTCTGTCACATTTATCTGAACGGGATAAGGAAGTCCAGTGTATGGAGGGACTGTGAGCGTGGGGTCTACATCTGGTCGGCGATGCCCGCAGCGGAAAAGAGGCATGTTAGGGAGGGGTTTTCGAGGGACGAGCTTTCGCCTTGTTGAACAGACGACCCAGTCAAACCTGGGGGGGGGCTACAGGGAGACCAAGTTGAGTGTCTGTCGTCCGCCAAGTACATTTGCTTGCGCATTTCTGACTTGTTTTTTATAAGTACGAGTACAATTGTGGGACGAGGTTTCCCACATTTTAATCGTTGCAAGTTGCTGCCGTATTGAATTTTCGAGGACTGTCAATCCCAATAATGGTTCAGCTGACTCGTTATTAAGAAGAGAGCTTGTAGTCCGTATCGTCGTCAAAGCTTTCGCAATGGTTCGATACGCCGAATCTTTACTAGGGTCTGAAGGCGGGCGAAAACGTTTAGGACTTACAAGCTTATCTACCGGTCCTCTCAAAGAATGACAACCCTCCAGGAGAACAGTCGCTCGCTCTGCCAGTAATTTTGAAAGTAGTACATGCCGATTATTAGTTGTTCCAAAAAAGTTCACCTTCTTGATATAGCGGTTTAAAACAATTTCCATGTATACAGAGGCCAAATCCTTTTGTAAGGAGTTGAGATAACCTAGGTGTTGTAGGACATTGTATTTATACCTTCTGACGATTTCTTTGATGTCGTCAGAAACAGAGACAACTTCGTCCATACGGGGTTGAAAATTTTCTTTGTGATTTTTAACAACATCCTCCACCAGCCCTAAATATTCTGTTAGAGTCGGCTTCAATTCCTCCCTCTTAGGGAGTATCAGTTTATATAGGCTGGACTGTTAGAATAGTCGCGACCTGGCGATCTCTGCCGATCCGGTTGTCGGCTGATTGTAAAATTATCAAAATCCTTATCAAAAACAGGGTCGTTGACAAGCTTTTCCATAGTTTTTGCCATTAAGGTAACGGCCTCATTAAGAATACGCCGCTCTTTCCACAATCGATGGAAAAGCAGGCTCTCGATAGAATCGATCCCGCTAAGGGTTTGCCGGACCGATCCCATCGTGTCCACCAGCCACTTCTCTTTTAAAAGAGGTGGAGTTTCGGTGTTGATAGGAACTAAAAAGTATTCCTGTGACGATGATGTCGATCCACCTCTTAAGTGGTGGGAGAGGTGAGGTTACATCATCTGCCTGTGACGATGATGGGGTGCCTGTGACGATGGTGGGGCATCATCTGCCGGCATCGCCCAGCCTATAGGAAAGTACCGATAAGCAAAGTAGAAATAAAGAAATGTTTGTTCATATAATCCCTCCTAGGTCAACTGCCTCTTTAGCCTGAAACATAACTTCGACTGTGATATCACTAATCCCCATCTTCCGAGCAAATTTCTCAGTGTTCCTCTTTACCTTTCCACGAACGAACCCAGGAATCCTTTGCAACTCTTTCAACCCCTCGTTTGACCAGGAACAACCCAAAGTGGTGGATAGCGATCGCGTCACAACCTCTTTTGTGTCATGACCACCAAAAATCTCGAGTAGATGATCCTCCATGCCCAAAGTAAAAGAATTGTAAACAAGATCAGCGATCTGATTTGTTCCCTCATACCCCAAAAAAGGTCGAAATCCGAGCGGAAAGTTCTGAATGTGAACGGGCGCTGAAATGACACCGCAAGGAATCCCCAACCTCTTTCCAATGTGCCTTTCCATCTGGGTACCAAAAATTGCTGCTGGTTCTAATCGAGCAATCATGTCCCCAACAGTGGTGTGATCATCAGTAATGATCACCTCATTACAAACCCCCTGCACCTGATCACGAAACCAATCCGCATCGTGTTTGCAATATGTGCCTGAACAAACAACCTGAACCCCCATTTCACGGTTTAAAATTTTCGTGATCGAGGCGGCGTGCGTTGCATCACCAAAAACAACTGCCCGTTTTCCAGTCAAGTTTTGACAATCAATTGATCGAGAAAACCACGCTGCTTGCGAAACAAATCGTGTTTGTCTATCCACATAGTCTTTGAAACAAACCATTTTTTTCATCTGTCGAGTAAGAATTTTTGAAATATCCTCGACCCAAGCAGCCATTCCAACAAGCCCCATAGGGGTTACAGACACATACGGCATCTCAAACTGTTTTTCTAAGTAAGAGGCAGTCATCAACCCTACCTCCCTATAAGGAACAATGTTAAACCAAGCTTTTGGTAACAGCTTGAGTTTGGTAACCGACCCACCTTCCGGAACAACTTGATTTACCTTAACACCCAACTCGTAAAGAATTCTCTTTAATTCTCTCGTATCGTGATGATTGTGAAACCCAAGTGTAAAGCTCCCAATGATGTTTGCTGAAGGTTGAGCTGTCTTCGTAACGTCTAAGTCATTTTGACGTTTTGCCTTTTCAATATAAAATCGAACAACTTGCTCCAAAGTCCGATCAGCCGCCTGCAGCTCATTGACGCGATAGTGGTTGAGATCAGCAAGGAGAACATCAGAACGCGACCCCATTGACCCACGACTAGCAAATCCTTCTAGGTCTTCTTGAAGAAGGGTTGATGTACAGGTTGGTGTTAAAACAACGAGATCTGGCCGATCTTCTCGAGATTTTCGAACAATATTTTGGACAACCTTGTGAGTTGATCCTTTTGTTAACACGTGACGATCTACAATGCTTGGTGTAACAGGCGTAAAATCTCTTTCACGTTCCAACATCGATCGCATAACATTAAAATAATCGTCCCCCAACGGGGCATGCATAATGCCATGCACATTTTTAAAAGAGCTTGCAACGCGGAGTGTGCCAATGTGGGCAGGCCCCGCATACATCCAATATGCTAATTTCATAGGTTGTTAAAAAAATAAAAACCACTCCCATCTTTTGTTTCAAATCTTTGATTTCAAACAAAAGCGGGGCTGGTTAAAAGCAAAGCTTTATTCAAATCTCTGAGTATTTCAAAGCAAAGCTTATCAAATCAGAGATTTGAAACAAAAACATAGTTTTCAAAAAATCTTCGATTTTTTTGAATTTTTTTGTCTTAAAGCTTGGCTTTAACTATATTTAATTTGAAACAAAGCTTATTCAAATCTTCGATTTGACAATCTTTGCTTTGGCTTTGCTTTGGCTTTGCTTTGGCTTTGCTTTGGCTTTGCTTTGGCTTTGCTTTGGCTTTGCTTTGGCTTTGCTTTGGGTTCAAATCGAAGATTTTATCAAAGCAAAGGTTTGAACCGTCTTTGATTTTTAAAATTTCTTATTCATTATCGTCCACCCAATCACAATCACTAAAAGACGACTCACTATCAGGCGGCTCATTGTAGGAAACGAGCCTTAAACTTTTTAATTTGGGTGTTAGTTCTGAAACGAAAACCACGGTGAAAAGAGTATCGATCTCCAAAATTTGTTTAAATTTTGAGATTGAGACTGTTGTATATTCTCTTAAGTAGAACCTAGAGTCATAGCAGTAGCTGTTGTATAAATCCTCTAGAATTTCTGAGTAAAAACGAATAGCCCCTAACGCCTTAAAAGGCGAGCGTGGTATCAGTCATCTTTTGTCATAACCAAAAAGTATCTAAAAAAACTAGAACCCCAGTAATCGAGTAGCTAGTTCACCAATTTCAAAATTGAAACAAAAACACACACGGTCTTTCTTTTGTCCTTTTGTCTGAACTCCGTTCAGTTGGTTCGGGCAGAAATTGACAGACAATCGATTCAAATCAGATATCTCCATTCGTCTTGACCAGCTGCGTCCACCCTAACCGATCAAGCGCTTTATTTCGTCTCAATGGCCTTGTGACCAGCTCTAAAATGTCTCTTGCGTTTGTAAATCCATGAATTTGAGCAAAGGTAAATTCAACTGACCATTTAGTGCTAACCCCACGTGCCTCTAATGGATTGGCATGAGCCATTCCTGTGATAGCTAAATCGGGTTGAAGCTCTCGAATTCGTTGAACCTGATAATAGTTGTCAGGCCTCTCAACCAGCCTTGGAAAGAGAACATTCATCTGTTGACATGCTTTTTCTAAAAGCGCCAACTCCGGGGCCTGAAACTTTTTGTCGATGTATGGAATCCCGATCTCATAAACAATCATCCCGCAACGGATCAAGAACCTTGCCAAACAGATCTCGAGCAGATTATCTCCCATAAAGAAAACCGATTTTCCCCGAACCAGTTGTAAATAGTCTTCTAAGCTTTTCCAGATATCCGCCTCTCGCTTTTCAAGACCATGAGGTAAGAGGTTTAACACTGAGCAGATTTTTTCAATCCAACCGCGTGTTCCATCTGGGCCGATAGGAAAGGGGGCGGTTATTAGGGAACATTTTTGACGCCGCAAAAGGGTTGTTGCTGTTCGGCTTAAGAATGGATTGATCGCACACACATGAACCTCTTTTCCCAAAAAGGGCAGATCGGCATATCGTGGAGATGGCAACCAACCGGTTACATTTATCCCTTGCTTTTGAAGCTCCATTGTCAGTTGGGTTGAAACTGTGTTTGGAACCGAACCAAAAAGAACAAGTTGATGATCTTTTTGTTTCTCTTTTTGTTTCTGGGGTAATCGATCCTGTTCAGAAAAAGAGGAAGTTATTTTCAAAAACAGAGTCTGAGAGAGCTGCTTCAACTTGGTTAAAAACTTAAACGTGCCTGGTTGAGACTCTCCAATTGTGTTTTTGGCTAAAGTCTTCTGTCTTATGTAATTCAATTTCAAAAGTGAATCATCAGAGTTCAGAAACGCGGACGAGGTCTCAATCTTGTTCAGTTTTTGACTGTAAGAGGGCTGGTATCTGTGTGCAATTGCAGCTAACACCGTGTCTTCGCCTTGTGTAAAAGCATAATCCAAACCATTTGCCCGAGCTACCACAATCGGGATCCCGATTTCCGATTCCAGGGTGGGCGCTATTCCTTCCAAATCCGTTTGGATAACTTCAGTTGTGCAGGTTCCAATCCACACTATTACCGTTGGGTTTCGATCTTGCTTTATCTGGAAGCAAAGCCGTTTTAATTCATCATAGCTTTCCAATTTGGCTGCTACATCGACCTCTTCTAACTCCGCCATCGCATACCGAGGTTCAGCGAAAATCATAACCCCTAACGCGTTTTGTAAAAAATATCCACACGTTTTTGTGCCAATAACTAAAAAAAAACTGTCTTCAACCTTTTGATACAACCAAGCAACACAACTGATCGGGCAAAATGTATGATAATTGCCCGTCTCACATTCAAAAATGAGGGTTTCGGGGAAAAGTGTCGACACTTATTTCTCTTTCAATTCTTTCTCTGGTTTTGAACTTGCCTCTTTATCTAACCAACCTTACAACACCCACCTTGCTTTGGGTTCAAATCAAAGATTGTTCAAAGCTTTGCTTTGAAATAATCTCTGATTTTAAACAAAATACCCCAAAGATAACTTATACAATCCGTGTATCTATATAGAGTCTCGAGTCTTTCGTAGTTCAAACCATTAAATCATTAAATCGTTAAATAAGGACAAAATCCAATTCCTCATCGACTCCTTTTTCAGTAGGACTGAGATAGAAATCAGATAATAGACTAAACAGTTGTCGGTCTGGTAGCTCCGTTGCCACAACACCCTCCGGTTGAGACAACAGCTGGTCGGCAATGTTAAGATAAAAGTCACAAATATATGTTAACATAGGCTCAGACTCAGCCATTTCAAAAAGTGTTTTTCCTTTGACCCTAGAAATTCGAATATCTTCAATAAGGGGCAACACTTCAAGCACTGGCATTGGGCAGACTTCAACATACTTGTCAATAAGATCACGTTTTGCCGTTCGGTTACCTACCAACCCAGCTAATCGCAAAGGATGGGTTCGGGCTTTTTCACGCACAGAAGCAACAATTCGGTTAGCTGCAAACAACGCGTCAAACCCGTTATCAGTAATGATGATACAATAATCAGAATAGTTTAAAGGAGCAGCAAACCCCCCACAAACAACGTCACCTAACACATCGAACAATATAACATCATATTCATAAAAAGCATTCAGCTCTTTTAAGAGCTTTACTGTCTCACCAACGACGTATCCACCACAACCCGCTCCAGCAGGAGGGCCACCAGCTTCTACACAATCAACCCCACCATACCCCTCATAAATGACATCTTCCGGCCAGACCTCCTCATAGTGATAATCTTTTGATTGCAACGTGTCTATGATCGTTGGAATCAGAAACCCTGTTAACGTGAACGTGCTATCATGCTTTGGATCACATCCTATTTGAAGAACCTTTTGGCCTCTTCGAGCTAATGCAATTGAAATGTTGCAACTGGTTGTTGATTTTCCAATACCACCTTTTCCATAAACAGCTATCTTCATTGACAATTCTCCAATAATCTAATTCAATAAATCGAGTTCAAACCCGGCAACAACGTCGTGCGATTCAATTCCGGATTCAATCAAGATCACCACCTACAATGTGATTTTTTTGAAATCGGAAGCTGATTATCAAATCTTCAATCTGATAACCAGCTTTGCTTTGAAAAAACTTCCAACAAACTGAGAGAAAAAATTGTTATAAAACCAACGCACAACTGGTTTAGTTTTATAACACCAAAAACTACCGGCCAAAAAACTAGTTTCTACAAACAAATGGCCGCTAATTTTTAACTGCTAGTATACACTTTTTTCATAGAAAATTTAAAAGCGTGTTTATTGAGAATAAATATTCTGTATTTTGTATAATTTTTTGATGCAATATGGCCCCGTACCGGTGTGCTCTCTTCGCCATCGCTCCCCGATCCCCGAAACTCAAAAAGAGACGTATAAGGGGGGCGACCGTCCCACCAAACGTTTATGACACCTAAAAAAACAAACAATCTGAACTATGTTCAGATCAAAACTTTGTTTTCTGTTATTTGTTATTCAAAGCTTTAAAATATTTAATTTCAAATAATCTCTATAATTTAAATATCTTTTGGTTGGTGAATAAAAATTTGTGTCAACTTGAAGTTATTCAATTAATGCGTGATACGTAACAACTGTTGAAGGCGAAACCCGGTTTAAATGTCGAAAAATCCAATATTTGAAGAGGGTGTCAAGCAATACAGGCAAGATAGCTATCAAAAATTTGATAAAAACAGGATTTTCCGGCAACCCGTAATGTTGAAAACAGAATTCAGTCAAAAGCTGCCACCCTTTCGGGGAATGATACCCTACTAACAAATCGGTAACAAAAAAGATTAAAACCGATTTCTTAGCATCGTTAAGGCTATAAAAACACTCTAACAAGAAGGCTTTTAAAAATATTGTTTGAGGCCGCATTCTCACAAACAAGATTTGAATAGTTAGTAACGTAATAAAATCGCCTACAAGGTCTGTTATTGCTTTAATGCTTTGAGAGTTGTATTTCAAGGTTAACTCTTTAACTTTATATCGATATTCATCTGTATAAACCATTTCTTCAGCGTTCATTTTGAAACTAACTTCTTGTTTTTCAAAAAGTACGGTTGTTTTGTTTGAAGATGGGTCTATGATCTTTGTAGTTTTCTCTTCTTCTGCTTCTTCTTCTGCTAATGTGTTAAAAAATAAGATCTCTTCAAAATCTTTCATCTCCTGCAAGGCATGAGATGCTTGGTACTTGTTCAAAAATATTTCCTCTTGGCCGCCATCCCAGAAATATTCTACAAAAGGTTGAATAACAAAAACCTTTCCAAAAAAGTTGACGAGTAACGGAACTGTTAAAAGGACTAAAAAACACTGTAAAGCGACAATTGTGCGTAACCGAGAAATTCTAAACTCTTCTAATGCTAACAGTCTTGCTTCGGGTAGAAACTGTTTTCGTAAGCGATCTAGGGTCCGAAGTATCGATTGTGGGATTAAACCAATACGCTCTTGTCTATAAACTCCCATGGTATTAATAATAAATTACAACAAGCTACAAGGCTTGGGTGTCTAACCCTTTTTTAAACAGAGAAAATGTTGTCTCCCTCTTTTAATTTCGCTAAAAACAGAAATTTTTATTTTTTGTTGTTTCAAAGCACAGCAAACCTTAGCTTTCTGGTCAAACCCTGTCAAGCCGGATCAACCCTTCGTTTTTTTGAATCTGAACATTTGACTATTATTTCGGAATATTATTCCTTTTTCCTTTAAATGTCTGTCATTAAAAAATTAAAAGACATTAAAAAATTAAAAGACATTAAAAAATTAAAAGAATCTCTGTAATTTACAAAAATTTCAAAAATTAATAATCAAAGACGGTTCAAATCTTCGATTTGAACCCAAAGCGGAGCTTATCAAATCAGAGATTTTTTAAAATCTCTGATTTGAATACTCAAAGATTTAAAACGAAAACATAGTTTTTAAAAAAATCTTCAATTTCAATAACCTTCCATTTGGTGAAAACACCTCACTTGGTTTCGTCTTAAACACATGTTCAACTCAGAAACGGGAGGATTTATTAACTGCCAACTTTGAAGGCATCCACAAAAAATCCAAACATAAAACCAATTTTAAAGAGATTACACAATTTAGGAAAAAATTGTGTCAATCGTTGACTGTCATACCAAAGGTATGAAAAATCTTCGATGGGAACCACACCTTGTTTTCTGTGTTTTCTGTAATGAACCGAACTTACAAATTCAAAAAGTGAAAGTAAAGCAACCACCAAAAGGCCATCCCAAAAAAAAATTTTTCTTAAAAAAAACAAAAAAGTGCCAAAACAGTTTCCAAAAAGAAAACCGACTAGCAAAAACAACAGAGCAAGGGAAAAAGCTTTCTTTAAAAAAGATATTTTTTTCTCTAACAGAGCAAGAAGCTTTGTAAGAAGTTGAAAAAATCTTGTATATAAACCCATATCAATGTTTGTTTGAAACACAGCTCGGACCTTTTTAAAGGTTTTCAAAGACTTCAACCCGTATCTGTTAGAACAAAGTTGTCTTCGATTTAAAATCAAAGCACTTTCAAAACATTGGATTGCTATACCCCTAACCGAAAAAATCTAGTTGATTCAAACCTCCATACATGAAAAATTTTACCAGAAAACTTTTCTTTGGTTGAATACTCAGCCCCTTCAGCAAGATGATCAATCCACATCCCCATTGGTCTCATTGAAATTACTTAATTGACTTACAACTTCAGTGAAATCATTCATCTTTTTTCTTTGAAACCAAACACAATCTAATGAGAACTCTTCTCTCTGTTAGTATATCAATAAAAGTGCCTCCTTTCAACCAAAAACACAACACCAGTATACTATTACAATCAATTAGAGAGAATGATTGAGAGGTATTAACAGGCTTTGATCCGAAGAATCAGTAGGCGAAGAATAGAAGGTATGCTGATCCATTATTATAGGAGGAAAGCCGTCAGAGGAGTGATAATCATAAAAAGAGGTGTTGAGAATTAGAAAAGTTAGTCAAAGATACGCCCAACAAACTAAAAGATCTCATTACATGCCTTTAAATAACTGTACGAGGAAGAAAAAAAGAAGTATTTGACTTGGTCTTTTTGAGATCTAGGCGAAAAATTTAGTTGCTTCAAATATCTGATTATTTAAATCGAAGATTTGATAAACAAAGCTGGTTCAAACAACAAAGTTGTAGTTTGTGTTTTTAAATTGCCTTCTTACATTTTTTGCTTTTTACGGAAGTTTTTTTTTCTCATGGAGTCTCTCCGATGTTTGACTTTGTCATATCGAGTCAGTAAATTCTTTTGAGCGAATAACTCAATTATTTCACCGTTCAAAGATTCAATATTGATTCAATATTGGCTATAATTGTTGGAATTTCTTTTACAATGGGTTCGCTTTTACTCTTTGAAATAAATTCTTGCATAGAGATAACAACACGACAGCTTTGTTCTTCAACACGTTTTATATCGTGTACAGTGAAATTGGCTATATGCAACGAACGTCTCAGAACCTCATCATGTCATCAGTGTTGTAACGTCCACAATTTGTACCTTCAAGCTTAGACCTTTCATCTCTATAAAGAACAGCGTCTCGTTTATGCCTATCGAATAAATTTAACGCTTTGATTTTCAAAATTGTACCACCCCAAAAGGGTGTGCTGTTTTCAGCAGTAACGTTATTTCTGTCGCCCGTTTGAGGTGGGTCACAGTTAGAAAATCTTTTATCCGGGCTCCTTCGAGGTAACTCCACAATTCTCATGACAGAGGTATAACTGGTTTCACCTTTTTCCTCAGCAGCCTGGGCTCTTCCAACCTCCAACCCAGACCCAAAAAACACAAAAATCGATAAATACAAAAACAACATCTTCAATTTTTTTAAAACTTTCATGTTTATCTCCTGTCATTTAAATGCTTGGTTTTTTAAACATCACGTCAGTAAGAACGAGAAATCTCTTCTCTTTGTCTTTGTGAACTCTTTCCCAGTTAAGCTCGTTGTGTGCGATAAAAATAACAGTATCGGAAAACATTTTGTAAGAAATTTGAAATTGTTGAAACTGGGTGTCGACAGAAACAAACTTTCGATAATCTGCGTACAAATCAATACCTCTTTCACCCAGACCCCCATAATGGAGTTGTTCTTTCATCCACGCTCTAACTACCCCCAAGCCCTCACCCGAGACATTGGGTCTTTTTACTGTTAAAAATTGAAACAATTTCTTTACTGTCACAGCTTCCGGAGCTCCATTTCTTTTGCTTAGGTCTTCTATTTCTGCTAATGTTGTTACTGAGTTCTTATATTTTTTGTTGAATCCGGTCGGCATAAGTTCTAATTTAGTCATTCTTCTCTTGTCCTTTTGCCTGAACTCTGTTCAGATCAATTCTGTTCAGATTTGTTCCAAATCTTTGATTTGAATCTGAAAGATTTAAAACCAAGGGGTTGCTTTGAGTTTGCTTTGAACACCAAAAGAAAGCGCAACCGGCGATCCCCATCGCCAAAAAAACGAGTATCTCCGACAACCTAGGAAAGAGAACGTACTGAAAATCCTTATGTTTTGAGGAAATGGAGGAAGGAGGGTTAGGTTCCACCAATTGAAAACAAGATTTTCTTCTGGACGGGTTCCTATCGAATTTTTGGATCGAACTCGTAACTTCAACCTTTTTCGATGGAACAGCCTTCCCATCCGTCTGTATCCCATCCGTTTGTAAATGTTTCCGATAAACGTCCCGTAACGAACAAGAGGCTATAAAAATTGACTGAGAAGCCGTGTCTGAACCGTCAACGCCGAATTCTTTTTTGGTTAAACTTTCATCTAAAAACGAAAGTTTGAGAGCTGAGTCAAGAGCTTGAGCAGCCGAGAAAGCTTTATAAGCTTGATCTAATAAATAGGAATAAAAAGCTTTACTGAGTTGTAAAGCTATTTCGTCATATACAGCAGAGACAGCGAGAGAAATAGAAGCTGAAGACTGGGGGGGACCACCCAAATAATACTCCGGTATTAAAGGACGTGTCCTGGACAGTATAGGAGGCGGAAGAGGGGGCGGGCCGTAAGAAACAGTAGATTGCATAGGAGCCGGGACAGATTGGCCACGGGCCAAACGATGGGCTGTAAATGAGGGCAGTTGAGAAGAAGCTGGAGACGGGGAGAAAACTACCCCCGTCGGATCTAGTTGGTGAGAGGGTAGAGAAGAGGAAGCTGGACAGCTTGTTGGCAAATTGGGTTGCCACGAAGGTTGATTTAGAGGAAAACTCCCCACTCCCAGTTGTTCAGACTGACAAGTATCAAACTGATGAGTTTCAGTTAGAAAAGACCCGTCCGCCGTCCCCCCCTCAATCTGAGGGAAAACGAACTGATCCGAGAGAACTCCAAAGCCATAATAATTTTGAAATGGTTGAAGGTCAGAAGGGTTTTCCAGCTGAACTGGAACTTGGTATAGAGGCTCCGCCTCAATCTGAGAGAAAGCGGGCTGATCCGATGGAATTTCAAAGCCAGAATAGTTTTGAGATGGTTGAATACCATAAGGGTTTTCCAGCTGAACTGGAACTTGGTGTGAAGGCTCCGCCTGATGAACGGAAGCTTGAGGCTCCGTCTGATGAACGGAAGCTTGAGGCTCCGTCTGATGAACGGAAGCTTGAGGCTCCGTCTGATGAACGGAAGATTGAGGCTTTGAAGTATTCAATGTTAAAACCCAATTTTTTGGTTTAGCAGAACCACCCGGAGATAAGTTGGTAACAAATCCTACCGATTGAAAGTATTTTTGCTGCTCTTTCGGATTGTTAGTAAAAGAAATACTGTGACGATGCGTTAAAATTTTAGACCAGTTATCTTCTAATTTGCTGAAATCTTGTGAAAATTCTTGGACTTTATATAAAGAAAGTACTTCATTGGAAGTATTTTGCATCGTTTTACCTAATGGAACGTGGTCCATTAGAATTGTTTCTACATTTAAACAACGTTCCGCTACCTCCCTTTCTTGTCTTTCAAGAAGATCAAATTGACATCTCACTCTATTTTGTGAATGTTTAGGACATTTATTCTGAACTTTCTGGAAAATCTGATCGGAGTACTTTTTACCGGTAGTACGAATTCGATTGTTTTGATACTTGATACGACCTAAAACTTTTTTCGCCTCTTCACAACCTTCTACAAGCAAATTTCCTTGATTTTTTAAATCCATCAGTTTTGCTTGGATTTTTTCTTTTCCGACAACAAAATGTTCATTACCAATGACTTCTAACCCAGACCAAATTTTTTTGGTCCCATCTAAGGAGATGTCTTTGAGGACTTTATACTCTGCAGAGAAGCTCGTTGTAAATTTTTTACAGTTTTTTTCAAGATTTGCACTTTGACGCGGAGTACAGTTAAGTCTGGTTGCTTCCATTTCTTCACAAACCACTCGTTGACACCGTTTTGATATAATAACGCTTTTGTTTATAGAATTTTCTACTGCCTTCCAAGCCTCAGAAAGTTCACAATATGCTTGAAAAGCATACCCTTCTCCAGATAAAAAAAGTTTATGCTCTCCTCGATGAAATGGAATTTCAACAGATAAAAAAGTCGAACTATAACAACATGATTCTGAAGTTGATTCTTTCTTTGACGAAGATTCAGATATTTCTGTTTTGAAGGATATTTCTCGCGTTGTATCCGGCGAGTTTATAATAATTTGGCCAACATTCGAATATAAATCTTCTTTTTCGGTTTTATTTTTGGTCATTTTGTTAGAGTTTTTTGATTTGTATATAAAAAAATGCAAGCAGAAACATGGAAATATTTTTTTATAAATCGGCTTTGTAAAATAAAAAGCTAACACATCTTTCAAATAATTTTTTCTTTTTTTTTTACAAATACTTAGTACAATATATTACCAGGAATTCAAATAAATTTCAAGTCTCTTTTTTTTTGATTGTTAAAATCAGAGATTGTTCAAAGCAAAGCTTTGAACAATCTCTGATTTTAACAATCAAAAAATTGAAACGATTCTGAACAGAGTTCAGACAAAAGGACAAAAGAACGTAGTTTTCAACTAACTTCGCTTTCTTTCAAATCTGAGATGTTTTAAAGCTTCGCTTTAACTATCTTAAATTGGATAATTGCTATTCTATTCTTAAAATAGCTCGCAAAATAAAAAACCCTCTTTTAAAAAAACCCTAGAGTAAGGGATATATCAATTGGTAAGGTTGCACCGATGCCAAGCCAGACTGCAACTACTGTTCCTACTAAAAACACCAGTGTTGCTACTGGGCGACGAAATGGGTTTTGAAACTTGTTGATGTTTTCAATAAATGGAACAGTTAATAGCCCTGCTGGAACCGCAGCCATCAGAAGAACGCCTAACAACTTATTAGGCACAGTTCGCAAGATTTGAAAAACCGGATAAAAATACCATTCTGGAAGGATCTCTAAAGGGGTAGCAAATGGGTTTGCGGGTTCGCCAATAGCCGCAGGATCAAGAACTGCTAACCCAATAACGCATGCAAACGTTCCAAAGATGCACACTGGAAAGATGTAAAGCAAATCATTAGGCCAAGCAGGTTCACCGTAGTAGTTGTGACCCATACCTTTTGCTAATTTTGCCCGTAATACTGGATCCGTTAAATCTGGTTTTTTTGTAACAGCCATAAAATTTTTACATGAAATAACAATGTTGACAACCCCGTCCCTTCATCTGTTTAAAAAGCCTTCAGGTTGTCAAAAAAAAAACGATGAATAAAAACAAGTAAAGAAGGAGACGCTCTGTTTTCCGTTAATTCGGTTGTTAGTTGTTTCAAATCTTTGATTTGAAACGAATCTGAACAGAGTTTAGATCCAAACTTTGGTATTTGGTTTCAAATCATAGATATTCAAATCTTTAATTTGAAAGATGTGAAAGAATCTTCGCTTTGAAAAAAAAAAACAAAGCTTATCAAATCTTTGATTTGATCACATCTCTTATTATTTCAAAGCTTTGAACAATCTTCGATTTGAATAAGCAAAGCTTTGAACGATCCTTTGATTTGCTTCAAATCAAAGATTTGAATTCATCTTCGATTTGAACCGTCTTCTATTTGAACCCACATTTGAATAATTTTCTATTTGAATCCGAATGTTTAAAAAAAGTTTAAATAAATAGAAAGACGTTATGATAGGTTATCAAAACAAAGTTTTGAACATTCCTGGACAGTTTGGTTAAGATGGTTTCTTTTATTTCAAAGAATAGAAACGAAAAAATCAAAAACAGAATGATTAAAGTGGTCCAGAGATACCCTGTTTGCGAATCATCAAAAAGTGCATCAACATGAAGACTGCGGTCAACAACGGTAACACGAAGGTGTGAAGGCTGTAAAAGCGAGTTAGTGTTGCTTGGCCGACCCCGACACCACCGCGAAGGAGTTCAACCAAAAAAGGTCCAACCAGCGGAACAGCATCGGGAACACCGGTTACAATTTTCACTGCCCAATATCCAACCTGGTCCCAAGGTAATGAATAACCGGTTACACCAAATGATACAGTACATACCGCCATAATCACACCAGTAACCCAAGTCAATTCGCGTGGCTTTTTAAACCCACCTGTTAAGTACACTCGAAAAACATGAAGAATCATCATCATAACCATCATGCTAGCAGACCAGCGATGGATAGAACGAATCAACCAACCAAAGTTCACCTCAGTCATTAAATACTGCACAGAAGTAAACGCTTCTGCAACAGTAGGACGATAATAGAATGTCATTGCAAAACCGGTAGCAACTTGAACAAGGAAACATGTCAACGTAATACCACCAAAGCAATAAAAGATGTTAACGTGTGGTGGAACATATTTGCTGGTAATGTCATCAGCGATTCCCTGAATTTCAAGGCGCTCTTCAAACCAATCATAAACTTTACTCATAAAACGGCCTCCAAAACTTGAATCAATCACAATTAGGCTAAAAAACAAGGTTTTTCAAAGCTTTGAACCATTCCACCAAACAAAAACAATAGTTTTTGGGGATAGAGGGACTTGAACCCTCACGACTTTTGAAATCAACGGATTTTCACTTAGTTTTCCATCAACAAGATGAGGGTGAAGCGGACTCTCTCTTTACCCGAGATTTTTTCTATATTTTATTCATATCAAAACATGTTCGTTGTTTTGATTTTTTCAAAGCTTCCCTTCTTCAAATCAAAGCTTTGAAAAACAAAAACTACGTTCTCTTGTCCTTTTGTCTGAACTCTGTTCAGATTAAAGTTTAGAAAAACATGTTAGTGGTAAATTCTCTAGGGTAACTTCCTTCGAGTCTCTGAATCTTTCAAAAACCTTCCAAATTTGAATTGATTCAGGATTTTTTAGTTTAAAAAAATCTCCTGACTTTGAAAGTTTCCATCTTTAAAGTCTACTCTAAAGAGCTCAAACAAATCGAACCTTTAAGTCCGTTGCGTCTACCAATTCCGCCATATCCCCTTGGTGTTTATTTTTGATACTAGTATACCATTGATCAATTAAAGATTGCTTTTTTTTTTTTTATAGTATAATACTCTTCCAAAAGGGTCGATGTCCGAGTGGTTAATGGAGATGGATTGTAAATCCATTGGCTAAGCCTACGCTGGTTCAAATCCAGCTCGGCCCAAGAAATTTACTATCATGGTGTTGAATAGTGTTTATTTTTTCAACTTTTCAAAATAACTGTCCCAGTTAAAATTAACTCTTGAGAAAGAGAATTCTCGATTAAAAAAAGATGATATCGGTTTTTCTAAAACCGGTCTTAAGTTTTTTTTTAGCGTTTCATGTCGTAATGTGCTTTGACATTTACCAAGAGGCAATTCCTCCAACCTGATCACAAAGCAGCTTCAATGCATCACTCTACCTTAAAGATTCAATGCCTAGCTATTGGGCAAAAAGAACATTATAAAACAAACCGCTGACAGGGGAGACACTGAGGGTGTTTAGCTAAAATACAAGGGAAAGGCTTTGTCGAAATCTCAAAATATGTACTAAACTGACGCAGAGGAGGGGCCCTTTTCTTATGACAGATCCAACCCTCTTTTAGAGGTCGGCTGCAACAACCTCAACCGTACAATAATCTATCTTATAGAGTTTTTAAGCATAGAAAGAGTACCGTACATGGCAGGATGTCTCACCAGCAAAAAGGAGAGGGATATTTGTTCCCTTAACGATCAAAAAAGCTCACCCGCTGGACCATCCCTTATAGGTTCGATCGTCTCCGAATCTAACCTCAATAACCTCAAGCAAAAGAAAGTTATTGTTCAGCTTGTCAATGACTGGATAAGTACTCACCCTGTTGGAGTTTATAGTCTATAACACCCACCCCGACCAATCCACTACCCTCATGATGTCAGCTAAGATCCAGAGAGGTTAGAAATTTTTGTAATTTTGATAACGAAAAATACGTAATGATAAGCATAATAATTACCCACCCAAAAACACAAAACCAATATGCTGATTAGTCCTTCCCTGACTTGAAAACTCTCTTGAATAGAAACTACCTCCAGTCACACGTATTCACAATTTTTCAGTGAGTTTAGTAGTCTACTTACGAGGTTGAATTTCTTACAATATGTATTGTAGCTTTTGTATGTTATTATCGTTACTATCGAGAATGCCTTTTCTGGGGTATTGAAGAAGACCCACCTCTTCGGCTTACTTCCTCCTCTATTTTCTTCCTGAAGTGTTATATAAACTTGTTTAGGTTGGAATTATTCTTAAAATTATTCTTAATCAGTGTCATTTAATATACTGCTGCTGACGGCCTATATCTCGGCTATACCGCCTGTTAGCTCTTTTACAATCAGCTCCGGTAGTGCTACTTCAACTCTTAGAATCAATCTCTTCCATAGCTCGTTTTTAATTCTCTTAAAATCCCTATTAGTCGGTCCCTGGACGTGACAGTACCATCACTGAATTTTATTCGGCAATTTACAATTCTGTGAGGTAGAAGATGTTATCTTCTCCGTCATGGTTTTCCAACTCTCTTGTATTCGTTTTTTACTATCCTCCGCGTGTTCACTAAATTTTTTCTTGAGGCATCCCGACTGACATTGATGTTTTCACTGTTTTTCACAGTCCTTAATAACTGGTTTGTTAAACCTTCACCAATCAACACTCGGACGCCCTGTAGTCGATTGTTGACATCGTCAATTATCAATAGGTCTATAGAATTTCATAATGTGCACCACATATGCTCCTAACTCTTGATCGAGATTTGGATCTAGGAATAACAATATCACCTAAAAGCCCTTCCAGATATTTTAGCACTCTAGGGTCCTTTATGGTTGCAACTCTTTGCTGAATTGTGCTGTGTAACTGTGTAATTTTCAGCCCTTTGACCAAAAAGTCATTCTGTAGCTGCTTGAGGTAGGAACTTGATGCTGATCGATTCAAAATGTCATAAGGGTATAGTTTTTACGCAACTGACGAGTGTTACCATCTAACAGTTGTGATTTCTTTTATCTCTGTGTTTTTGAAAGCTGTGTTTGCTTTCTATTTTTTTTACCAATTATTCACTATACCACTATTATACCACTATACAGACTGAACTGACCGCACCCGGTTTCGGGTGAATGTCACTAACTCATCTGCTCAAAAACACGTTATTGTTTATGAAAGCTCTTTTAGCAAGTGGATTTTGCGGATAAGACCCATATTCTTTATGATTTGAGCGATCTTAGGGTTACTTGCAGGGTAGATCATTCGCTTCCCTGTAAGGGGTGCTCTTCGACTAATTAACTCTTCTCAGAGAGTGGACATGTGGTGTGTAGGAAATCTGCTAGTTCTCTCCATAGTAACAAAACAGGAGCTGTGTCTCCGACATCATAAACAACAACACATTACGTTTTTATGGGCCGGGCCAACTCCGCCTCCTCTCAAATGTCGTACTAAAGGAATTCAGAAACAGCACAATATTTGGGTGGCATGGTACAATCTAAAAGTTTCAAACAGTCAGCACTACAGTCTCTTCGATAGGTAAGAGGGATGTCTAAGTTGTCTACTTCCAAAAATAGGTACCTATATCTAGCGGTTCACGGATGCCTCCGATTCAAGAATTACACCGGGTATCACCGGAGGGTAATAAAAATAGAGTGTCACTTTTAAAAGGTATTACCCTTTTCCTTGAAAAGAGCGGATAATTCGGGTAAGCAATCTGTTACAGCGGCACGTGAAACATCTGTCCTTGTTTTCAGAATCGTTTTTTGAATAGTTCAAATCTTTGAACTATCTTCGATTATTCCATTTTGAAATTCATTTTGAAATTACAGAGATTATTTCAAAGCTTCGCTTATTCAAATCAAAAATTCTTTCAATTCAGAGATTTGATAAGCTTTGCTTTTTCAAATCGAAAATTTGAACCATCTTTGATTTGGAATAATCCTTGTAATTTTAGAATTACAGATCAAGGATTTGAAACCAAACCAGGTTGCGGATAATCCGTGGTTACGTTAGTGATTTAAATCCTACGCGGGAAGCTGAAAATATTATAACAGAACCGCGATTATCTAAAAAAACAAACGACATGTTCTATACAGTTATTCTAGAAATAGCTTTTTCGTCTTAATTTTCGTCTTAAAAAGACGAACGAACAGCATAGTCAGCCTAGTAGAGAAAACAAATGTAGAGAAAACAAATAAAAACGTTTTATCTTTCTGTTTTCTATTTTGTTGTTTACAATCATTAAAATTTGTTCAGTAACTGGTTTATTAGTGCAATGAAACATATACCTGTTCTACCCATTGGCCTTGAACATTTATTGAACACCTAGAAGTGATGGCATCTCGTACCCCCAGGGGAATTCGAATCCCCGTTGCCTCCGTGAAAGGGAGGTGTCCTAAGCCACTAAACGATGGGGGCTTTTGTTTGTGTTATAGCATACAACATTCTTTTAGTGTTGTCAAGACCCTTCATTCTGGGTTTGATTTTTTTCCCCTTGAAACGGCTGCTTGTCAAAAAAAGTTCTCGGTTTTTGTATAGCAATTGGTTTTATGTTGTGGTATACTAAAACTAAGATAGCGCTCAATCTTATACACCTTTTGGTTGAAAATTTTTTTATGTCTCATTCTGTCAAAATTTATGATACTTGTATCGGTTGCACACAATGCGTTCGTGCGTGCCCTACAGACGTTTTAGAGATGGTGCCGTGGGATGGTTGTAAAGCAAACCAGATAGCATCAGCTCCAAGAACAGAAGATTGTGTTGGATGTAAAAGATGTGAATCAGCTTGTCCAACCGACTTTTTAAGTGTTCGGGTGTATTTAGGTTCTGAAACAACTCGAAGCATGGGTCTTGCTTATTAAAACTTTGTTTGAAACAGGAGTTCTACGAAACAAACTCACTTCTTGTTATTTTAACAAGAAGTGGTGTGTTTGCTACTACCTTTTTTTTTCTTTTTCAAAAGAAAAACTTCCATCTGCCTGTTTATGAAAAACGTGTTTATACGAATTGATACAGTTACAAAAATAACGGAACGAGACTGGTTTATCCCGTTTATTTCAAAGCAAAGCTGGTTCAAATCTCTGATTTTACTAATCAATAGAACGAAGTTTTTGTTTCAAATTTGAGATTTGAAACATCTTCAATTTGAATAAGCAAAGCTTTTTTTTTCAGATCTTGAATTTTATCCAATCGAAGATTTGACCCAAAACGAAAACGTTTTTTTTTCAAAAAAGCAAAATAACAAAAATACCAACAAAGGGGTTGCATTGTTTTCAATGACGGGAACACAAAACTCCAAATTTGGAGAGCCTTTGATCTCTGAACGAAGAATGCAAGCTCTTAACGATGATAAAAAAAGCTAGTTTTTATGAGCGTATCTGCAAAAACAAAAAATGTTGGCCGTATTACACAAATCATCGGTCCTGTGTTGGACGTGTCTTTCCCACCAGGAAAGATGCCTACCATTTATAATGCCCTTCTAATTGAGGGAAAAAACGAGAGTGGGGACAATGTGTCAGTCACCTGTGAAGTTCAGCAGCTTTTAGGGGACCATTGTGTCCGCGCGGTTGCAATGACTAGCACCGATGGTTTAATGCGAGGCATGGATGTTATTGATACAGGAAAGCCGGTAACAGTCCCTGTCGGGCAAGCAACGTTAGGCCGTATTTTTAACGTGTTAGGCCAAACTGTTGACAACATGGGGGATGTGAACACTGAAGACGGTCTCCCAATTCATAGATCTGCGCCAGCTTTTGTAGATTTAGATACTAAGCTTTCTATCTTTGAAACCGGCATCAAGGTTGTTGATCTGTTGGCCCCTTACCGTCGTGGTGGAAAGATTGGCTTGTTTGGTGGTGCAGGGGTAGGAAAAACCGTATTGATCATGGAGCTTATCAACAACATCGCAAAAGCGCACGGTGGTGTGTCTGTTTTTGGGGGTGTAGGGGAACGAACCCGTGAAGGGAACGACCTTTATATGGAAATGAAAGAGTCTAAGGTTATTAATGAAGATAACCTCAGTGAATCGAAGGTGGCGTTAGTATATGGGCAGATGAACGAGCCTCCTGGAGCGCGAATGCGGGTAGGTTTGACTGCATTGACGATGGCTGAATATTTTCGAGACATAAACAAACAAGACGTTCTCCTGTTCATTGACAACATTTTTCGTTTTGTCCAAGCGGGCTCTGAAGTTTCAGCGTTGTTAGGGCGTATGCCTTCAGCGGTAGGATATCAGCCTACTTTAGCTACTGAAATGGGGGGATTACAGGAACGAATCACTTCAACAAAAGATGGGTCAATTACGTCCATTCAAGCGGTCTACGTGCCAGCAGATGACTTGACCGACCCAGCTCCGGCTACAACCTTTGCACACTTAGATGCAACAACCGTTCTTTCTAGAGGGCTTGCATCGAAAGGGATTTATCCAGCAGTGGATCCTCTAGATTCTACTTCTACCATGTTGCAACCATGGATTGTTGGTGAAAAGCATTATGATTGTGCACAGAACGTTAAACAGACATTGCAGCGGTATAAAGAGTTGCAGGACATTATTGCCATTTTAGGGTTGGATGAGCTTTCTGAAGACGACAGGCTGGTCGTTGCCAGAGCAAGGAAGATTGAACGATTCCTTTCTCAACCTTTTTTTGTAGCTGAGGTGTTTACCGGTTCTCCTGGAAAATACGTAAGCCTAGAGCAAACGATTCAAGGGTTCAATCTAATTCTTTCTGGGGAGTTAGACTCTTTGCCAGAACAAGCATTTTATCTTGTTGGGGACATCGAAGAAGCTATTGGTAAAGCAGACACCTTAAAGGGGTAGCCTGACACGCCAGTGAACACGTTTTGTTTTAAAGCAATCTTCAATTTGAAACGAACTTGAACAGAGTTCAGACAAAAACACAAAAAAACGTAGTTTTTATTTCAAATCTTTCAAATCAAAGATTGGAATAAGCAAAGCTTTAAAATAATCTTTGATTTGAAAGATTCGAAACGAATCTGAACATAGTTCGGATCAAAACTTCGTTTTGAAATCAATAGAACAAAGTTTTTAGTAGTAAAAGCAAAGCTAATCAAATTTTCAATTTGAAATAAAAACTATGTTTTTATTCAAAGCAAAACTTTGAAATAACCTTCGCTTTGCTTCTCAAATAATTGAAACCGAAGCAAAGCTTTCAAACAAAACCGAATCATTCACACCTTAATTTTTCAACCGTTAGCAAAACAATGTTTTGCTAACGATTTATTTTTTTGGGATTGTTAACAACATTTTAGCCGTCGAAAGGATTGCTATGTTTCTGACAAAACCAGTCAAAAGCCATATTTGAAGGAAAAACGTCATGACTTTACAAGTTTGTATTATGACTCCTGATCGAATCTTCCTCAATCAGGAGGCTGAAGAGCTTATCTTACCAACGAATACCGGTCAGATGGGGGTTTTAAAAAACCATGCACCCCTTATCACCGCGCTAGACATTGGAGTTATGTTGATTCGCGCAAACAATTCTTGGGAGTCAATTGCTCTCATGGGGGGGTTTGCACTCGTCAAACAAAACAAAGTAACTGTGTTGGTCAATGAAGCAGAATCAGCTGAAACTATTGACCTTTCAACTGCTGAAGCCTCCTTTTCTGCTGCTAAAACCAGGTTAGAGGATGCAGAAGGTGAGAAACAAAAAGTTGAAGCAAATTTTGCTTTTAAAAGAGCACGAGCAAGGTATCAAGTTGTAAAAGTTGCTAAATAAAGGGGTTTTCACATCCTTTTTTATTTTTGTTTGTTATTTGGTTTCAAATTCTTAAAATCTTAAGATAGTTGATCTGAACAGAGTTCAGACAAAGGGACAAAGGAACGTAGCTTTGTTTGAAATCCTTCTTTTCAAAGATTTGTCAAAGATTTGAAAAGAAGGAGTTCGGACAAAAGAAAGGCGAACCTTTCACTGAACTGAATGAAAGATTTGCCCCTCAAAAACCTAAAGAGATAGCCCTTGTGATGGAAAGGTAGACATGTCGTGTTGAGGTCGCGGTGCTGAAAAGCTTGTCGGTTCGAATCCGATCGAGGGCAACTTTGATAATCAAACCAGGAGTTTGAAGAACTGTTATTCTGATTTTTTTGCAATGAAGGCAGGTTGAAGGTCGAAGCAATCCTCAACCTGCCTTATTATTTTAAAAATTAGCCAGACAGCCCCCCCATCTTTTCATTTACGGAGTTTGCCGTATAAATTATACGATTTTTGGGAAACACTATCGAAGTTGGTTGGTGAGTGGTTCAAAGCAAAGCTTTAAAAAAATCGAAGATTTGAAACAAAAAGGCTTCGCCACTTTTCTTAATACTGATTACTTCTTATATTCGCCTTACTTTTTTCTTTGTTTATTGCCATAAATAGAAACAGATAAAAAATAGGTTTTATTTAATATTAGCTAATCTAACTTGGTAGTAAGTAGCTTATTTACTATCAATCTAATTCATTCAAGTCGTCACGAAGAAAAACTTTTATTTTCGTACTGAACAGAAGAGGGGTTAAAAAAACCCCCATTTCAAACCTTTATAAAAAAGGTTTGAAATGGGGATTGTTCAAAGAAAGCTTATTCAAATCGAAGATTTGAACCAGCTATGCTTGGCAATTAATAAAAAAATTATCCATTGATAGAAGGAGCTTCTACAATTGCCAAATCAAGAGGGAAGTTGTGCGCGTTACGCTCGTGCATTACTTCCATACCAAGGTTAGCTCTGTTGATAATATCAGCCCAAGTGTTAACTACACGGCCGTTTGCATCAACTACAGATTGGTTGAAGTTGAAACCGTTCAAGTTGAAAGCCATTGTAGAGATACCAAGAGAAGTGAACCAGATACCAATTACAGGCCATGCTGCAAGGAAGAAGTGTAGAGAACGAGAGTTGTTGAAAGAAGCGTATTGGAAGATTAAACGACCAAAGTAACCCAGTCTGTTTACTGCAAAAAATCAATTTTTTGCTATGTAGGCTCTTTATCCTACATCTCTCCACGTTTCCGTGAAGTGTCGGACTATATCACAAACTTGAAAAGTTCAAGTCTTTAGGCACTCGTGGAGCTTCATAACCCGGTCTGGGTCGTATGCTCTAGTCTCTGAACCGTCTTACCATTCCTGATAAGCTTGGCTGCGGATTACCGTATTCTTTACTATTTCTGAATTTCAACTTGCCACCCCTGATATGATTTTCGTTGACCTTTCATGACCCGCGCCAATCCACTTGTAATGGTAGATTTTTGACACGTACCAAAAGATCGATGTTCTTGAAGCTTTTTCATAACCTCTAAAACTAAAGAACACTCATCTGGTTCAATTACAACAGGATATTCCAGATACTTATTAGTCCAAACCATGCGCGAAGCAAGTGCTTGTTGTATAAGTAACGATAGCTTAGTTCTGTATTTCTCGATTTTTTTGGGGGTTTGAGTTTTTCCCCCTTTTTTTCCTCGAAGAACCTGTTGAAATTTATTGAAAAATCCAGTTTGATAAAACTTTTGAGTTTTATGGGATGCTTTGATTCTATCTCTTTGAGCTTGAAGGGTTTGTCCTGTCCGCAAACGTAAAAATAATTGATCAATAAATTCGCTATACACTTTAAATCTTGGATTATGCGCTATATAGTGATCAGTATGCGTTAAGACAACAAGATTCCATTCTGCATCAGGTCCTCCTAAAGATTTGGGTATAATATGATGCTTTTCTACAGGTAGATTCTGTTCAAGCAGCTTAGGAGCTTCTTCAAGCTTTTGAAGCATAAAGGTTGTCACAATTTTGGAGATAGAAGATCATGTCTTCTATAGAATGAATTGTTTCAAGAACAACTTTCCATTTTTTGATCAGTTCGGGCTTAGAATTCATATGAATTCCATCATTTAAAGAAATATAAAGAAGTTAGGCTTCCCGACAATTCACCTAATTTTTCAACTAAGATCACTCTTAGAGGTCACAGTTTGACGTATGAGCAGCTACGATGTTGTAAGTTTCTTCTTCTTGACCGAATTTGTAACCAGCGTTAGCTGATTGGTTTTCAGTTGTTTCACGGATTAATGAAGAAGTAACTAGTGAACCGTGCATTGCAGAGAATAAAGATCCACCGAATACACCAGCTACACCTAGCATGTGGAATGGGTGCATCAAGATGTTATGCTCAGCTTGGAATACGATCCATCTGTTATGTAGTGGCTTTTTATCCACTACTCTCCGTGTTTCCATGGAGTGTCGGACTATATCATCAACCTTCTACGTTGTAATCAAAAAGGTTGTTGGGCGCTCGTGGGAGAATTATTGATTGAGTTTCTCATCTCCTAGTCTCTGAACCTTCTCCCCGCAATAAAAACTCTTCGAGGAGGTTGGCTGATGATTACCGTATTGTGTTTTTTTCATGAAATTCTTTAAGGTATTTTTTTTTAACCTTAACCAATCAATCTTATAATTAGATCGACAAAAATCTTCAAATTGTTTTTCAATATTGTTACCAAATTTGTAAGTAATATGAAAATCAGCATGAACACTTCTTGCTAGAAGAACTCCATTTGAGATCTCAAACCTTTGTTCTGGATAAGTATTCCAGCTATTCAAATGGTGACAGACAAGACTTTCAGTTTTTCCGGTTAAAGCACATCTGTAGTGGTACACTTTTCGTATAGTGTTCTTCCAAATGTAATCTTCGGTACTTGGAACATTAAGATCTCGACCATAGCCTCCTTTCCAAGCTGGATGATTTTCTCCAGTAACACCGACTAATGAACCACTTCTTTGATAAGCTTTTAAACCAATCAATATTTTTGTTTTTGTGAGTTATTGAAGCGATCATTTTTTTACATTCAGGGCACCCGGTTTGTTTGGCATTTTTATACGAATGTCCTGTAGTTTCAAAAAATGTCCTGTAGTTTCAAAATAAGACTCACAAGTGTAACAAACAAATAATATTTTGCTATGAATGTTCTTGTATTCATACATAGCGACTACACCGTGGTTTCGTTCGGCTGCCAGTTTTTCAAAATCTTGGAGAGTCAATCTTTTAGACATTTAGCTTTTAGACATTTAGTCATTTTTATAAGAAAATTGAAGATTTTAAAACCACAACTTAGGCTTCCATCAATTCACCCAATTTTCGACAAACATTGCTCTTTGAAGTCACGATATTTACATGAAGTTGAAAGTACCAGAAATCATTCGTGTTCAACAAGGGTCGCGACTCCTTGCCCGGGATTGTATTACCCAGCCTATTATTGCTAAAAGGATCAGACTATATCATTAACCACTTTGTAGGAGTGGTTACTCGCTATTTCGAGGCGCGCGTTTCCTCTATTCCCATTAGGATAGTCGTTAGGCATTTAAGAATCAACTACTCGTTTCCAATCTGGCCATTCTGAAGAATCGACACGTTTTCGAATAAGTTTGCGTGAGTGATTTAATTCCCTTGAAGCTTGTGCTATGCTCGGAAACAATTTTCCGTTAATAAATATTTTTGACCCAAGCTTGTCATTAGGAATTCCTTTCTTGGCAAGTCTCATAAGTGTCTTAGTTTTTTCTGAATGTCTTTTTTGGTAAAATGGATTGAGCTCGCTAGTTCGGCTTTCGTATGTATCAAAAAAGTTATAACACCTCTCTTTATCTGTAACGATGAGGTTTGATTCAATACGCAAACGATCTTCTTTCACTATCCAGTCTTCTCCGATGTAGAGTATAACAAACTCGAAATTTTTTTCACCATACAGATTCCAATCTGCTTGAAGTTTGCTGTTTGGATGAATTTTTCGACGGAGAGTTGACTTGTGAGAGGCGAGTCGACCTGAAACATTGGTTGTTTCACCATAATACCTGTAATCATTAGCAAGGCAAAGTATCATGTATATGCCTGGCATTTTCCTTGGAGAGAGTGAAGTTGAAACATTTAGCACGGAATCGTCGGTATTTGTTGCTTGTAATAAAAACCGAAATAAAAACCGATATTTTCCGTTTAAGCGAGTTTTCATTTGTGGCTTACGCCAAAAAGGGGCAATCTTGTTCTTTACCCAAAGGCATACCATCAGAGAAAGCGTGTTGCCCCTAAGTTTCCTTAGGGCACGGACTATATCATCATCTCAGTAACCGCTGAGATGGTGGGCACTAATAGGATATTATTGTTGGGACTCAATCCTTAGTCTCTGAACGTTCCGAAGAATTATTGCCCTCTCCGGCTTCGCTGCTGATTGCCATACTTTCAATCCACCAGCCATATCTCCGTGATTGAATACCACGCAAAATTTCACTAAGATTACTAGAATGGCGAACACTTCCTGGAACATACTGATTAAGTATTTCCTTGAGATCACTTATAGTTTCTAATGAAGAAGTATGCATAATCGCACCGGGCGTGTGCTTCCACAACAAAGACATTTGTAAGATTTGACGAGTTATTGGTGATTGGCGAGAACGTATCTCACCTTTTCTTCCATATTGCTCACCAACTTGCTTGCCTATTTTTTGAAGGGTTGCACGCTTTAGATCAGACATTGTTCGACCTCCTATCAAACCAGCCTTCCGAGCAAGCAACTTAGCTATTTCGGGGTTATCTCTGAAATAATAGGTAGATTTTGGTTTTCGACCTTGTATTTTCTGCCATTCAGGGTCAAACAAAGTGTTTCTGCGCTCTTTGTTGGTTGAATCTTGTCGTAGTCTCACAGCATCGTTAGTTTAACAACCGATAAAGAGAGCTGCAATTTTGTCTTGTACTTGGCTATACACCTCATATCTTATAAGATGTGCCTTGGCATGATCTTCAATAGAACAAAGAACAGTTTCCCCACTTACTAGCCCACCAGCATGAAGAGGTAAAATGTGATGTTTTTGTAGCAGAACATCTTTATCAAAACCCACCTTAGCTTTTTGTTTGAGCAGCTTGATAAACTGATCGTAGGCGTTAGTTGTTGGCATACTGTCTTTTATTGTGATTTTATTGTGAAAGCACGGAAGTGTTTGTGGTATTGGAATGAAAGGTTAGGTTTCCAGCAATTCACCCACTTTGCTAGTAGATTCGTACCTACTAGGGACTCATCTCGAATCCTTGTCCGATAGGGTAGATGATGAATACTGCAGTTGCTGCTGCAACAGGTGCAGAGTAAGCTACAGCGATCCATGGACGCATACCTAACAACTTAAAAAGAGGTTTCCCTCCACTTTTGCTGAGTAATAATCAGCAAAAGTTATTAAGCTGGACTATATCATCATCTTCTAATTGAAGATGTCGGGCGCTAATGTACAATTATTGTTGGGACTCATGTACTAGTCTCTGAACGTTCCGGAGAACCATTGCCCTCTCCGGCTTCGCTGCTGATCACCATAATTTAAAAGCATATGTTATATGTTCCAATACTCATTTTTGATGCCAAAAGCGATATGATACTCTATAAAATCCGAGGAAAGCTTCTCATAAAAAATTCGAACTCCATCAATTTTTATTCCTCATCTTTTTAGATTTCCTCTCTTCTGAATAGAAGCTTTGGAGTCAAATAAACCAGACTTGTTTTTTTTTGCTTTTCTATTGTAACTTTTGCACCTTTCTTGCCAGCATGAGATCTCTGTTCGGGATTATTTTTTGTAATGTCAGCATTAACTTTTGCCAAGGCATCACTTAAAACGTTTCGTTTACCAGCATCTTTGTAACCAAAAGTCTTTTGCCAACGCTCACTATAAAAGAAAGATTTTTCTTTCTTTCGAGAAGAGTCAGTTTTTTTACCGCCAAGTGTTCCAGCATATTTTGCAATAAGGAGTTTACCTTCTTCCAAATTATTCAACATAAACTTATATGCGGCTAGGTCACCGAACTCTTTATACTGAAGAAATATACTGAAGAAATCGATAAAAATGAGCAAGGGTGTGTTTATCAAAAGTTAGCAATAAAACATTTTTAGGTTCATAACTAGCCTGGAAATATTCTATGCTTGTAGAGTTTCTTATCCTTTGGACTAGACCGTGTACGTAAGTACTCTAAGTATTGATCATAAATACACATGGTTTTCTAAATCTCAGGGTTCCAGCAATTCACCCGATTTTCTATGGTTTTGCCAACAAAACCACAGCCGCCTAGATGTTAACGGAAAGAAAGTTCCCATTCACGACCCATGTAGCAGCAAATACCTAAGAAGAAGTGGCAAACGATTAGTTGGTAAGGACCACCGTTGTACAACCACTCATCTAGAGAAGCTGCTTCCCAAATTGGGTAGAACCCCAGTCCTAATGTTTCCATAGGGGGTGGACTATATCATCAACCTTTGGTTTTTTTCAAAGCAAAGCTTTGAACTACCAAAAGGTTGCCGGGCGCTAATGTAAGATTATTGTTGGGACTCACTTACTAGTCTCTGAACGTTACGGGGAATTCAAACCCTTCCCGAGAAAAAAATTTCTCGGAAACCTGAACTCTGTTCAGGCCCCGTCTTCGCTGCGGATTGCCGTATTTACTAGTTTCCAATCATACATCTGTTTTCTTTCGCCATAAAAAACTTTGATGAAAGAAATTTCTTTTCTAATTTTCAGAATGGTCAAATTAACTAAAGTAAAATTAGGTTTCCCGCAATTCACCCGGTTTGCACCGCCAGTTACCTAGACGTGGCACTTCTACTCAAAATGCAGACCAATCGCGTTTGAAGTTGGAACTACAGCACCAGAGATGATGTTGTTACCATACAACAAAGATCCTGAAACAGGCTCACGGATACCATCGATGTCTACAGGTGGAGCAGCGATGAACGCGATGATGAATACTGAAGTTGCAGTTAAAAGAGTAGGGATCATTAAAACACCAAACCAACCTACATAGATACGGTTTTCAGTGCTAGTAACCCATTCACAAAAACGAGCCCAAAGGGTTGCGCTTTCACGTCTTTCTAATACAGCAGCCATGTTAATTTATCTCCAATTTTCATACGGTTGAACGTTCTATCTTTTGTCGGAATTTGATTCCGATGAAGATCCTCAACCGGTGTTTATCGATCCTTTTTGTTTGTTCGGATGCTTTTTGTCTGAACTCTGTTCAGATGTCGGAATTCTCTTCTTTCAAAGATTTGAAAAAAGCAAAACTTTGAAATAATCTCAGATTTGAAACAACAAACACTAACTCTCAAAATATCTGAACTTGAAAAAAGCATACAATTCCGATAAAACATAAAACAAGGAGTAATTTATAGACTAGTCATCGGTGTCCTTTTCTTCTCCGTGAAACCAAACTTAAGAAGATGGTTTGAAATCGGAATAGAATTCCGACAGTAGACGGTGAAGGAAGGTTTTGTATATATTATAACACTTTTTCTTGGTGTTTTATTTGAATTTCACGTTTTAAGTTAGTAAGTTAATTTTCTCCGCCACATTATGTAGTACCACAACAATGTTTTCTTTTTTTTTCTTAAAGCATGCCTCTTATTCTTTTTAAACTATTCTTTTTAAACAAAGAATAACTCTTTAAACAAAGAATAACTCTCCTGTTAAATCAGATAGATTTTGTAGACCCGAGTCGACACATTCTCTCTTGTTTTCTAGCTCCTTTTTGAGTTGTGTAATTTGTTGAAGATTCAAAACTTTAATTTGACAATCATCTGAACCGAGTTCAGACAATAGAAGGTGTACCCCTTCTTGAATGAAGGAGTTTTCACCGACAGAACCCTTAATCCTCATTGTCTGAACTCAAATTAATAATCGTATGGACAGTATCTAAATACCGGCTCCACCGTGTTTTGTTTTGATGCGTTCACGACAATATTTTAAGCTGTGTCCTAGACGGAACAAATTCCCTGCTTTAGCGCGGAGTTCTAACGCCCTTTTTTTTGCGATTTTTGGATATTGAATTGTTAAAGATTTTCTTCAAACTCATACACTTCTCTCAAAAAAGCGGGCACAATTGTTTTGATATTGATACTGATATGCCAGTGTTCACTATTAATAAGTTCCATGTCCGGATACTTTTTTTTGTTTTTTGGTATTAGAACTCCTTTTTTCTTTAACAATAAAGTTTTTGTACAACAACACGTTATAAATTTTGAAATTAAAACAATCTTTTCAAGAAAATATAATAAAAGGCAATCATCACATTAACTAATGAAACTACAAGCTCATCCGTCAAAGTGGTGTCATAGAGCCAAAAGCCGAGCGATAATGGTTTCGTATGCACACACCTAACAAGGTTTTTTAGAAAAATGATGGTCTTAGTACCCTTTTCGTTTTTTTAGAGATGCTTATTTGACTTTTGTACACCTTATTTTGTTCTTTTGTCTGAACTCTGTTCAGATCAACTATGTTCAGATAATCTAACAAGAACGTGATTGCCGAAACCTTTGTATTAATTTATAATAATTTTTAAGGAATAAATCGGAATGTAGCGCAGTTTGGTAGCGCTCCTGTTTTGGGAACAGGAGGTCGCAGGTTCAAATCCTGTCATTCCGATTGCTTAATATTGCTTAATACAGAATCTTACGCATAAACGCCCTTAGTTCAGTTGGTAGAACGTAGGTTTCCAAAACCTAATGTCATAGGTTCAAGTCCTATGGGGCGTGATACGTTTTTTGATTAACACCACTGTAACAGTTGTTGACCAGGCCCTGCCTCCCCTTCCCATCTTCTAATAGGATTGAGAAACACGGCTTTTTGTTCAAATCTTTTATTTAATATTTGAAACAAAGCAGAGCTTATTCAAATCTTCGATTTAAAAAAAATCTTTGCTTTGAAGAATCCTTGATTTGAATATTTTTGACTTATTTTTCAAATCTTTAGATTTGAGGGATTTCAAGGAATAGAATTTCGCTCATAGAATTTCGATCAAAGAAATCAATTTGATTGTCTTTTCAAAAATTTTTTCAAATCTCTGATTTAAAGCGAATATTAACACAAATATGAACAGAGTTCAGACAAAAGGACAAAATTAGCAAAAGGACAAAATTAGGTGGTTCATTAAAAAAACAAAAACAAATAGCCTAGCTACTCTCGACAATCTGGAGATAGACCGCTGGTAGGTGATCTCCCGATTCTATTCCCGAGAATTCCAATTTGGTCTGAAGACATCGGTCTCAATCTTCCTGAAAATGTTGTCGTTCACTCCCCGAAAGATCGTATAACAAACAAGTTCACTAATTCTAACGGGTCTTATGCGGGCAGATAGGGCTGGTGAAATCAAACTCGCGTTTCGCGGCATTTTTTAACTCTTCTAATTCAACTGACTTACTCACAATACAGCTTTTTACCTTTTCCTGCCAACCTTTCAGTGTTTTGAAGGACACCTTTACAATTGGTCAACCTCCTTCTTTTGTTTTCGGATCAGGCTAGGGTTGGGGTCGTCTCGTTCATTTTTCGAGCATTTTTCAAGATGTGGTAGGTAAACAGCTTTTTTTGTATAATAATAAAAGAGAAATTGTAACCCTTTTTAAGTCATCGTGTTGGTGTTTAACTGTTAACAATCAAAAAACAGGCAGAGAGTGGTTTTTAAAAGTGAGAATAAAGATGGTCCACTAAACACGGCTGACCTGTTTGCTCTTTAGTTTGTTCAGTGAGAATATAAAACAACGATAAATGGGCGGTTAAAAACTAGTTAAATACTAAAATGATACTTAAAATTTAATTCTAGAAACAACGATATCATGCGTTACCCTGAGCAAAAAACGTTATTATGAAAAGCTTTACTATTTATCTGTCAACTGCTCCCGTTGTTGCTCTCGTTTGGTTTACAATTACGGCAGGGCTTTTAATCGAAATCAATCGTTTTTTTCCGGACCCGTTGGTTCTTTCATTTTAAAGCTGTCGAGAATGACCAGCACAATCTGAACTATTTCAATTTTTGATTATTCAATTTTTGAATTACAGAAATTAGTTCAAAGCGTAGCTTATTCAAATCTTTGATTTGAAAGGTTTGAAACAAAAACTATGTTCTCTTGTCCTTTTGTTCTTTTGTCTGAACTCTGTTCAGATAAACTTTGTTCATCTTCCCTTCAAATCAGAGATTTGAATAAGCTACGCTTTGGAAAGGCAAGCTCTATTTCAACGAGAGGCTTGCAAGGGTTTCGTTTATAGTAAGCTATCCCTTCTTCAAAATTAGATAGTTACACCGTTAAATGGCTGGTTAAGGGTTGAACTTTTTGACAATTTAACTATCCCTTCCCCTGGCCCTATTGAAAAAGTATTACCAAATTAAAATCATCCGATTTAGAATTGGGTATACTAAAGAATAAAAGGTGAAGCGGATTGAATAAAAATATTGAATTCATACGATTCAATTCTTTGATTGTTAAAGCGGGGCTTTGGTTCAAATCTTTGCTATTCAATTTTTAAAGTACAGAGATAATTTAAAATAAGCTTCGCTTTGAACAACAATCAAATAGTTTTCTTTCGCTTCACAGTTGTATCAATACAAAACTCAAAAACGATGACTCTATTTATTGCAAAATTGCCTGAAGCATACGCGTTGTTTGATCCGATTGTCAACATCTTGCCAGTCATTCCTATTTTGTTTTTCCTCTTGGCTTTTATCTGGCAAGCATCTGTTAGCTTTAGATAAGGCTGTACCTTGTTTTGAAACACAGCACTGATGCAACAGCTAATTCACCGACCTCACTAATTTAGGGTTGAAGGCTAAGCCAAATAATTCTCATCTCTTTTGTTCTATTAAGAGAGGAACGCGTCCATTAACACTGAAAGACGGTCTTGGGATTGATTAACGTTGTGGTTGGTGCATGAAGGGTTGTTTCGATCGTTTTAGAAAAAAGTTTTACCAATTTGCTCTGGAAGGAGCCGGTTGAGAAGTAATCCTCTTTCGACATTCTTTAGAAGGAGAGGAAAAGAATGTAAGCATCTATGAACATTTCTGAAAGCCAAATCTTCATTGCACTGTTTGGTGCATTAATTACCGGAATATTAGCAGTTCGTTTAGGAATTGAACTTTATACAGCTGAATAACTTTATACAGCTGAATACAAGAAGAACTTTTTTCTCTCTTTTTTCTCTAAGGTGATAGCTTGATACTTAAAGCTTTTTTTTGTCGAGTTTGCTTTCGGTACACCCTTTTTTCTGACGGAAGTTCATCTCTTTGCTTTCTCAAATTTGAGTAAGAAGCTTACTTAAATCAAAGATTCTTCAATTTTGAAATTTCAGAGATTTTTTTGAAAACTATGTTCTTTTGTTCTTTTGTCTGAACTCTGTTTAGATTCCTTTCAAATCTCTGATTTAATAATCAAAAAGGATTTAACAATCAGAATACTGGAAGAATATTGGCAAATTGATTTCTTTGAAAAGATTCAAAAAAATCTCTGTAATTCAAAAATTGAAGAATCTTTGATTTGAAAAAATTTGAATAGTTCAGATTGCAAAGTGTTTGAAATTTTAAAAAAGACATAAATTCTTTAACTTCCTTTTGTCGAGTAGCCTCTTGGTGTATTTTCGTTATGTCAAGAGACTGGAGAAGATTTATCCTCCGTTATACACAAAAAAGAGTAAGACTACACGTCGACGTAATGGATCAAAACAGGGTAGGCGCAAGTAGTAGTAATTGTGAACAAGTAGTAGTAATTGTGAATTTGTGACTGAAGTCTTTTTTGTTGTGGTCAACATATCAAAAACCAAACCCGCAAAAGATCTTAGAAGTATTTGTTTTAAAAACATGACAACTAGCTGGTGTTTTACAACCAACAACTTAATGTTCATATCAAAGCGATAGAAAAGAGATGATAGGCAGAAAACCCTTATCTTGTCCGAAAAATTCGGAGAATCAAATGATGTCAAAACCATTTTTGACATCAAAAAAATCTTTATTCAATCAAACAGGAGAACAGGATGGAAGTTAACATACTTGGATTGATCGCGACTGCGCTCTTTATTTTGATCCCTACCTCTTTCTTATTGATTTTATATGTCAAAACAGCAAGTGAAAACCCTTAACAATTTTGTTTTCAACACAGGGTTTTTCGGAGTTGGTTTTGTTTGTTTAAAACCTCCGGTTATTCAAAGCGTAGCTTTGAAATAAAATGGAGCTTATTCAAATCAAAGATATTCAATTTTGAAATGACAGAGGTTATTTCAAAGCTTTGCTTATTCAAATCTTTGATTTGAAAAAACTCTGAATAGAGTTGATCTGAACAGAGTTCAGACAAAAGGACAAGAGAATAGAGTTTTCTTTCAAATCTCTGTCATTTCAAAATTGAATATCTTTGATCTATTTTAATCTGAACGTTTACCTGTTGTTATTATCCAATCTTCGATTATTTCAAATTTCTTGATTTACTTTGTTGTGAACATGTTCAAACAAAAACGAATTCAGCTTTAAAATTTGAATTTCTGGACAGGTAAAACAAAATCAAACGATAAGGCTAGCGATAAGGCTAGCTCCGCACAAGCAGCAACTTAGCATTTCTGTTGCTACTAAAACAGGAACCGACACAACAGCAGATAACCAGATTTTTTATTTTTAACCCACATAATTGCTTACAAAAGATGTTGAACCTTTCAATTGTCTTCGTCAAGTCAACAACCTCCCCCTTTTAAAAGGGTCACACGTTGTACTATTTTGTCTGTTCTGTGGGTTAATAATGGTTTTTAACATTTTAAGACAAGACTATGAATTTGATTTTTCAGTTAACACTATTAGCACTGATCGGTGTATCGTTTCTTTTAGTCATTGGAGTTCCCGTTGTTTTTGCGTCACCTGATGGTTGGACTGGGAACAAACGAACTGTGTTTTCAGGTTTAGGCATCTGGGTGTTGTTAGTTTTTGCTGTTGGTATCTTAAACTCTTTTGTCGTTTAAAATGGATTGATTACAACAACAACAGGAGAGTGATCCAGCTTTGACTTGAGCTCAACTTGGTTTTCTAACAGGGTTGGATCTCTGGGTCTAACCCTGTTGGAAAAGAGGGCACCTCAACTTTACTTTTTTTCAATACCCCAACCGTGTTGTTTCTATTGTTTCTAGGTATTTCGCGAGACGGGTTCTGCCAACCCCACATACAAGCATTGAATTGCAAACCTCGGCCTTTTTGCAGTATTTTACATTTATAGAAAGAAGAACAGACGAGAGGGTTGCTAACTCAATGGTAGAGTACTCGGCTTTTAACCGATTTGTTCCGGGTTCGAGTCCCGGGTAACCCAAAATATTTCTTTCAAATATACAAGAAACTCTGGAAACTCTGAAATATTAACATTAATAATGTAATAAATTGTATTATTAAATCAAAAAAAAGCAAGTTGTTTATAATATTACCAACGATCGAGCACATAGTGTTTGAGGTTTTTGAAGAGAAGTCTTGTTTCAAATCTCTAAATAATCTTCGATTATCAAATTTTCGATTTGAAAGAAAACTACGTTCTATTGATTTCAAAACTTTGTTTTGATCTGAACAGAATTCAGATTCGTTTCAAATCTCTGATTTGAAACAAAATAACAAAGACTTTCGGTGATTGTGTGGTTTTTTGTAGAGAAAACGATGATTCATGTGGAGATTTCCGCTATGACTATAGCGATCGGTAAACCTCAAGAAGAGCGAACTTTGTTTGACGATGTAGACGACTGGTTACGTCGTGATCGATTTGTTTTTGTTGGTTGGTCTGGTCTTCTTCTGTTTCCTTGTGCGTATTTGGCACTAGGTGGGTGGTTTACAGGAACAACCTTTGTGACATCTTGGTATACCCACGGGCTTGCTTCTTCATACTTAGAGGGGTGCAACTTTTTAACAGCCGCTGTTTCAACCCCGGCTAACAGTTTAGGTCACTCTCTTCTTTTTGTTTGGGGGCCTGAAGCTCAGGGCGATTTGACACGCTGGTTTCAGCTAGGCGGACTTTGGACGTTTGTCGCTCTTCATGGCTCATTCGGTTTAATCGGGTTTATGTTGCGCCAATTCGAACTCGCTCGTTCTGTCAATTTGCGCCCTTACAACGCGATTGCTTTTTCAGCCCCAATTGCGGTTTTTGTGTCAGTTTTCTTAATCTATCCATTAGGTCAATCTGGCTGGTTTTTTGCTCCAAGTTTTGGTGTAGCTGCAATCTTTCGATTCATCCTGTTCTTCCAAGGGTTTCACAACTGGACATTAAACCCATTTCATATGATGGGTGTTGCAGGTGTTTTAGGAGCAGCTTTGCTTTGTGCGATCCATGGTGCGACTGTAGAAAACACACTTTTTGAAGATGGTGATGGTGCTAACACCTTCCGTGCTTTTAACCCAACCCAAGCAGAAGAGACATATTCAATGGTTAATTGGTAGCCACCTTATACAGTAATGTATATTGCTAAATCTTGCTTAAACGGAAAAACTCTTTTGAGGATCAGCTACAAGACAATTCCGTGCTAAAATGATATGAAATAGGTAAACCACAGAAAACTGAATCTCCCACATTCAAACAAAACCCTATCGAAAGTTGATTCGTTCTCGTTTAATCGGAATCAAATTCCGACAGCTGAAACCAGAAGGACAGTAAGGAAGAGAGATGTTTGAACTCAAATCACAGACGATTAAGGGTGTTGCTTTCATATCACAAATGCCGAACGACTATCCCTTCTGGAGGACGGGGGGAGTAGGAAACAAGGGTTTCCGAAATAGCAAGTGTTCGTTTAACTAACGGATAAAGATATAGTCTGATCTCATAGGTGACTATGAGCTGTGGGATTTTTCAAAAAACTTCCCGGAAAGGAAAACACGTTTACCTGTATTTATTCAATTTGAACAGAGTTCAGATCACAATTTTGTTATTTGTTGAAACCCCTCTGATTTGAATAATCTTCAATTTGAATAAGCAAAGCTTTGAACTACCCTTTGAATTGCTTCAAATCAAAGATTTTCAATTTATTTCTTTAATTTCAAAATTGAATAACAAAGCTTTGAAAGAATCAAAAAAAAGGTCAAACTCCGGTTCCTTTTGAACACGCTGTACTGCAAACCGTTTCTGGTCTCAAATTTTTGGTGTTGCCTTTTCTAACAAACGCTGGTTACACTTCTTCATGTTGTTTGTTCCGGTCACAGGCCTTTGGATGAGCGCGATTGGTGTGGTAGGGTTAGCTCTCAATTTGCGAGCATACGATTTCGTTTCACAAGAAATTCGTGCTGCAGAGGATCCAGAGTTTGAAACATTCTACACTAAAAATATCCTGTTGAATGAAGGCATCCGTGCGTGGATGGCTGCTCAAGATCAGCCACATGAAAGATTAGTGTTACCTGAGGAGGTTTTACCACGTGGAAACGCTCTTTAATAGTGCTTTAACGATTGGCGGTCGTGATCAAGAGTCGACCGGTTTTGCTTGGTGGGCAGGAAATGCCCGATTAATCAACTTGTCTGGTAAGCTTCTAGGGGCACATGTTGCTCATGCGGGCCTTATCGTGTTTTGGGCTGGTGCGATGAACCTTTTTGAGGTTGCTCACTTTGTGCCTGAGAAACCAATGTACGAACAAGGTCTAATCTTGTTACCACACCTGGCTACCTTAGGATACGGTGTTGGCCCCGGGGGGGAGGTTATAAACACCTTCCCTTATTTTGTTTCCGGTGTGCTTCACCTTATTTCTTCAGCTGTTTTAGGCTTCGGCGGAGTGTATCACTCGCTTCGGGGTCCTGAAACACTTGAAGAGTCTTTCCCTTTTTTCGGGTATGTATGGAAAGACAAGAACAAAATGACAACTATCCTGGGAATCCACCTCATCATTCTAGGGATTGGGGCTTGGTTGCTAGTTTGGAAAGCCCAATATTTTGGTGGTGTTTACGATACCTGGGCACCTGGCGGTTTGAACACATTTCATGGCTGCGTTTCATAGAAATATGATTTCCAACTCATCTGCCTAAACGGGGAACCTCTGATTCTATAATCAAGACAATCCCGTACTAAATTTTTTACAAAAAAAGATTGGTTTCTCCTTCAAAATTCTATTCCTTCAAATCTTTGATTTGACAACTCATTCAGCTTGCCACTATTTGCCCTTTGTTATTGTCAACTCAAAAATTGTTCAAATCTCTGGGTTTCAAATCTTTGATTTGAAACATCAGAGATTTGAATATGTTTGAATACCAAACAACCATCAAAGAAGATTACCGGTTATCAAATCTTCGATTTGAATAAGCTTCAAAAGAATGAATCGGTTTTGGTTTCAAAGTGAAGATTTGAATTCCGACAAAAGGACAAAAAAAGGGGTGTGATTTTCATATTTTTTGTAAAAATAAATGTCTAACGACTATCCCGAAAGGGAGTAGAACACGAGCGTGTTCGAAACGGCAGAAACCTTCGTATTATGTTTTTTTTCATAGTAAAAGGTTAAGATATAGTCTGATCTTTACAGAAATGTAAAGCAGAAAAAAACTCGGTTATGTTTTTTTCGGAACGAAGTAGCGACTCGTTTGAATATATATGGGTGATGTTCGTATTATAACTAACCCCACTATCAGCCCAGCAGTGATCTTCGGATACCTCTTAAAGTCTCCTTTTGGTGGAGACGGCTGGATTGTCAGCGTTGACAACATGGAAGACGTTATCGGTGGTCACATCTGGATTGGCACACTTGAAATTTTTGGAGGTGTGTGGCACATCTTGACAAAACCTTGGGCGTGGACACGACGTGCATTTGTTTGGTCGGGTGAAGCTTACCTGTCTTATAGCCTTGCCGCTATCTCAATTATGGGATTCACGGCATGTTGTATGTCATGGTTTAACAACACCGCGTACCCTAGTGAGTTTTATGGTCCAACAGGACCTGAAGCATCACAATCGCAAGCATTTACCTTTTTAGTACGAGACCAACGGTTAGGTGCTAACGTTGCCTCCGCACAGGGACCTACCGGTCTTGGAAAATACCTGATGCGATCACCTACCGGAGAGATCATTTTCGGTGGTGAAACAATGCGATTCTGGGATTTTAGGGGCCCTTGGCTAGAACCATTGCGTGGACCTAATGGTTTAGACCTAAACAAGCTTAAAAAAGACATTCAACCATGGCAGGAGCGTCGCGCTGCAGAATACATGACGCATGCGCCGTTGGGGTCTCTCAACTCGGTAGGTGGGGTTGCGACTGAGATTAACGCTGTTAACTTTGTATCTCCTCGAAGCTGGTTGGCTACCTCACACTTCTGTTTAGGTTTCTTCTTTTTTGTTGGACATTTATGGCATGCTGGCCGTGCTAGAGCTGCTGCGGCTGGCTTTGAAAAAGGTATCGATCGTGAAGATGAACCTGTTCTCTCTATGCGTCCACTAGATTAATTTTATTTCGCTTTCAATCATGTTTACAACATCTGAATCAATCTGAACGATGTTTAGATTAAACCTTTGTTATTTGGTTTCAAATCTCTGATTTGAAACCCCTCTGATTTGAATAAGCAAAGCTTTTTGATCGGAACAAAGTTCAGATCAACTCTGTTCAGATTTGAAACAAAAGAACGTGTGAACCTTTCTGCGCACAACCAAAACAAATAGGGTTGTGCGCAGCGTTAGGATATAATATCAATACAACTAATAGCGAGAAAGTAAACACATTATGTTACGAATTTTTTATGGGACTTCCTTGGTATCGTGTCCATACAGTTGTATTAAACGACCCCGGTCGTTTGATTGCCGTTCACATTATGCATACTTGTCTAGTATCAGGGTGGGCAGGAGCAATGGCTTTTTATGAACTTGCTGTTTTTGATCCTTCCGACCCGGTTTTAAACCCTATGTGGAGACAAGGAATGTTTGTGTTGCCTTTTATGACTCGCTTAGGGATCACTCAATCATGGGGTGGTTGGACAATCAGCGGTGAAGCCTCGTCTAACCCGGGAATCTGGAGTTACGAGGGTGTTGCAACTGCACACATCTTGTTGTCCGGGGCACTGTTTTGGGCTTCCATCTGGCACTGGGTTTTTTGGGATTTAGAGCTTTTCCGCGACCCAAGAACAGGATATCCAGTCTTAGATTTGCCTAAAATCTTTGGGATTCACCTTTTCCTTTCAGGCTTGTTATGCTTCGGTTTTGGTGCTTTTCATGTGACCGGTCTTTTCGGTCCAGGGATTTGGGTGTCAGACCCTTATGGCATCACAGGAAGCGTCCAACCGGTCGTCCCTTCTTGGGGTGCTGAGGGGTTTGATCCGTACAACCCGGGCGGAATTGCGTCTTAACACGATGGGGCGCGCTTGCCGCGAGGCAAGGCAATAAAAATTCGCTATATGCTGGGACCTCCCGCTAAATCCTATCTCTTTTTTTTTTTGACAAACAAACAACTGATTCTTCAAATCATCTTTGATTTTTTTTAAAGCTTTGCGTCAAATCAAAGATTTGATAAAAAGTCAGTACATGTTGTACAGAGAGGGTATCTTGTAGTCCAATGGTGAAAAATCTGTTGGAAAAATCTATCAAGTAGGGACAATCAGCAGGAAACTATTTTGGTTTGAAAATTAAACTATTATGATCAACGAAGGTATCAAGAAAACTGAAGATTTGCTTCAGCCCAAAATAGGATCCTCAGAGACTACACGCGAATCACCAGTTTCTTCTTCTGTTGCTTTTGATTCTTCTCGTATTACTTTTGATTTTGCTGATTTTATTAAGCATCACCTTCCAACGCACAAGAAAGATGTAGACATCAGCTTTTTGGAATGGCTTGTTGGGTTTGTAGAGGGAAATGGGAGGTTTTGCTCTAGATTAGTTGAAGAGGGCTCATTAAAACGCCACTTCTTGTTTCAAATCTGTCAACAAGATCCAAAAGTGTTGTACAAGATCCGGGGCCACCTGGGGTTTGGAACGGTACGAAAACATTATGAACTCACCGAACACTGGAGGTACACAATTGAAGACCGGAAAGGACTACAGCGTATCATGGCCCTTTTTAATGGGAATCTCGTCCTACCAAAGCGTCGCCGCCAGTTTGCAAACTGGATCAAAGAGACAGAGCCGATCCATCATCCGTCTTTTGTCTTTAAAGGGCAGCAGACAGTACCAACGGTCTCACTTCATACAGGCTGGCTGTCTGGATTTATTGACGCAGAGGGATGTTTCTATGCACCTTTTACCAAGCCTTATACTCTATCTGCCAGGTTGACTCAGAAGGATGTGTGTGGTGAGAGGGAGGTGTTGATTGAGATTGGTTCGCTATTCACGAGCCATGTAGAGGTGAATCTAGCAAAAAAATCAGATTGTTATCACCTTGAGTTATCATCCCCAGGCAGCCACGATGCGTTAGTAGATTATTTGAAGCGCTTCCCTTTGCATCAAAAAGCGGTTATTTATCGTCGATGGTGGCGTGTGTATTTGCTAAGGAAAGAGGGCCGTCACCTGACTGAAGCTGGGATAAGTCGAATGCGCCGAGTGTGTCTTGCTATACAGGAAGAACGGGAAAAAAGGGAAGAATTCAGAAAGCAACTAAAGAAAGAGGGGTTGAAGATATAGTCCACATCTCTTTTTGCTTTTAAATTGAAAAGAGAACAGGCATCACATGGCGGCTGGGATCTTAGGAATCTTAGCTGGGCTGTTTCATTTGTGTGTTCGCCCACCTCAAAGGCTGTTTTATGGGTTGCGTATGGGCAACATTGAAACTGTCCTCTCTAGCAGCATTGCAGCTGTGTTCTGGGCTGCTTTTGTTGTAGCCGGAACAATGTGGTACGGCTCTGCGGCGACCCCTATTGAGCTCTATGGCCCTACCAGATACCAATGGGATTTAGGGTTTTTCCAGCAAGAGATTGAAAAGCGTGTCCAGGAAGGGTTAGCGGAAGGTAAAACTTTATCGCAGACATGGGCCCAAGTCCCTGAAAAGCTAGCTTTTTATGATTATATTGGAAACAACCCAGCAAAAGGTGGATTATTTAGGGCCGGTGCGATGAACAGTGGGGATGGTATTGCAGTTGGCTGGCTGGGTCATGCCGTTTTCAAGGATAAAGATGGAAACGAGCTTTTTGTTCGCAGAATGCCTACCTTCTTTGAAACATTCCCGGTGTTGCTAATTGACAAAGATGGGGTTGTTCGTGCAGACGTTCCGTTCCGCCGTGCTGAATCAAAATACAGCATTGAACAGGTTGGGGTTTCAGTTACCTTTTATGGTGGTGAGCTGGATGGTGTTTCTTTTACTGATCCAACAACTGTGAAAAAGTATGCACGACGAGCTCAATTAGGTGAAATCTTTGAGTTTGACAGGGCAACCCTACAATCCGATGGGGTTTTCAGAAGTAGCCCACGTGGTTGGTTCACTTTTGGCCATCTCTGCTTTGCTCTGTTGTTCTTTTTTGGCCATATCTGGCATGGTGCAAGAACGATCTTCAGAGACGTTTTTGCAGGTATCGACGCTGATATTGACGATCAAGTAGAATTTGGTGCTTTCCAGAAACTTGGTGATGCTTCTACTCGTCGACAGCTTGTATAAAAACATTTCGGCTGTTCAAATCTCTGATTATTTCAAAGCAAAAGCTTTGAACCATCCTTTGATTTGAAACAAAAACAGAGTTTTTTTTCAAATCGAAGATTTGATAATTGAAGATATTCAATTTTTAAATTACAGAGATTTGAACCCAAAGCGGAGCTAATCAAATCGATGATTTGATTAGCTTTGCTTATTCAAATCGAAGATGGTTCAAAGCTTTGCTTTGAAAAAAATCAGAGGTTTGAATCAGCTCCGTTTTGTTTCAAAGCAAAGCTTTGAACCATCAGAGATTCGAAAACAAAATAAAATCGGTTGCCAACTCTAAGACCACTTACCTATCACTAATAATTAAGAACATTTTATGGAAGCTTTAGTTTACACCTTTTTGCTCATAGGGACTTTAGGGATTCTGTTTTTTGCAATCTTTTTTAGAGAACCCCCTCGGATTGTTAAATAATCGGTATCAACCCCTTTCAAAGCTACGTTTTGTTTTTTTTTATTTAAAGCGGAGCTTTGAATAACAAAACAAAGCCCTTACAACAACGGTGCCTGGCTAGAATCAAATGTTTGTTCGTTTTTTTACCCCGAACAGCTTTGAAAAGGGGTTGAAATATGAAAAACAACTCTTATAAGGTATGCAAAGTTCTGCTTTTTTTTTTACCATTTTTATATGGTGCCTTCTTTTAAGTGTTACTGGCTATTCTATATATGTTGGATTTGGTCCTCCTTCAAAACAGCTTCGTGACCCTTTTGAAGAGCATGAAGATTGAGAACATCTCAAAAAAATTCATACAGCGATCCAGAATAGTTGTTTGATCTTTTCAAAACAAGGGGAACTTCTCCTGATTTACAGAAAGTAAAAAACTTATTACATCTTCACTTTAGTATGGCTACTACCGCTACTCCAAAAAATGCCCAAGATGATTTAAAAGAAAGCAAAGTAACCACATTGGGAACACTCTTACGACCATTAAATTCCGAATACGGAAAAGTAGCTCCAGGGTGGGGGACAACAGCGTTGATGGGTGTTTTTATGGCTCTTTTTGCAGTGTTTCTTGTTATTATCCTTGAAATTTACAACAGCTCTGTTCTTTTAGATGAAATCAAACCGATTTTTTAACGACCTGTAAAATTATAAAAGTCGGTTCGTACATTTCATTTGAAAACAAAATAATCGTTCAATTTCCGTTTTTCAGAGTTCAGAAGCCTTTTTTCAAAGCGTAGATTTGGTATTTGGTTTCAAATCAAAAATAGTTAAAGCGGAGCTTTGTTTCAAATCTTTGATATTCAAGTTTGAAATGACATAGATTATTTCAAATCAAAGATGGTTCAAATTTGAGATTTGAAAGAAAGCAGAGTTAGTTAAAATCTTTGATTTTTTCAAAGCAAAGCTTTGAACCGTCTTCGATTTGAAACCGAAGCTACGCTTTAACTATTTATCACTTAAAGTGTATATCTAAAAAATTATGTATGGACACTAAAAAATAAATCGAAACCTTAATAGAAAAAAAAAGGCAAGCATAGGCGCGCCTTGAAGAGGTTGCCACAAAAAGACAAAAGTTAGAAACTGAAGGAGTTAAGGTGGTAATCCAGCTCGGAATAGGGAGAAGCGCAATCCGTTCGGCAGTAAACGAACTGTATGAGATTACGTTGTCCGATAATCGGCTACAACGAATGCAAGTTTTTGCAGAGGCCGTAGAAATCATATGAAAGGGCTTGCTGAAAAAACTAAGCATTTAACATAAACTTTGCCTCAACTTCGACAAGAAGAGGCAGAATTGACAAAAAGAATTGCTGGCCTAAACCGTCAAATTGACGCGAAAAGAGAGACTCTTTCGGAACGTACCGTACAATCAAGACAAGAATCAACACGGTCGCCCGTCCGCCGGAAAGAAAGCGGGTTATCGACAGCACAGAGTTTTTACTTACCTCCTCTTTGGGTTCAAATCAAAGATTTGAATGAACCATCTTTAATTGAAAATAATCTCTGTAATATCAAAATTAATGATTTGTAATCAGAACAATTTCTAGAACTTGTAACAGTTCATAATAGTCAGAATAGAAAGTCTCTCAACAAAAAGAGGGGTCTTTTCAATCTTGTGAATAAATCGAAAGCGCGATAAGCTGGTTTTCATTTAAAATCTGTGCTATTATCTGAAATAAACTATTTCAAAATATTGGTCAAAACATTGGGGCGTCGCCAAGTGGTAAGGCAGTGGGTTTTGGTCCCACCATTCGGAGGTTCGAGTCCTTCCGCCCCAGCTCTCTTTACTCATTATAATGATTAATATAATTCTAATGATTAACCTCTAGTGCACTCTGTCGATGTATTATTGTATAATACAAGTGTAAGCTTTGAACGTGTGCATGGTATGAAGGTTCTTCCCTGGTACCTTGGTAACCTTGCTGCCTTCTCCGTCATCTTGCTGTTATATGTTGCGCGAGAGCAGAGTAAACTTTGTGGTTTTTGTTTTTAGGAGATATTCGATGGCAATTGTTCCACCAGCACGAGAAGAAAAAAGGGTGAAAATTGTAGTCGATCGAGATCCAACTGAAACAAGTTTTGAGCGGTGGGCGAAGCCTGGCCATTTTTCTCGAACATTATCGAAAGGTCCAGCAACAACAACTTGGATTTGGAACCTTCATGCCGATGCGCACGATTTTGATAGCCACACCAGTGATCTCGAAGAGATCTCTAGAAAGGTTTTTAGTGCCCATTTTGGTCAATTAGGCATCATATTGATCTGGCTTAGTGGGATGTACTTTCATGGAGCAAGGTTCTCGAACTATGAGGCCTGGTTAACGGATCCGATTCATTTTAAGCCGAGTGCTCAAGTGGTCTGGCCGATTGTCGGTCAAGACATTTTAAACGGTGACGTCGGTGGAGGCTTTCAAGGGATTCAGATCACGTCAGGGTTCTTTCAAATCTGGCGTGCGGCCGGAATAACAAGTGAGCTGCAGTTGTATAGCACCGCTATCGGTGGCCTTGTGTTAGCGGCAGCGATGTTTTTTGCCGGATGGTTTCATTATCATAAGGCGGCACCAAGGCTGGAATGGTTCCAGAATGTCGAATCAATGTTAAACCATCATCTCGCGGGCCTTTTAGGGTTAGGAAGCTTAGCTTGGGCTGGCCATCAAATCCATGTCTCTCTTCCAATCAACAAGTGTTTAGAGCTAGGAATTGATCCAAAAGAAATCCCATTACCTCATGAGTTTTTGTTCAACTCGAAGCTGATGGCCGAGTTCTATCCAAGTTTTGCAAAGGGGTTAACTCCATTCTTTACGCTGCATTGGCGCGAGTACACAGACTTTTTGACCTTTAACGGCGGGTTAGACCCGGTAACCGGTGGTCTTTATCTCACTGACACAGTGCATCATCACTTAGCGATTGCAGTCCTGTTCCTGATTGCTGGACACATGTATCGAACAAACTGGGGTATTGGTCATAGCATCAAAGACATTTTAGAAGCTCACAAAGGCCCATTCACCGGCGAGGGGCACAAGGGGTTGTACGAGATCTTAACAACATCGTGGCATGCACAATTGGCGATTAACCTAGCGCTTTTTGGGTCTTTGTCCATTATCGTTGCCCATCACATGTACTCAATGCCCCCTTACCCTTATTTAGCAACCGATTATGCAACCCAGCTTTCTATATTTACACATCATAACTGGATTGGCGGTTTTTGTGTAACAGGGGCTGGTGCTCATGCTGCGATCTTTATGATCCGTGATTACGAGCCAACAAATAACTATAACAACCTTTTAGACCGTGTCATCCGTCATCGTGATGCTATCATCTCTCATTTGAATTGGGTTTGTATATTCTTAGGGTTTCACAGCTTTGGGTTATACATCCACAATGACACGATGAGCGCTTTAGGACGACCACAGGACATGTTTTCTGATACAGCTATCCAGCTTCAGCCAGTTTTTGCTCAATACCTGCAAAAGATTCATTTTAGTCTTCCAAAGGTGGTCTATCAGCTTGATGGAGCTACAAGCCCTGTTTGGCAAGGACCAAATGTGGTTGTTGGCGGAAAAGTAGCTATGATGCCTATTCCTCTAGGAACGGCAGACTTCATGGTTCACCACATTCACGCATTTACTATCCACGTCACCGTTCTGATTTTGCTGAAAGGGGTATTATATGCGCGGAGTTCACGATTGATCCCTGACAAGTCGACATTAGGTTTCCGTTTTCCGTGTGATGGTCCAGGTCGAGGGGGCACGTGTCAAGTTTCTGCTTGGGACCATGTCTTCCTTGGGTTGTTCTGGATGTACAACTCTTTGTCGATTGCGATTTTCCATTTCAGTTGGAAGATGCAATCTGACGTTTGGGGGACCGTCACCGCGGGAGACAAAATCTCACACATCACCGGTGGAAATTTTGCTCAGAGCGCAAATACCATCAATGGTTGGCTTCGAGATTTTTTGTGGGCACAATCTTCTCAAGTCATCCAGTCTTACGGTTCTGCTCTCTCAGCGTACGGGTTGATGTTTTTAGGTGCCCATTTCGTGTGGGCTTTTAGTCTTATGTTCTTGTTTAGTGGTCGCGGTTATTGGCAAGAATTGATTGAATCGATCTTGTGGGCTCATAACAAACTAAAAGTTGCACCAGCAGTCCAGCCACGGGCTTTAAGCATTACTCAAGGCCGAGCAGTTGGTGTTGCTCATTACCTCCTAGGTGGTATTGCAACCACTTGGTCATTTTTCTTAGCAAGAATTATCGCGGTAGGATAAACCCATCGATATTTCACACCTTTCAAATCTTTGATGGTTTTTGTTTTGTTTTCAAAGCAAAGCTTTGAATCATCTTCGATTTGTTTCAAAACTTTCATTTGAAACAAAGCGGAGCTTTAAAACAAATCCTTCAAATATTTGATTTGAAGAGAGAGATGCACCCCATATAAGAGAAGTTGATTTTCCACAGGCATTTCTATTTCTAGCCTACCATCGGTAATTTGTTACAAATCTCTGATTTCAAAAATCGAAGATTTGAATAATCAGAGATTTGTAACAACAAGAATTCCGACAAAAGGCAGAGAGAGGGTTGTGTCTTGCGTGTCTTGCTACTGCCGGACAAAATACCGTATAGTTTACCAAGAGTATTGAACACGTTATGGCAACTAAATTTCCAAAGTTTAGCCAAGGCCTAGCACAAGACCCTACCACCCGTCGGATTTGGTATGGGATTGCAACCGCTCATGACTTCGAGAGTCATGACGGGATTACAGAAGAAAGCTTATATCAAAAGATATTTGCTTCCCATTTTGGTCAATTAGCAATCATCTTTTTATGGACGTCTGGGAATCTGTTTCACGTTGCTTGGCAAGGAAACTTTCCACAGTGGGTGGAAGATCCCCTGCACGTTCGACCAATCGCTCATGCAATCTGGGACCCGCATTTTGGACAGCCCGCGATTGAAGCCTTTACCCGTGGAGGGGCTTCTGGGCCGGTTAACATATCTACGTCTGGCCTTTATCAGTGGTGGTACACGATCGGTTTGCGAACAAATCAAGACCTGTATCAGGGTGCCATCTTCTTGCTCTTTGGAGCATCTTTGTTTTTGTTTGCTGGCTGGCTTCATTTGCAACCCAACTTTCAACCTGCCTTGTCTTGGTTTAAAAACGCAGAATCAAGATTAAACCACCACCTTTCAGGGCTTTTTGGGGTCAGCTCACTAGCTTGGACTGGCCATCTCGTCCACGTTGCTATCCCAGAAGCTCGTGGTCAACATGTTGGTTGGGACAACTTTTTAACCGTCTTACCACACCCGTCAGGGCTGGCTCCCTTTTTTAGTGGGAACTGGGCTGCATATGCTCAAAACCCAGACTCTGCAAGCCACATCTTTGGAACATCAGAGGGTTCTGGGACAGCAATTTTAACTTTTTTAGGTGGGTTTCACCCACAAACACAAAGCTTGTGGCTGACTGACATTGCACATCATCATTTAGCAATTGCTGTGATCTTTATTTTAGCAGGGCACATGTATCGAACCAGCTTTGGGATTGGCCATAGCATGAAAGAGATCTTAGAAGCGCATACACCCCCAGCCGGTGGTTTGGGTGCTGGTCACAAGGGGCTGTTTGACACTTTGAACAACTCATTACACTTCCAGCTTGGGTTGGCATTGGCAAGCGTTGGCACTATCACCTCTCTCGTTGCTCAACACATGTATTCATTGCCGCCTTATGCGTTCTTAGCCCAAGATTTTACAGCTCAAGCTTCTCTTTATACACACCATCAGTACATTGCTGGTTTTATTTTGTGTGGGGCGTTTGCTCATGGAGCAATCTTTTTTATTCGCGACTATGACCCAGAACAAAACAAAGGGAATGTGTTAGCAAGGATGCTAGACCATAAAGAAGCAGTAATCTCTCACTTGAGCTGGGCAAGCTTGTTTTTAGGTTTTCATACCTTAGGGTTATATGTGCATAACGATGTTATGCAAGCTTTTGGAACACCGGAAAAACAAATCTTGATTGAACCGGTTTTTGCACAGTGGATTCAAGGTGCACACGGCAAAACGCTTTACGGCTTTGATTTCTTGCTTTCATCTACAAACAGTGCAGCCTTTTCCGCTAGTCAACCTCTCTGGTTGTCTGGGTGGTTAAATGCCATCAATAACACCAACAATACCCTGTTTTTAACGATTGGGCCCGGTGACTTCTTAGTTCATCACGCGATTGCTCTTGGGCTTCATACAACTACCCTGATTCTGGTGAAAGGTGCTCTCGATGCTCGAGGCTCAAAACTGATGCCAGACAAAAAAGATTTTGGGTACAGCTTCCCTTGTGACGGCCCAGGACGAGGCGGCACCTGTGATATCTCTGCCTGGGATGCCTTCTATCTGGCCGTGTTTTGGATGTTGAACACAATTGGCTGGGTTACTTTTTACTTCCACTGGAAGCACTTAGGCATTTGGCAAGGAAACGTCAGCCAATTTAATGAGTCTTCCACCTATCTCATGGGTTGGTTGCGGGATTATTTGTGGTTAAATTCTTCGCAACTTATCAACGGATATAATCCTTTCGGAATGAACAGCTTGTCAGTATGGGCGTGGATGTTCTTGTTTGGACACTTGATTTATGCCACTGGATTTATGTTTTTAATCTCTTGGCGTGGATATTGGCAAGAGCTTATTGAAACTCTTGCTTGGGCACATGAAAGAACCCCCATTGCTACACTTGTGCGCTGGCGTGACAAACCGGTAGCTCTGTCTATCGTTCAAGCACGTTTGGTTGGGCTGGCTCATTTCTCGGCAGGTTATGTATTAACCTATGCCGCTTTCCTAATCGCCTCAACCTCAGGCAAGTTTGGTTAATTTTGTTATTCCAAATAATAAAACAATCAGGACAACCATCATTCGGATTTCTTTTTTTTCATTAGGGGAAAAACAAGCTTCTTCAAATCGAAGATTTGAATAAGCAAAGCTTTTGTTTCAAATCTCTGATTTGATAAGCATTGCTTATCAAATCAGAGATTTGAAACAAAAACATAGTTTTCAAAGAAATCTTTGATTAATTAAATCTTTTGATTTGAAACAACTCAAAGATTTAAAGGATTTTTTCAAAGCTTTGCTTTGAATAACAAAAACAACAACCTTCTAGAAAATTTTCTAAGACCGTTTTAACTGTCTACTGCTTAATTAAAACTTTCGGATTCAAATCTTTAATTGGAGTAATTCAAGGGTTGAAGGTGACGCTAGTTTGTAGTAAACTAAGCCTAAGCCTATTTAACTCAATTGGCAGAGTATCGGTTTTGTAAACCGAAGGTTATCGGTTCAACTCCGATAGTAGGCAGTTACAACAAAATTAAAAAAAATATGAAAAATCTCATATTTGAGAGATACCCTTCCTCTTTAAGAGGAAGGGTTGTTTAAAATCAATGTAATCATAGTATGTCAACGACTAAAATCAGTTACCTGTTAATTCTTACTAGGCAAGATCAGATTACTATTTTTCGTCTAGTCTATTTGTTTATTTTATATAGGGGTTTTAAAAAAAACACCGTTTTAGGTGAAGGTCTATTAATTATTTTGATATTTGTGTTTGAAAGATTTTCAAAATTGAAGCCAATTTTTATTCGTCTAGAGCGACCTCTAGCCCCAACAACTGGTAAAATTTTGGGTTTAAACTCACAAAAAGTTTCAGTTGTTTTAAATTGGTTTTTAAGGGTGTTTTTTTTAGTAATATATAGCTGCTGTCGAGGTTATAGCACGCTTCCCCCTGAAAGGCCACCTGAAATAGTGTATTGTCAATCCCCTGAAAAAAAATTAATATACAAAACTGAAAGTCTAAATCTCGTAACCATGGGAATTATTGGATCAGATGCGATCCCGTGTAAGATTCGATTTCGTTTTAATTCTTATCTCCGCCGAACTCGCTTTTCAACTTCTCAGGCTGAAACCTGTGGAAATTTGTCTTTCAATGTTTTGACATCTTTCGATGAACCAGTTTCGGATTCTCACCTTCATCACTCGGATGAAGCTGATCAGTGGACACCGGGTCAGCCAATTTTTGACGAACACGAAGTTGATGCTTTGATGCAATCCCTTCAGCATCCTACTGGGATAGAGGCTCACAGTCGAACAGCTGAGATTGATCCCCGTACCAGGTCTCTGTCTGCAATGGTGTCTGAGGTGCTTTTAAGCTCTCCGATTGTGACTCTTCCAACTGGCTCTTTCATAAGTCATTCTTGGCTTTCCAATGTCATGAGAACATTGGATAGATGGGGTGACTCAGCAAGATCTTCAAAATGTCGTTCAGAAGAACTTGAACGCCAGTTCAGTCGCTCTTTTTATAGCTGTGACTGTGACATCCGAAGAGCGGAAGAGTTGGGTGTTCCGGTAAATGAAAAGGCAGCTTATTTAAGGCTCAAAGAAAATTGTAAGAAACCTCTAAGAGATTTATCACGTAGTTGTTCTTCACACCTCGCAAGGGTAGAGACTAACACAACAAGCCTCCGGGAAAAACTCGAAAATCGGTTTACCGATTCGAAAGAGCTCACCCGTGAAGAATGCGAAGAAATTGTTTCTCAGATTCGGACCCATTTTGACAATTCCAGTAAATCGCTTACAAATGCCGCTCTACGCTATGAAAAATCAATTTTAGAGATGAAAGTGTCGTATGACGAGTATGGAATTGTGGTTCCGCCAAATCACTCGATTCTTGTTTTCGGTAACGTCGATTTAACAACGTGCTACGCACAGGCAGAAGAACTTCAAAAAGAGCTCAAATTTAAAGCAACCGCGCTTTTAGAAGAAAAATCTTCTTTGATTGTTCCAACCATTGACCCAAAAAATTTTCTATAAGATTAGGTCAGAAAATTGGAGATGTAAATAATCAAACCCTGACGGTGCTTGTAAAATTCTAAGCTAAAATATCTGCAGAACGTTTTTTTAGCCCCGAGGAGCTCCGTAGAGGTGCCTAGGCGACTCCTAAAAGTTTTGAGTATAGATTATTGAGGTTGACCTTGTTGCAATTTGCGGCGTCAAAAATGTTCCCTAATAACCGCCCCCTTTCCTATCGGCCCAGATGGAACACGCGGTTGGATTGAAAAAATCTGCTCAGTGTTAAACCTCTTACCTCATGGTCTTGAAAAGCGAGAGGCGGATATCTGGAAAAGCTTAGAAGACTATTTACAACTGGTTCGGGGAAAATCGGTTTTCTTTATGGGAGATAATCTGCTCGAGATCTGTTTGGCAAGGTTCTTGATCCGTTGCGGGATGATTGTTTATGAGATCGGGATTCCATACATCGACAAAAAGTTTCAGGCCCCGGAGTTGGCGCTTTTAGAAAAAGCATGTCAACAGATGAATGTTCTCTTTCCAAGGCTGGTTGAGAGGCCTGACAACTATTATCAGGTTCAACGAATTCGAGAGCTTCAACCCGATTTAGCTATCACAGGAATGGCTCATGCCAATCCATTAGAGGCACGTGGGGTTAGCACTAAATGGTCAGTTGAATTTACCTTTGCTCAAATTCATGGATTTACAAACGCAAGAGACATTTTAGAGCTGGTCACAAGGCCATTGAGACGAAATAAAGCGCTTGATCGGTTAGGGTGGACGCAGCTGGTCAAGACGAATGGAGATATCTGATTTGAATCGATTGTCTGTCAATTTCTGCCCGAACCAACTGAACGGAGTTCAGACAAAAGGACAAAAGAAAGACCGTGTGTGTTTTTGTTTCAATTTTGAAATTGGTGAACTAGCTACTCGATTACTGGGGTTCTAGTTTTTTTAGATACTTTTTGGTTATGACAAAAGATGACTGATACCACGCTCGCCTTTTAAGGCGTTAGGGGCTATTCGTTTTTACTCAGAAATTCTAGAGGATTTATACAACAGCTACTGCTATGACTCTAGGTTCTACTTAAGAGAATATACAACAGTCTCAATCTCAAAATTTAAACAAATTTTGGAGATCGATACTCTTTTCACCGTGGTTTTCGTTTCAGAACTAACACCCAAATTAAAAAGTTTAAGGCTCGTTTCCTACAATGAGCCGCCTGATAGTGAGTCGTCTTTTAGTGATTGTGATTGGGTGGACGATAATGAATAAGAAATTTTAAAAATCAAAGACGGTTCAAACCTTTGCTTTGATAAAATCTTCGATTTGAACCCAAAGCAAAGCCAAAGCAAAGCCAAAGCAAAGCCAAAGCAAAGCCAAAGCAAAGCCAAAGCAAAGCCAAAGCAAAGCCAAAGCAAAGATTGTCAAATCGAAGATTTGAATAAGCTTTGTTTCAAATTAAATATAGTTAAAGCCAAGCTTTAAGACAAAAAAATTCAAAAAAATCGAAGATTTTTTGAAAACTATGTTTTTGTTTCAAATCTCTGATTTGATAAGCTTTGCTTTGAAATACTCAGAGATTTGAATAAAGCTTTGCTTTTAACCAGCCCCGCTTTTGTTTGAAATCAAAGATTTGAAACAAAAGATGGGAGTGGTTTTTATTTTTTTAACAACCTATGAAATTAGCATATTGGATGTATGCGGGGCCTGCCCACATTGGCACACTCCGCGTTGCAAGCTCTTTTAAAAATGTGCATGGCATTATGCATGCCCCGTTGGGGGACGATTATTTTAATGTTATGCGATCGATGTTGGAACGTGAAAGAGATTTTACGCCTGTTACACCAAGCATTGTAGATCGTCACGTGTTAACAAAAGGATCAACTCACAAGGTTGTCCAAAATATTGTTCGAAAATCTCGAGAAGATCGGCCAGATCTCGTTGTTTTAACACCAACCTGTACATCAACCCTTCTTCAAGAAGACCTAGAAGGATTTGCTAGTCGTGGGTCAATGGGGTCGCGTTCTGATGTTCTCCTTGCTGATCTCAACCACTATCGCGTCAATGAGCTGCAGGCGGCTGATCGGACTTTGGAGCAAGTTGTTCGATTTTATATTGAAAAGGCAAAACGTCAAAATGACTTAGACGTTACGAAGACAGCTCAACCTTCAGCAAACATCATTGGGAGCTTTACACTTGGGTTTCACAATCATCACGATACGAGAGAATTAAAGAGAATTCTTTACGAGTTGGGTGTTAAGGTAAATCAAGTTGTTCCGGAAGGTGGGTCGGTTACCAAACTCAAGCTGTTACCAAAAGCTTGGTTTAACATTGTTCCTTATAGGGAGGTAGGGTTGATGACTGCCTCTTACTTAGAAAAACAGTTTGAGATGCCGTATGTGTCTGTAACCCCTATGGGGCTTGTTGGAATGGCTGCTTGGGTCGAGGATATTTCAAAAATTCTTACTCGACAGATGAAAAAAATGGTTTGTTTCAAAGACTATGTGGATAGACAAACACGATTTGTTTCGCAAGCAGCGTGGTTTTCTCGATCAATTGATTGTCAAAACTTGACTGGAAAACGGGCAGTTGTTTTTGGTGATGCAACGCACGCCGCCTCGATCACGAAAATTTTAAACCGTGAAATGGGGGTTCAGGTTGTTTGTTCAGGCACATATTGCAAACACGATGCGGATTGGTTTCGTGATCAGGTGCAGGGGGTTTGTAATGAGGTGATCATTACTGATGATCACACCACTGTTGGGGACATGATTGCTCGATTAGAACCAGCAGCAATTTTTGGTACCCAGATGGAAAGGCACATTGGAAAGAGGTTGGGGATTCCTTGCGGTGTCATTTCAGCGCCCGTTCACATTCAGAACTTTCCGCTCGGATTTCGACCTTTTTTGGGGTATGAGGGAACAAATCAGATCGCTGATCTTGTTTACAATTCTTTTACTTTGGGCATGGAGGATCATCTACTCGAGATTTTTGGTGGTCATGACACAAAAGAGGTTGTGACGCGATCGCTATCCACCACTTTGGGTTGTTCCTGGTCAAACGAGGGGTTGAAAGAGTTGCAAAGGATTCCTGGGTTCGTTCGTGGAAAGGTAAAGAGGAACACTGAGAAATTTGCTCGGAAGATGGGGATTAGTGATATCACAGTCGAAGTTATGTTTCAGGCTAAAGAGGCAGTTGACCTAGGAGGGATTATATGAACAAACATTTCTTTATTTCTACTTTGCTTATCGGTACTTTCCTATAGGCTGGGCGATGCCGGCAGATGATGCCCCACCATCGTCACAGGCACCCCATCATCGTCACAGGCAGATGATGTAACCTCACCTCTCCCACCACTTAAGAGGTGGATCGACATCATCGTCACAGGAATACTTTTTAGTTCCTATCAACACCGAAACTCCACCTCTTTTAAAAGAGAAGTGGCTGGTGGACACGATGGGATCGGTCCGGCAAACCCTTAGCGGGATCGATTCTATCGAGAGCCTGCTTTTCCATCGATTGTGGAAAGAGCGGCGTATTCTTAATGAGGCCGTTACCTTAATGGCAAAAACTATGGAAAAGCTTGTCAACGACCCTGTTTTTGATAAGGATTTTGATAATTTTACAATCAGCCGACAACCGGATCGGCAGAGATCGCCAGGTCGCGACTATTCTAACAGTCCAGCCTATATAAACTGATACTCCCTAAGAGGGAGGAATTGAAGCCGACTCTAACAGAATATTTAGGGCTGGTGGAGGATGTTGTTAAAAATCACAAAGAAAATTTTCAACCCCGTATGGACGAAGTTGTCTCTGTTTCTGACGACATCAAAGAAATCGTCAGAAGGTATAAATACAATGTCCTACAACACCTAGGTTATCTCAACTCCTTACAAAAGGATTTGGCCTCTGTATACATGGAAATTGTTTTAAACCGCTATATCAAGAAGGTGAACTTTTTTGGAACAACTAATAATCGGCATGTACTACTTTCAAAATTACTGGCAGAGCGAGCGACTGTTCTCCTGGAGGGTTGTCATTCTTTGAGAGGACCGGTAGATAAGCTTGTAAGTCCTAAACGTTTTCGCCCGCCTTCAGACCCTAGTAAAGATTCGGCGTATCGAACCATTGCGAAAGCTTTGACGACGATACGGACTACAAGCTCTCTTCTTAATAACGAGTCAGCTGAACCATTATTGGGATTGACAGTCCTCGAAAATTCAATACGGCAGCAACTTGCAACGATTAAAATGTGGGAAACCTCGTCCCACAATTGTACTCGTACTTATAAAAAACAAGTCAGAAATGCGCAAGCAAATGTACTTGGCGGACGACAGACACTCAACTTGGTCTCCCTGTAGCCCCCCCCCAGGTTTGACTGGGTCGTCTGTTCAACAAGGCGAAAGCTCGTCCCTCGAAAACCCCTCCCTAACATGCCTCTTTTCCGCTGCGGGCATCGCCGACCAGATGTAGACCCCACGCTCACAGTCCCTCCATACACTGGACTTCCTTATCCCGTTCAGATAAATGTGACAGAGGTAGTAGACCTATTATACAAACAAGAGTGGAAACTAGGTAACCATTCCTTCTCTGTCACAGAATGCAAAATACCGAGTAGAACCCGGCTCAATTCGAGAGAAAAAATCGAAGAAGACCACTTCAAGGTTCGCTTAATATATATTTTGTACCATTACTAGGTATCACGTGACCACTTAGCACGATTTGTGACCACTTTGCATTAAGAAACACTGATATATCAAGTGTTTTCTTCATTAGAGGCATACTGGTCACAAAAATACAAAGAAAAAACACAAAATGAGAGTGGCGACACAAATAAAACCGTTTGAACCACTATTATATGTTTTAGGCATATATAACGTATTGCATGAACAGTATCTATAAATTTTATAGATGTATTAGGGATATTATTAAGATATACATAGATATTTAATTCAATATTACAAAGTTTATATTGAATCTAAAGCATTTCTATGACTCAGGGCTGGTCACAAAAACACGCTAAGTGGTCACAAATCGTGCTAAGTGGTCAGAAAGTGGTCACAAATCGTGCTAAGTGGTCACAAAGTACGTCTAAAAAGTGTAGCATTTTACTGAAAAATAAATATCACTCTTGAATACAAGAATTTTACTAAACTGGTGGATATGATTTCCACCAAGACGCAAAACCTCTTAGGTTTGACCCGAGAGTTAACAGAGGTTTTTAAGTTGTTAGACTCTGCTAATTAGAATCCTGGTGATGATAAATTGAGCTCTTTAGGGAGCGCGTTGGTTCATAATATTCAATTATTAGACACAACTAAACAAAGTTTGCATGATATTGTCTCCAAGATGGACGACAACCTACCTAAGGTGAATTTTGGCCCGACTAACTTAGATGACGACGGGCCGTTTTTCATGAATTGAATCCAGTTTATTCTTGTTTGCCTTGTTAATTAGTTATAGCTTGTCAATGGTAATGGGTACCGACAATAGTAAAGTGTCTAGTTGGTACCCGTTGCACAGATCTTGGATATCCTTTTCATTCAATTCTACGCTAGTCATTATTACCACACCGTCATGGACACAAGCCACTGGAATGATCGGAATCCTAAACATGCTAAAGAATTCTATTAAATACGTTAGGCAACTAAGCTCGCCTGAGCACATTATACCTGAGGCTAATTTGTGAGGAGGAATTTGAACCCCTTTACCTTTTAACATGACTTCGTAAGGAGTCGGAGATGTCATGAGATAGGGACTTGTTTTCTTTGTCATCTCGTCACATAGACCTTGCTACGGATAATTGTTTCAAATAGGTGGAAATAGCATTGATTTTCTTGTCCAATGGTTCCACATTTTTGTCAACCTGGTCTTCAGTGGCACGTTGTATATTTCTTACACTGCCTACGCCCCCTCCATTTAGGATAGCCAGGCACTGAATCTTAAGTATCTTTCTTAGCTTCTTAAATGGTATCGACTCAAACTGAGGATTCCCTTGTACAGCTTCCATGGCTACTTCATCCCAAAAGTTGGGGTTGTTTAAAGCTTCCATTAGATTGGGTGCTTGATGTGCTGAGAATAAATTTGAGGCTATCCTGGCGTGACACGCAGAAAGATCCACGTCATAGAAATATACGCCGCATAAAAGTCTCATTCTGTTCAATATTTCTCTCTGCCAGGTTCTATGTACATCGAATATAGTTCCGTACGGGTATACTAACAATCTTGGGTGTCAATAGTAGTAGATTGGGAACACATATCCCGAAAAACTTCGGTCGCTATGCAAATATTTTCTTTTTGGTTCCTGTTTTCTAGCTTCCTCAAGGGACGAGAGCCACAATGGAGCTAGATCAGGCAGCATCTGTTGAAAAACATAGCTCACATCACCCAGCCTGCTATTCTTTGCATCATAGTTTCGGCACCTGGGTATCTTAACTTATGAGTATAAGGCGTATTAGCAATATACCTAAGTTCCTGTAACTTAACTCCCACAAGTAGTTGAAACACCTCGTATGAATACTCAAAAACAAACTTAAAGTTGCTTTTATGTTCTTCTACGACAACTGTAGAGGTATCTTTTATATATAACGGATTCTCCACAATTTCCTTTATTTTCTTGAGCTCTGAATATCTAATTTTTTTCAAAGAACCCAGTGCGGGTTTCTCGTCCAACATAGTGTTAAGTTTCGCTATAAAATCTGGTTTTTCTGCCCTTTTTACTAGTGTATACTTGGACAACCTTTCTCTTCTGTTGTTATAATCTGAAAGTTGATCGGTATTTTTTGATATTCCCATCTTGTCCTCAGTATAACTATTCTGTTCAAATTCCAAATTTTGAGGACTAGCAGGTAGATATCCAGATAAAGGATCCAATGGTGACGCTTCCGACTCTAACAGTTGATCGGATAACATAATAGCCTTATGATCACCCGCATATGGAGCCTCTTTATTAACAGGTAAATCCCCACGGAAATCTAACAAGTCGACTGAGTTGTGCCGAATTTTTTGTCTGTTTTCGTCTACTTCATCGTTTGATGAAATTTTTGTCTCTGTAGTATCTAGTGTATGTATACTGGATACTTTGTTATCTTCTATGTTTTCTGTGTTTGCTTCGTAAAAAACTTCAAGTCGATCATATACACTCGAAAGTAGTTGTTGACGATAGTAAGGGGTCTCGTCGTAATCCCCTGAAGGAAATATTGCACCCTCCCACACATCCACTTCAAACCTTTGTTGCTTTATTCTATGCTCTAAGTTAATATCTGAGGATGATTTAAAGTCAATATTCAGAAACACAGTTGTTCTGCCTGATCCTTTAACCCTAACTCTCTGGGATATAACTTCAATTTCAAATAAAGATTTGCACAATTCCACAACCGATCCCCTGAAGGCGGCTTTCAACGGGGTCTTCTTCACGCCTATTCCTTCAAGATATTTCGTAAAGTCATAATAAACCTCCTCTACTTTTAACTTCTTTCCCGGTCGGTAAGCTATACGTTCGTTTAGATACCCTGCGACGTCAGATGACTCGTATGCGTTTGTTTGTCTAGCTCTAATTAACAAACTCATGTGTCGGACAGGCATAGACAAAACCACTCAAACTGCGCCTATGAGTGAGGATAAAACCACTCAAACTGAGACTTCCGGCACACAAGGGCCGTGGAGGGGTGGCCCACAACGGCGTACGCGGGAGTAGTGGTGACGAGAAGAGTGCTAAATAAAAAAACTCAGTGTCTTCTTTAGATCGAAGATTCTTTCAAATCTGAGATGGTTCAAAGCAAAGCTAGTTGAAAACATAGTTTTCACGATTTGAAACAAAAACTATGTTTTTATTCAAAGCAAAGCTGGTTCAAATCTCTGATTTGAAACAAATCGAAGATATTCAAATCTCTGATTATTTCAAATCGAAGATTTGAAACGAATCTGAACAGAGTTCAGATCAAAACTTTGGTTATCAAATCTTCGATTTGAAAGAAAACTATGTTCTTTTGTCCTTTTGTCTGAACTCTGTTCAGATTTTAATCTTTCTGTTGTCTTTTCCAGTGGAATATCGTAGATACTGTTTACTTCGTCCACCGGGATATTGTAGGTATTGTTAGAACGAGTACTCATCTTGTTTTTCTTGCCGCTAAACGCCACGTTGCGTTTTTCCGATCTTTTTTTATTATTGCCACGCTTCGTTTTTCCATACCCTTCCACTTTTCGTACTGCAGCGGCGTTACCCCTGGATATAATGGTGATTCAAATCTTCGATTATCAAATCTCTGATTTGAAACGAATCTGAACAGAGTTACAGAGTTGATCTGAACAGAGTTCAGACAAAAGGACAAGAGACGGGAGAGAGGAAGAAAATAGAGGATGTGAGCAAAGGTAACGGAGCTGTTATCTACACTTCTAAGATTTTAAGTGTAAAACGTCCAAACGTTCCCGGTACTACCTTGTGGATAGTGAAAGAGTGGATGGAAAAACGTATCGTTTATGAAGGATGGGGTGAAGGGATTCAAGAGTTAGACAAAAGTTTTCTCAGTAACGACCCCGAGTATAAACAATTTAAAGTTTCTTACAAACCGAGACCTTTCTGTATGTTGCACATAGCGGATTCAATTTTGTTAAGGTGAAAAAAGACACAGAACAGCGTTTTCTTATCATTACAAACGTTATGCTTATTCAAATCTCTGATTATTTCAAAGCAAAGCTTATCAAATCAGAGATTTAATAATCTTCGATTTGAAAAAACAAGAATTACGTCCGACATTTGATATGAAGCTCTATACACCTCTTTCATTAATCTTTCTTTAAAAAAATCAAAAAGTTTAAGTATTTCAATGAAATGCTTAATGAAAGAGCTAAAACCTTGTGTTTCTAAAAATGAAACACAAGTTTAACCAGCTATTAGAAGTTAGCCTGCGTTCATTATCAAGCAATATGAAATTCAATACGTATAACGTATATAAATTTAAAGATACAGGTCTTATGTATCTTTCAATGCAAGTATTTGACTACTTCATTTTTTTATTATACAAATCAAACCAACAAATGATTGAAGATAATACGAGAAAATATGTAATCATATTTTTACAATAAAAAAGTTTAGCATTTCCATTGATGCCTGATTAGCCTGATTAGCCTGATTAGCCTGATTAGCCTGATTAGCCTGATTAGCCTGATTAGCCTGATTAGCCTGATTAGCCTGATTAGCCTGATTAGCCTGATTAGCCTGATTAGCCTGATTAGCCTGATTAGCCTGATTAGCCTGATTAGCCTGATTAGCCTGATTAGCCTGATTAGCCTGATTAGCCTGATTAGCCTGATTAGCCTGATTAGCCTGATTAGCCTGATTAGCCTGATTAGCCTGATTAGCCTGATTAGCCTGATTAGCCTGATTAGCCTGATTAGCCTGATTAGAATGAATAATCACTCTAAAATATAATGAGAGTTGTAACCATTTCCATGTCCACTTCGTGTCCATTTGTGTCCAGAAATGTCCACTTTGTAGTTGCGTTATGCCATCAATTCGGTTTCCAAACAGCTACTTGTCAGATCACGGGTTTAATAGGGTCACTTGATTACAAAATTGTAGGCCATCATTTGTATCAAATCGAAGATTATTCAAATCAGAGATTTGAAAAAAAGCTTTGCTTTGAATAAAAACATAGTTTTCAACTAGCTGGATTTCCTCTTCTTCGACAGCTTCCTCAAAACGAGGTACTACTCATTGATGTTTTCAAATCTTCGATTTGAACCACACACCGAATCTTCGAATAAACGGGTAATAACTCCAAAAAGCTTCATAGCTTAAGCGTTATTAACCGACACTAGTCGTTTAGAGTTTTTGTTATCTGAACAGAGTTCAGACAAAAGGACAAAAGAACAAAATAAAGATGGTATTAACAAAAACAATCTAGACTTGCTTTATTTGCAAAAAAAATCTAATCAACGTTATTCAACATGTTAATGAAGTTACCCCAACTCTTAACAATTACCTACTCAATCCGGAGACAATTCCTAAAAAGTATTGGGATTAACGTCGTATTTTTTTAGGAAAATAGTTTGAACAAAAAGACTAAAAGTTCAGATAGATTGTAGAAGAAGAAAACATTCTATAGAAGAAATTGGTTTCTAAAAATGGGGTTTTTCAAAAACCAAAAGTTTTTAATGATGATACTTTTTCGGCGATTGAATTATCGGAAAATATAGAGTGATTTTTTCAATCGCAAGAAAACGGGGAGGCTTTTGTTCAAAGTATCCGAGTAATCTAGAAAACAACCCCCCTACAATTCCTATAAATAGCCTCAAAGGCTTCCAATAAATGAAGATTTTCTCTAAAAAAAAAGACTATTGCTTTTTTTTAGGAAAAAGTTCTGTTAAAAAACAGGGAGGGGGGGTTATTCAAATCTCTGATTTGAATAATCTTCGATTTGAAACAAATCTGAACAGAGTTCAGACAAAAGGACAAAAGATTCTTTATAGAGAACATAGTTTTTATTCAAAGCAAAGCTTATCAAATCAAAGATTATTCAAATCTCTGATTTGAAACGAAAGCAAGTGAACAAACAAAACACATACTTTAGCATGAAATTTATACTAGAAAACAAAGAAATAAAAGAAATTGAAGCGTTTCTCATTTAGATGTTGCGTTACTCACCATTGAAAGGCTAACGGAAAAGGCAACCCCAAACAATAGGGGTGGTTACCTATAATACGAATTTCCACTTCATTTTCAGCTGGTTGAAGCAAAAACCCAAACGTGTCATTTCTTGTTTATTGTAATCACTACCCAATTATTTATACTAGCAGAAAGAGACAAGTAAAGTCTCTGACACGAGAAAAAAACAATTAGAGATGGGAAAAGATACGTTTCCCCCAATAATAGGGTTTTTTTCCCCAGCAGTGCCTTAATAGCGTGGTCAGTTCAAAGTTTTTGGCGTCTTTTATACGCGTTTGTTTGAATTCGAAACAACCTCAATGAGTTGGAGACCTTTCTCGACTTTATTGTTGTTTCAAATCGAAGATTATTTCAAATCAAAGATTTGATAATCTTCGATTTGACAATCTCAGATTTGATAAGCTTTACTACCTCGATTTTGAAAGATTAACAGCTAGAAAGTGTTAAGTGTCCCAAAATGAGAGTCAGTTTGAAACAAATGTCAACGCATCGAATCGTTTTTTTTTGCTTATTCAAATCTTTGATTTGAAACATTACTATTATTTATATTTTTTAATGACAGAGATTCTTTCAAATCTTCAATTATTCAATTTTGAAATGACAGAGATTTGAAACAAAAACGTAGTTTTTGTTATTTGTTATTCAAAGCAAAGCTTTTTTGAAATCGAAGATTCTTTCAAATCAGAGATATTCAAATCAAAGATTTGAATAACAAAAATTACGTTCTCTTGTCCTTTTGTCTGAACTCTGTTCAGATCTTTTTCAAATCTCTGATTTGATAAGCTCCGCTTTGGGTTCAAATCTCCGATTATTTCAATGCTGGTTCCAATCAGAGATTTGAAAAAAAGCTTTGCTTTGAACCATCTACGATTTGATTGAAACACCGGAAATGTCACTATCGGTGACTCGAAGCGTGCAAGAAGGAAAGGCATCTTGCAGTTTCTTCTGTCAAGATCACTGATCGCAAACTTTCATGAAGAAGGGTCCGAGCTTTCATTTGTTCGAAATAATGAGGGCGGAGCTTATCAAATCTTTGATTTGAAACAAATCGAAGATTTGAAACAAATCGAAGATTTGAAACAAATCGAAGATTTGAAAAAAGTTGGAGGATGAACCCTTTTTTTATTGGGGTCATCCTCTTCATCTCCAGAATTTTTTCCAGAGCTTCCTGGCTTGCCACCAGTAGTCGGTTGAAGGTTTTGTGGTTGCTCCCCTTCATTTTTTGCTCTTGGGTATTTCAAAAACACACCGGAAAATCCTGTTGTCAAATCTTCTGTTTTCGAAGGTGAAACAGGTGGGAGGTTTTCTGTCTCAAGGGTAGTTTTTTTCACATCCCAAACACTCAAATTAAGAAGTTGAAAATGGTGGTCAACCTCTTCAACCGTCATTTCTTCGAAAAAGACCTCTTTTTGTGAATAAAAAAAAAGATCGATTTTTTCAGAAATAGAAACCGTGTCAGATAAAGGGGTGTTTACTACTGGTTTCTTTAAATGGGAGTTTTTTGAAACATCAAAACAATTAAGCGACATAGCGCTATCTGCTGGAATAGAAATAGTCATCTGTTGAATCGATTACTACATTACAAATCGACAAATAGTCTTTTTTTGTTTTGTGAAAAAAACCATTATCATACGCCGAAAACACCGAATCCAGTGCGTCCTCCTTAAATAAGACTATCTAGAAGATATAGTTTTCTGCTTTTTTAGAACAATTGTTCAAAAATTTTATATTAGTCATTAGATTATCTAGTGACTAATATAAAATTTTTGAGCTTCAGAAATCGCGAAATCTAGTTTACCATTTTGTCCCCACCTCCTCTAACCTTCTTTGAATTTAAACCGCTACCGTTATTCAAATCGAAGATTTGAATATCTACCTCTTCAGCCTCTTCCTGAGCGTTTTTATTCAGAGCAAAGCTTTGAATGAAAACCTAGTTTTTGTTTCAAATCTTCGATTATTCAATTTTGAAATGACAGAGATGACAGAGATTTGAAACACAAACGTAGTTTTCAACCAGCTTTGCTTTGAAAGAATCAGAGATATTCAAATCAAAGATTTGAAACAAAGCGGATGACGCGATTCGAACGCGCGACCTTAGACTTGGAAGGACTCTGCTCTACCACTGAGCTACATCCGCTTTTGGTTTTGCTAAACTTTCTAAATACATTATATTTAGAATTGAAAAAATTTGCAATATATTATACTTGCTATTGTTCTTTTGTCCTTTTGTCTGAACTCTGTTCAGAGTTAAAAAATCAAACACATTTGTTAGAAACTCAAAACTGGAACATTTTTCAAGTTCTTCCCAAAATCTTTAACAAAACTTGATTATTTCAAAGCTTCGCTATTTCAAATCTCAGATTTGAATAATCTCAGATTTGAATAATCGAAGATTTGAAACGAAAACTACGTTTTTAAACAAATTTTTGATTTGACAATCTTATAAGAGCAACCTGTCCAAACCGTTTTTTCAAGAAACGCTTACACCAGCATTGTTAACAGATCGCACATTTTGTTTTGACAGCGCGAATTTCCTTATTTTTGTGCTTAAATTGGTAAAAATTACCACTCATTACTTTCTAAGTGTGAAAGCACCTACAGATTCTACAATATTGAATTTGTTTAAAGCTTTATTCCAGCCTTGTTTATGGTAACAAGTCAAGCCGTCTCTTTAATCGTTAATAATTGCAACACCATTACTTAAACGGATAGAAAGTTCACCCCTAGGTGTTTTTGTTAGTGATTTTTTCGATTTCTTCCTTATTGACCAAAGATGACCAAAGAAAGAGAACTTCTGATCGGTCATTAATGGATATTTTTCTGAAAACTAGAAGATCTCTGTAGAGTTTAACTGTGAGATTTTGTAATAAAGTTCGTAGAATCTTCATAACACTCCTGTAGTGTATTTGAATAAATTTTTTATTATAATTCTCAACTACAGAAACATCATCAATCTCACGGACAAAAGGTTGAAGTGCGCTAATTGCGCTAATAAAGTTACATATCATAGATATAATTACATGTATCTATTCAAATCTCTGATTTGAAATAATCTTCGATTTGAAACAAATCTGAACAGAGTTGATCTGAACAGAGTTGATCTGAACAGAGTTGATCTGAACAGAGTTGATCTGAACAGAGTTGATCTGAACAGAGTTGATCTGAACAGAGTTGATCTGAACAGAGTTGATCTGAACAGAGTTCAGACAAAAGGACAAGAGAACGTAGTTTTCTTTCAAATCAAAGATTTGAATATCTCTGATTTGAAACCAAACAACAAATCAAAGATTTGAATAACCGGGGATCACACCGGGAAGGGAGGGATTCGAACCCTCGGTAGTTTTGAGGCTACGTCGGTTTTCAAAACCGATGCATTGAACCGCTCTGCCACCTTCCCTTAAGCTAATTGAATGTTTTCTCTTTCTTCTTTTTCTTCTTTTGTCTGAACCCGTTGTGCCCGTTGTGATTGTTGTTTGTTATTTGGTTTCAAATCAGAGATATTCAAATCTTTGATTTGAAATCAAAGATTATTTAAAAATTGAATAGTTCAGATCAGATTATAAAAGAGATAAGGCGGGTAACGCGATTCGAACGCGCGACATTCTCGTTGGCAACGAGATGCTCTACCACTGAGCTATACCCGCGCACTTTCTTTTGTCCTTTTGTCCTTTTGTCTGAACTCTGTTCAGATCAACTCTGTTCAGATTTGTTTCAAATCTCTGATTTGAAGAATCTTCGATTTGAATAAGCAAAGCTTTGAACCATCCTTTGATTTGCTTCAAATCAAAGATTTGAATAAGAGAAGCTTTGTTGAAACCCCTCTGAATTGAAATAATCTTCGATTTGAATAATCAGAGATTTGAAAAGAATTCAAAAAGTAAGGAGGTGATCCAGCCGCTCCTTCCAGAACGGCTACCTTGTTACGACTTCATCCCGGTCTCGGGCTTGGCCTTGGGCATAGCTTCTGTTCACCATGACTTGGGGCCCAGCTGAATTCCGGGATGTGACGGGCGGTGTGTACAAGGCCCGGGAACGTATTCACCGCCGTGTGGCTGACCGGCGATTACTAGCGATTCCGCCTTCATGCAGGCGAGTTGCAGCCTGCAATCCGAACTGAGACCGGGTTTATGAGGTTAGCGTCCCCTCGCGGGGTAGCAACTCTTTGTCCCGGCCATTGTAGCACGTGAGTCGCCCAGGGCGTAAGGGGCATGCTGACTTGACGTCATCCTCACCTTCCTCCGGCTTGTCACCGGCAGTCTCAACAGTTTGGTTTCGATTTGAAACAACTGTATGACAAGGGTTGCGCTCGTTACGGGACTGAACCCGACGTCTCACGACACGAGCTGACGACAGCCATGCACCACCTGTGCATACCACCCTGCCACCTTTCCCCCCTAGGGGGACACAGGGGGCCCCTCAATCTTTCAAGAGAGGGCCACGGTTACGGCTCGTGGGCATGTCAAGCCCTGGTAAGGTTCTTCGCGTTGCATCGAATTAAACCACATGCTCCACCGCTTGTGCGGGCCCCCGTCAATTCCTTTGAGTTTCACTCTTGCGAGCATACTCCCCAGGCGGGACACTTCACGCGTTAGCTACGGCACTGACCGGGGTGAGCCGGCCAGCACCTAGTGTCCAGAGTTTACGGCTAGGACTACTGGGGTCAAATTTTCAAAGCTTTGCTTTGAACCAAATGGACTATATCATTCTCTGAAATACCACTGATCAATTTCTGCATCAAGCGTTGGCATCGATTCTTTCATTTCAGAGATCCAGCGTTGTTGAAATTGGGGATCGTTGTACTGAAGACAAAACTTTTTGAGCATACCATGCAGTTCAAATCGAAGATTTGAAACACAAAAGAGAGGCATTATCAAAAGAAACAGCTTTCGAAGTTCTGAATTGTTTAAATACAATCTGTATTTTTGTTCGTCAGATTGTGAAGAATGCTTTCCAATAGTTGTAGAAATCCCCCAAACTACTTTGAGATACCTTTGAAGTATCCGATGTGCGTTTAGATCAAACGATTCCGTGCAGAAAACCCCTTTCCTCCCATTTGCAATAATCGACCCGTCATCTAACCACCAAACTAAGAGTGATAGCTCAGTCATATGGTTTAACCAGCTCCTTTTTATACGGAGCTGGTTGCTCTCATAAGCTTTGCGATGAATGACAGTTAACTGAGGAAGAGCTCGACTTTGGAAAGAAATCTTTTTGTTTGCACTGAAACCGTCTGGCTTTTGGAGCTGGATTGAACCAGCGCTAGCAATTTCTTGCAATTCTTCTGCTTTCCAACGGAGGTATTCCTCTTGCACGATGCTGTGACGAATTGTCAATCGTGCATTCTTGTACCCTTTGGCGATCTTTAAGGAACCATCTCCTAGAAGACTACCGAGGATCACCTCTCGACATCGATCCGACAAAGGAATGGTTTGGATCTCTTTCCTAGAAAGGAAAGGCTTGGTTCTTTTGTCCATCCCTCCTGTCTCCTTACTTTCATAGTCTCTACGGGGCTTCTTTCTGTTTTTTGAATAAAAAAAAAGCTTCCCTCGGGATTGTTTGGGTTTCACTTTTCTTTCAAAAGTCAACCAAAAGAAAAGTCAAACCAAAAGTTTCCCCGATATAGCTGGATGCGCACCTCAATCTCACGATTGAAGGGGACACCTTCGGCCTATAATTTTTTGAGCGGGCCGGATTTATCTAATCCCATTCGCTCCCCTAGCTCTCGTCCCTCAGTGTCAGTTTCGGCCCAGCAGAGTGCCTTCGCCATTGGTGTTCTTCCCGAAATCTACGCATTTCACCGCTACGCCGGGAATTCCCTCTGCCTCTACCGTACTCAAGCCGATGAGTTTCCACCGCTGCCCCAGGGTTAAGCCCTGGTATTGAACGGTAGACTTTATCGACCACCTACGGACCCTTTACGCCCAATCATTCCGGATAACGCTTGCATCCCCCGTATTACCGCGGCTGCTGGCACGGAGTTCATGATAGTCCCCAGTTTCCTAGAGCATAGACTATACCATCATCTTGGTGATGAAACCAAGAGCTCGGCGTATTATACCTTTTTGTTTCAAATTTGAAACAAAAAGAAGGTATCTCGTACTTTCAGAATTTCCTCTGATTTCCTCAGTCGTTACGGGGTCATTATAGTTTATAAAGCATGCTTGGTACTTCGGCTCGAACGATGTCGTCACGAAACTTTTTATAATTTCCTCCTCTGCTTAAAACTGCAAGAGAATACAAAACCTTATTTGATTTTGTTCTACCCCAATCTTCAATTTTTACAGAAATGTCAAAATTTTTTTTCAGACAATCTTGTAAGAATTCGTGTTCTTCTTTGGAAAAAGATTGAGTTGCGATTCGACAGGAGTCAGTATCACTTCGTTTTGTACCGTCATCTAAATACCAAACAGCTAACGCTAACGGTTCAGTTAAAATTTCTGCAATATTTAACGGAATTCTTTTTAGGCACTCTTGTCCAATCGTAGGATCGGGGTTTTCAACCACAGGATACCAAACCGATCGAGGTTCAATAAATTCATCTCTATAACTGGTATAGAACAAATAATCGCTCCTTAAATCGTCTCGATTTTTTCTTTTTTCTATGAAAGGTGGTTTTGTCCCGTCACAAAAGTTTTTGAAGACTGCATATTTCCAATCGACAAATTCTTTTTGATTGACATTCTGACAAACACGTAACCGACATTTTCCTGTTGTTGCAGGGGTTTTTTGGATATGAAGGTCACCTAGTAATCCACCTACAAGGACAGCGTTTTGTCTTGGTGTAAGATTAAGCATTTGTCGTTAGCGTTTTCACTATGTAGACTTCCCACGGTATTGCCCTCGCCTGTTTTTGTTTCTCATTGTTTTTCAAAACAATGAGAAAGAAGCCGCATTAGCGTTAGGGTTTCACCGTTATGAGCCAAGTTTACCTACAAAATGACTTCTGTAGGGGCCAATATATTTAGCCGATGCTTATTCCTTAGATACCGTCAGAGCTTCTTCTCTAAGAAAAGGAGTTTACGACCCATAGGCTGTCTTCCTCCACGCGGCATTGCTCCGTCAGGCTTTCGCCCATTGCGGAAAATTCCTCACTGCTGCCTCCCGTAGGAGTCTGGGCCGTGTCTCAGTCCCAGTGTGGCTGATCATCCTCTCAGACCAGCTACTGATCGTGGCCTTGGTGGGCCTTTACCCCACCAACAAGCTAATCAGACGCAAGCCCATCCCTAGGCGGGAAAGGTTGTCTTTCCCTTTCACTCCTCAGCGTATGGAGTATTAGCCACCGTTTCCAATGGTTATCTTCCACCTAAGGGTAGGTTCTTACGCGTTACGCACCCGTCCGCCACTGATGAGAAGGGGGTTATTCAAATCGAAGATTTGAAACAACCACCGTCAAACCCGTTCGACTTGCATGTGTTAAGCATGCCCCCAGCGTTCATCCTGAGCCAGGATCAAACTCTCCATAAAAGAGGTAATGAAAACAACAACTTTCTTAGAACATTCATCTCTCAATACTATAAAACATGTCTGAAATCTTGTCAATTCAGTCCGCCTCTCCGTTCGGTTTGATTGAAAACAAGGTTACCCCCTTCGGTCTTTCTTTTGTCTGAACCCGTTGTGCCCGTTGTGATTGTCAATAATAAGAATAGTTCAGATGATTCTTTCAAAGCTTCGCTTATTCAAATCAAAGATTTGAATAACAAAAACTACGTTCTCTTGTCCTTTTGTCTTTTTGTCTGAACTCTGTTCAGATCAACTCTGTTCAGATCAACTCTGTTCAGATTTGAATAATCGAAGATTTTTTTGAAAACTATGTTTTTGTTTCAAATCGAAGATTTGATAAGCGAAGCTTTGAAAGAATTTCTGTCAATTCAAAATTGAATAATCGAAGATTTGAATTGTTTGAATCATATCAAATCGAAGATGGTTCAACATTTGATTGAAAAGTTGTTTTAGTCTCGTTGGTAGACCCTGTTTGCTGCTGCCATTCTGTTCACCTCTTCTTTTTTTCGAACAGCGTTTCCTTTATATTTCCAAGCGTCTAAGAGCTCAGCGGCCAGATTAGCAACCATGCTTTTCCCAGCCCGGCTTCGGCACCCAGCCAAGATCCATCGAACAGCAATCGCTTGCCTTTTCTCTTTCTCTTGAATCTTCACTGGAACCTGATGCGTTGCACCGCCAATCCTTCTAGCTTTCACAAGAACCTCTGGTTCAACATGAGTGACTGCCTTCTCTAACACAACAACCGGATCTTGTTGAGTCTTTTCTCGGATCTCATTCATAACCTGATAAACCATTCTGCTAGCTAATGCCTTCTTACCCTTTTTCATCAGATTGTTTACAATTAAAAACACTAAACTTGTGCGATACACCGGATCAGGTGTCAACACTTTCTGTTTTGATGCTCGTCGACGAGACATAATGCTCCTTTTCTCTTTTAAATACTAATGAAATCTCTGATTATTTCAATACCGCCCCTATTTTGCTCGTTTCACCCCATACTTTGACCTGCTCTGAACCCGATCTTTCACCCCCGCTGTGTCTAGAGTGCCCCTAACAATGTGATACCGAACACCCGGCAAGTCTTTCACCCTCCCACCCCGGACTAAAACCATGGCATGTTCGAGAAGGTTGTGACCAATACCTGGGATATACGCAGTCACTTCAATCCTACTTTTCAGCAAACGGACACGAGCAACCTTTCGAAGAGCCGAGTTAGGCTTTTTTGGAGTGGTAGTAAAAACTCGCGTGCAAACCCCTCTCCTTTGCGGACAAGATTGTAAGGCAGGAGATTTTGTTTTTTTTAGAATTTTTTTTCTCGCAGATTGAACCAGTTGTTGGATAGTAGGCATAAAACAATTTTGCTTTGTTTTGATAACACTTGAGTATCTTTTCGTTTGTGTTTGTTGTTTAAAGATGGTTCAAAGCAAAGCTTTGAAATAATCTTCGATTTGAAAGAAAACTACGTTCTCTTGTCCTTCTCTTGTCCTTCTCTTGTCCTTCTCTTGTCCTTCTCTTGTCCTTCTCTTGTCCTTCTCTTGTCCTTCTCTTGTCCTTCTCTTGTCCTTCTCTTGTCCTTCTCTTGTCCTTCTCTTGTCCTTCTCTTGTCCTTCTCTTGTCCTTCTCTTGTCCTTCTCTTGTCCTTCTCTTGTCCTTCTCTTGTCCTTCTCTTGTCCTTCTCTTGTCCTTCTCTTGTCCTTCTCTTGTCCTTCTCTTGTCCTTCTCTTGTCCTTCTCCTTGTCCTTCTCTTGTCCTTCTCTTGTCCTTCTCTTGTCCTTCTCCTTGTCCTTCTCCTTGTCCTTCTCTTGTCCTTCTCCTTGTCCTTCTCTTGTCCTTCTCTTGTCCTTCTCTTGTCCTTCTCTTGTCCTTCTCTTGTCCTTCTCTTGTCCTTTTGTCCTTTTGTCTGAACTCTGTTCAGATCAACTCTGTTCAGATTTGTTTCAAATCAAAGATTTGAATAAGCAAAGCTTTGGTTTCAAATCTGTGATTTGAAGCAAATCAAAGGATTTGAAATAATCTTCGATTTGAATAACAACTGGGCTGTGTCTAAATTTTTCAAAGTCAACCAAAAGGGCGCCAAAAGGGCGCCACAAGGGCGAACGACGGGGTTTGAACCCGCGAGTGGTGGAGTCACAGTCCACTGCCTTACCACTTGGCTACGACCGCCGTAGTAGTAATTTTACCATTTTTTTCAAATCTTCGAATTTGTTATTTGGTTTCAAATCTAAGATTTGATAACCAAAGTTTGGATCTGAACTCTGTTCAGATTCGTTTCAAATCTCTGTCATCTCTGTCATTTCAAAATTGAATAATCGAAGATAGTTCAAATCTTCGATTTGAAAAAAAGCTTTGCTTTGAATAACAAATAACGAAAACATAGTTTTTGTTTCAAATCTCTGTCATTTCAAAATTGAATAATCTCAGATTTGAACCAGCTAAATAACAAACAATCAAAGATTTGAATAAAAGCCGACAAAAGACATAAAGAATACTGGGGAGGAGGAATTCTTAGAAATGAGCACCGTGTCATTATTCTTCCAGCAACCCTGCTGCCTCAGTAAGAATACTGGAAGAATACTGTTGTTACAAGCAAAATGTCAAAAAAATAAGTGGTTTATATTTTCGGGATGAGTGGTGATCCTGGCATGAAGCCCCTTTCCCAAAGGGCCCCCCCTTCAGTATGTTGGCTTCTAAGACCTTTCAAGTGCTAGGTCGAGATGGGATAGTTTGTTTATGCCTTAGTGAACACACCAGGATCACAATTTTATTCAAATCTTATTGATCATTATCGAGGCCTTGCGTCAATTTGAATTCGAAGATTATTCAATTTTTGAATTAAAAAATTTGAATTAAAAAAAAAGATCAAACACTGGGATCTGGAAGTATGCCTCAGCTATTCAAATCGAAGATTTGAAACAACCATTGCTGGCCTTACACCGGACACCTTTTTAACCGGTAGTCTCCCGGTGATCCCATAGAGCACTCATCTTGGGGTGGGCTTCCTGCTTAGATGCTTTCAGCAGTTATCCACTCTGTACAGAGCTACCCAGCGTCTCCCGTTTCAAAGAATTACGAGAACTGGTACACCATTGGTACATCCTTCCAAATCCTCTCGTACAATGGAAAGCTCCCCTCAATGCTCTTACGCCTCCACCGGATATGGACCGAACTGTCTCACGACGTTCTGAACCCAGCTCACGTACCGCTTTCATGGGCGAACAGACCAACCCTTGGGACGTGCTACCGCCCCAGGTTGCGAGGAGCCGACATCGCATTCCGTTAATTGAGTATTGTTATTCTTCTCCTGCTTGTAACCACCGTGGTGGTACCTTGTCACGCATTTCTGGGAGTATATGTGGCAAAATCGCTCGTCCAAATCGAAAACCATTGTCTCCCTGTCCACTGACTTCAATTCGCAGTGACTGTCGAGCTCGAACCACTGATGTTTTCACACCAAACGCTAGGGCTAACGCTTTGGCAAGCCTTCGCACATCCTCTTCTTCAAAACAATCAGTACAAAACCGGACACCCGATGACTGGTTCCGCCATTTTGCGCTGCCGTCATCCATAAACCAATAGGCTACGGAGACCGGTGTTAACCATCGCTGGATGGATCGAGGAATAATCTTTTTGTTGGTTGTTTTGTCATAGAAAAGAAGACCGTAAAATCGAAAAGATGCATATTGTCTAGTGTTGAAATACCAGACATCGGCATCCTTTCGCAATTGTGGTGGTGTTGCCACAAATGGTGAAAAGACGTGAGACAGGTGATCGATGTAAGCCTTGTTTTTTTGCACAAATCGGACCCGGCATGTAGTACGTGCCTTTGATTCACTCCATTGCAGACTGGCGTCGCCGAGAAGTGTGCCGATGAGCACTTGTTTTTGATACGCTGTTAATTTCAATTTTTTTGTCGTATCCACTCAACGCCTCCTGTTTTCAAAGAAAAGGAAAAGGCCTACTAGTCGCCTAGTAGATCAGACTATATCATCAACATTCTTTTGTCATGTTGTCTAGCGTGTAGTCGTTGAGGGGTCAACGTTCTTTCAAAACTTTGTTTTGAAAAAACGCGACTTCCCTGCTGATAGTCCGCACTATGAAACCTTTTCTGCCATTACAAAAGGTGTAATGTGAGCGTTCAAAGATACTTCACCACTGGTTGTGGACGGATGTCCCAGCATATAGCTAGATTGTCATCATCACATCACTGTGACGAGACCCCTGTATGAGGTGCCAAACCTTCCCGTCGATGTGAACTCTTGGGGAAGATCAGCCTGTTCACGTTGTTATCGTAAGAGCTCTTTATCCCTTACATCTTCTGGTTTCCCAGAAGGTCAGACTATGTCATCAGCTTGCTTTTTTTTCCTTGGAGTCGGAAGTTTATGTCTCATCGAAGGTATCACATAAGGTTCTACCAGATCGAGAAAAGTTTCATAGGATCTTCCAGAAATACCAACCATATAAAGAAAGAAATAAGCAAGTCGCCGGGCACTCGTGGAGAGTTTATTGGTTACACATCCTCACTCTCTAGTCGTTGAACGTTCTTATCTACTGTTTTTTGTCCTTTTGTCTGAACTCTGTTCAGATTCTTTCAAAGCAAAGCTTTGAATAAAAGCTTTGCTTTGAATAACCGATGCATGTGTTTCGATAAGCTTCGCTGCAAGTTGGCGTGTTTCAAAACTTTGTTTTGAAACAATAAGCCGTTCTTGCAATTCACCCGGTTTGTAGCCCTGGTATCACTACCAAGCGGGACAACTATCTATCCCTAGAGTAACTTTTATCCGTTGAGCGACGGCCCTTCCACGAGGTACCGTCGGATCACTAAGGCCGGCTTTCGCCCCTGCTCGACTTGTAGGTCTTGCAGTCAAGCCCCCTTCTGCCTTTACACTCTATGACTGATTTCCGTCCAGCCTGAGGGAACCTTTGCACACCTCCGTTACCTTTTAGGAGGCCACCGCCCCAGTGAAACTGCCCACCTGAGACTGTCAAGCGTCCTGGTTCAAGGATCGCCATTAGGATTCTAGCCTCTCCAGGGTGGTCTCTCACAAGCGGCTCCCGTCTCCCCGAAAGCAGACGATCAACGCCTCCCACCTAGGCTGCGCAAGAGAAGCCCAAACCCAATCCCAGGCTACAGTCAAGCTTCATAGGGTCTTTCTGTCCAGGTGCAGGAAGTCCGCATCTTCACGGACATGTCTATTTCACCGAGCCTCTCTCCGAGACAGTGCCCAGATCGTTACGCCTTTCGTGCGGGCCTGAACTTACCAGGCAAGGAATTTCGCTCAGTTAATCTTTAATTTTTCAATTAAAGCTGGACTCTATCTTAGGTTTCACTCAATTGAAATTGAAATAAATCTTCGATTCATTTGATTTGCGATTTTTTGGATCTCGGCAATTCCTTCAAGGGTGAGATGAGCTCTTTTGTCCATTAAACGAACGACATCTCGGAATTTCTCAAAGTCAATCCGTTTTTTTGTTTTGAGCTTATGCTTCTCAAAGAAAGGAATTATCCTTTCCGAAAGGTTTTTATGACCCCTTACTCGATATCCATACCGATCTCCATGGTTCGTACGAACAACACCGCACCCAAAATGTTGTTTGAGGGCATAAAGGATTTGAATATCTCTTTTATGTTGTACCACTGTAAACTCAGGCAACACCTGTTTGCCTGTTTTCATCTCGACATTGGTGTTGATACCGACAAAGAAGCAACCCTCGCCATCCACAAAACCGACAATCCATTGTGGTTCTAAATTCATGAGTGTGATGCCTCCAAACGTATAGTCTCTGAGGGTTCTTTCTTTTAGCTTTTGGATGTTAAGAAAGCCTTCCCTGCTGATTGTCCCCATGTCTTTCAAATTTTTACTGCTTTTGACTGCCCAAGTTTTGACTGCCCAAGTAATAACAAGTAACAAGCGAGTATTGAAAAGTTTTGGAGGAGTTTCCAGCATTTAGTTTGGTTTTACTAAGGCTAGCGATTGACTAAATAAGAGCGTTGCAAAGCAAACCTTAGGACCGTTAGAGTTACGGCCGCCGTTCACCGGGGCTTCGGTTGTCAGCTTATTCATGTGAAAATCACCAACTCCCTTCACCTTCCGGCACTGGGCAGGCGTCAGCCCCCATACATCGTCTTACGACTTAGCGGAGACCTGTGTTTTTGGTAAACAGTCGCCTGGGCCTGGTCACTGCGGGAGTCGTTCCAGCTTTAAAAAAGGAAAGACACCACCCCTTCTCCCGAAGTTACGGGGCCAGTTTGCCGAGTTCCTTAGAGAGAGTTGTCTCGCGCCCCTCGGTATTCTCTACCAACCTACCTGTGTCGGTTTCGGGTACAGGTCATCATCGGAGATTGACACAGTTGGAGCTTTTCTAGGAAGGGGTCTCGTGATTGTCTGAACTCTGTTCAGAAAAAAAAACGGGGTGTTTTTCTTCACCCCACGACGCACCCTGAACCGGCACCGTCCTGTTCTGTGAAACAAAAGCAGCACCGGGCCATGCGCTCCCTTCGTCCCTCGCTGCTAACCGATAACGAGTACAGGAATATTAACCTGTTTTCCATCGACAACGCCTCTCGGCCTGGCCTTAGGACCTGACTCACCCTCCACGGACGAACCTACTGAAGGAACCCTTAGGTTTCCGGGGCATTGGATTCTCACCAATGTTTTCGTTACTCAAGCCGACATTCTCACTTCCGCTCCGTCCACGGCAACTCTCGTTGCCCCTTCACCCTCAAGCGGAACGCTCCCCTACCGTGTTATTCTTTCTTTGAAAGAAAAGAAATAATCTCACAGCTTCGGCAGACCGCTTAGTCCCGTACATTTTCGGCGCAAGAACGCTTTGCCAGTGAGCTATTACGCACTCTTTAAAGGGTGGCTGCTTCTAAGCCAACCTACTGGGTGTTTTAGCATTCTCACCTCCTTTGCCACTTAGCGGCCATTCTGGGGCCTTAGCTGGTGATCTGGGCTGTTTCCCTCTCGACGATGAAGCTTATCCCCCATCGTCTCACTGGTTGACGGACAGCTGGCCTAGTATTCTGAGTTTGCTACGATTTGGTACCGCTTTCGCAGCCCGCACCGATACAGTGCTTTACCCCTAGACCGCCCTACGCTCAGATGAGCTCGTCAACCGCTGCGCCTCAACGCATTTCGGGGAGAACCAGCTAGCTCCGAGTTCGATTGGCATTTCACCCCTAACCACAACTCATCCGCCGATTCTGCAACATCGGTCGGTTCGGACGTTCACTTGGTGTTACCCAAGCTTCCTCCTGGTCATGGTTAGATCACCCGGGTTCGGGTCCATAGGAGGTGACTCTCTTTCACGCCCTGTCAAGACTCGCTTTCGCTATGGCTTCGGAGAAGCTTCCTTAACCTGGCCACCCCCTACAAGTCGCCGGCTCATTCTTCAACAGGCACGCGGTCAGGCTACCCTCCCACTGCTCGAAAGCTTACGGTTTCATGTTCTCTTTCACTCCCCAACAGGGGTTCTTTTTCACCGTTCCCTCGCGGTACTATTCACTATCGGTCACCCAGGAGTATTTAGCCTTACGAGGTGGTCCTCGCTGATTCACACGGGATTTCACGTGCCCCATGCTACTCGGGATCAGGCTGGTGAACAAGATTTGCACTTCGTTTTCAACTACTGGACTTTCACCATCTTTGGTGCAGGATTCAGCTGCTTCGCCTAACCAAACACAAATCTTTCTCTCTTCCCTCTTTCTATTGACTATCTATTGACTATTGATTATTGATTATTTCAAATCTTTGATTTGAATACCAAATAACAAACAACAATCACAACGGGCAAAGAAAAGGAAAATAAAGAATACTCAGTCCTCCCACAACCCCGGCACTACAGCCGGTTTAGGCTACTCCCCCTTCGCTCGCCGCTACTAAGGGAATCGCTTTTGCTTTCTTTTCCTCCAGCTACTAAGATGTTTCAATTCACTGGGTTGCCTCTCCCCTCATTATGAATTCTAGAGGGAGTTTGAAAAGGTTGCCCCATCTCGGGAATCTCCGAATCGGTGCTTGTCTCCAGCTCCTCGAAGCATTTCGTCGGTTACCACGCCCTTCATCGACTCTGGGTGCCTAGGCATCCACCGTAAGCCTATACTTGTTTGATCTTTAGAAGATATCACCTGCTTTGATTATCAAATCTCTGATTTGAAACCGAGATACTGGTCTGTTCCAATCCGAAGAACAACCCTGCTGACTTCTTTCTCCATCGACTTCGTGCTTTTTTTTGTTTGACTCTATTTTTGTTTGACTCTATTTTTGTTTGACTCTATTTTTGTTTGACTCTATTTTTGTTTGACTCTATTTTTGTTTGACTCTATTTTTGTTTGACTCTATTTTTGTTTGACTCTATTTTTGTTTGACTCTATCGGTCACTCGGTCACTATCGGTCAACTTGTGTGAACCAACAGATGGTGGAAATAAGCGGACTCGAACCGCTGACATCTGCCTTGCAAGGGCAGCGCTCTACCAACTGAGCTACATCCCCTTGGTGGGCTATACTGGATTTGAACCAGCGACCTCACCCTTATCAGGGGTGCGCTCTCACCAACTGAGCTAATAGCCCAGCACCGACCTTCACTTGCTGCCACTTGCTGCTACTAAAGGTCCGACTAGTTTTTATTCAAATTGTCAAATCAAAGATTTGAAACCAAAGCTTTGCTTTGAAATAATCAATAGAACGTAGTTTTCAAAAAACTATTTTTTGAAATTCTTTTTTTCAATTTTTTTTGAAATTCTTTTTTTCAATGAATTCTTTTTTTCAATTACAGAGATTTTCAATTTGAAAAAATCAAATCGAAGATTCTTCAATTTTGAAATTTTTGAAATTATTTTTGAAATTACAGAGATTATTTCAAATCTTCGATTTGATAACCAAAGTTTTGATCTGAGCTCTGTTCAGATTCAACTGAATTCTATTTTGATTGTTTCGATCATAATTCGTACCAGGCTAGCTACACCTGTTACTAGGTATCATACACCACCCTCCCAGTTTTGTCAACCCTCTCTTTTAACTGATACCCCCTTTGGTTTATTGGTGTATCAGTGACAGGGTTTTTTTTGAAACTATTCCAATCAAGAAGATTTCAAAATAAAACTTTTGACTCAAAAACCGAAATATTGTTGAAATAAAACTACAGTATTCGTTTCTTTTCAAATCAGAGATTTGAAACCAAAGCTTTGCTTTGAACCATCAGAGATTTGAAACAAATCTGAACAGAGTTCAGACAAAAGCACAAAAGATTCTTTATAGAGAACATAGTTTTTGTTTCAAATCTTTCAAATCTTTCAAATTAAAGATTTGAACTATCTTCGATTTGAAAATCTTTGACTTGTTTTCAAATCTTTAGATTTGAAGGAATAGAATTCCGATCAAAACTTTTTTGAGTTTTGAAATCAATTTGTTTGTTATTCAAAGCAAAGCTTTGGTTTCAAATCTTTGATACCAAAGTTTTGCTATCAACTCTGTTCAGATTTGTTTCAAATCTCTGTCATTAAAAAATTCATTAAAAAATTGACATTAAATATTCTCTGTAATTTAAAGAAAATTTAAAGAAATTTCAAAATTGAATAATCTTTGATTTGAAAGATTTGAAAAGACAGTGATCCTATCTTCAAAACAAAGTTTGTTTTGAACAGTCAAACCTCTCAAACCTCCTTGTTTCCAAAAACAAGAGTGTTAGGCGGCACCCAGATTTGAACTGGGGATAAAGGATTTGCAATCCTCTGCCTTAACCACTTAGCTACACCGCCTGACCGCTTCTCCACAAAAACCAAAGAAGGAAAACTGTTTTCCTACCCCTTTTCTTTGTTACAAAGAGTTACAACAATTTCTTGGAACAAAAACAAAACCACAGCTTATTCAAATCGAAGATTATTTCAAATCAGAGATTTGAAATATCAAAGATTTGAAACCAGAGCTTTGCTTTGAACGATCTTTGATTTGATACGAAGTAAAGATCCCTCGAGATTGATATTTTAAACCGTTTTTATTTTTGATTTCTGAACAGAGTTCAGACAAAAGACAGTATACCACATAATACCACATACCACATCAACCTGTTTCAATAAGAGTTACCAAAATCAGTTGAGAATTGATAGTCAGTGATAGTCAGTGATTGACTAAAATTTAAAGTGAGTTTGAATCAAAAACTAACCCCGTTTGTTCTCCGAATCGTCGCCAATCATCCCATCTTCCACTTTTTGATTTCTATCGATAGAAACCAAACACATATAGGCCTAACCGGACTCGAACCGATGACGCTTTGCTTGTAAGGCAAACACTCTACCAACTGAGTTACAGGCCTCGTCTTTGCTTCTCTTCGTTATTGTCACAATATTGTTCTCAGAAAGCAACCAGCTTTTGTTTCAAATTTTGAAACAGAGATTAGAAATAATCTCTGTAATTTATTGAATGAGGATTTCTAAATTCGTGGGAGAGGGGGGGGGGAAAAACACATGAATCAACCGGGAAAGATACTAAGATTTAAAAAAA